GAACCGACTGATGTTGAAAAATCAGCGGACGAGTTGTGGTTAGGGGTGAAATGCCAATCGAATTCGGAGCTAGCTGGTTCTCCCCGAAATGTGTTTTGGCACAGCGGTTGATGCTATAGCTTAGGGGTAAAGCACTGTTTCGGTGCGGGCTGCGAAAGCGGTACCAAATCAAGGCAAACTCTGAATACTAAGTGTGTAGTCAACCAGTGAGACAGTGGGGGATAAGCTTCATTGTCAAAAGGGAAACAGCCCAGACCACCATCTAAGGCCCCTAAATAATTGCTAAGTGGTAAAGGAAGTAAGAATGCTTATACAACCAGGAGGTTTGCTTAGAAGCAGCAATCCTTTAAAGAGTGCGTAATAGCTCACTGGTCTAGTGATTTTGCGCCGAAAATGAATGGGACTAAGTAATTTGCCGAAGATGTGGGATGTTTTACATCGGTAGGGGAGCGTTCTGTTTTAGTTTGAAGCATCAACGTAAGTGGATGTGGACAAATCAGAAGTGAGAATGTCGGCTTGAGTAGCGAAAACATTGGTGAGAATCCAATGCCCCGAAAACCTAAGGTTTCCTTTGGAAGGTTCGTCCGCGAAGGGTAAGTCAGGGCCTAAGGCGAGGTTGAAAAACGTAGTCGATGGATAACAGGTTAATATTCCTGTACTGTTTATTACTGATATTGAGAAACGGAGAAGGCTAAATCATCCGGATGTTGGTTACCGGTTTAAGCTAGCAAGGTTAAGATAAGTAGCGAAAATACTTTGAACTAAGCAGTGAATACAAAATACTAAGGTATTAAAGTGATTGATGTCATGCTTCCTAGAAAATCTTATCATATCTTAAGTAATAAATACCTGTACCTTAAACCGACACAGGTAGGTAAGTAGAGTATACTAAGGGGCGCGAGATAACTCTCTCTAAGGAACTCGGCAAAATAGCCCCGTAACTTCGGAAGAAGGGGTACCCTTGTAGGGTTGCAATAAATAGGCCCAAGCGACTGTTTATCAAAAACACAGGTCTCCGCGAAGTCGTAAGACAATGTATGGGGGCTGACGCCTGCCCAGTGCCGGAAGGTTAAAGAAGTTGGTTAGTGTTTACATGAAGCTAATAACTGAAGCCCCGGTGAACGGCGGCCGTAACTATAACGGTCCTAAGGTAGCGAAATTCCTTGTCGGGTAAGTTCCGACCCGCACGAAAGGCGTAACGATTTGGGCACTGTCTCGGAGAGAGACTCGGCGAAATAGAATTGTCTGTGAAGATGCGGACTACCTGCACCTGGACAGAAAGACCCTATGAAGCTTTACTGTAGCTTGGAATTGAATTTGGATTTATTTTGCGCAGTATAGGTGGGAGGCTATGATATTATATTTGAGGATATAAAGAAGCCATTAGTGAGATACCACTCTAATTAAATTAAAATTCTAATCTTGAAGCCGTTATCCGGCCAAGAAACAGTTTCAGGTGGGCAGTTTGACTGGGGCGGTCGCCTCCTAAAAAGTAACGGAGGCGTGCAAAGGTTTTCTCAGGCTGGTCGGAAATCAGTCGTAGAGTGTAAAGGCATAAGAAAGCTTGACTGCGAGACCTACAAGTCGAGCAGAGACGAAAGTCGGCCTTAGTGATCCGACAGTACTGAGTGGAAAGGCTGTCGCTCAACGGATAAAAGTTACTCTAGGGATAACAGGCTGATCTCCCCCAAGAGTTCACATCGACGGGGAGGTTTGGCACCTCGATGTCGGCTCATCGCATCCTGGGGCGGTAGTACGTCCCAAGGGTTGGGCTGTTCGCCCATGAAAGCGGTACGCGAGCTGGGTTCAGAACGTCGTGAGACAGTTCGGTCCATATCCGGTGCAGGCGCTAGAGTATTGAAAGGATTTCTCCTTAGTACGAGAGGACCGGGAGAAACATACCGCTGGTGTACCAGTTATTGTGCCAACAGTATACGCTGGGTAGCCAAGTATGGATTGGATAACCGCTGAAAGCATCTAAGTGGGAAGCCTACCTTGAGATGAGTACTCTTTAAGATTACGGTAAGACTAACCGTTTGATAGGCGTTAAGTGTAAGTGTAGTAATATATTTAGCTAAGACGTACTAATAGATCAAAAATTTGATTTAATATATTTATTTTTTATATATATTTATTGTATATGTAAAAATTTAACATATAATATTTAAGTATTATAATTTATGTCTTGATATTTATAGCGCAGTGGACCCACTCCAAACCATTCCGAACTTGGTTGTTAAACTCTGCAGCGACGATGATACTTGAGAGGACACTCTCCGGGAAAGTAGTTCAATATCAAGACAATATCGTTAGTATGATAGCTTAATTAAGCTATCTTCACCTTTCCTGAATATCCCCACTTTCTTAGATTTAAAATTTTATTTCGTTCAATTTTTGATAATGGTATTATCTCATAAATAGCATTTTTTATATCTATAGTTGTAAATTCCCTACTGCCATAAAATCCTCTATACATTGCATCTATTATTGATTGCTCTATTTCTGCTCCTGAAAATCCTTTGCTAATTTTAGATAAATAATAGATATTATATTTGTTCCAAGTAATTGGCCTAAACATTTTTAAATGTATCTGAAATATTTTTAGTCTTTCTTTAAAATTAGGTAAGTCTACAAAAAAAATTTCATCAAATCTACCTTTTCTTAATATTTCTACTGGTAGTTGGTTTATTGTATTTGCTGTGGCAACTATAAAAACTTCTTGTTTTTTTTCTGAGAGCCAAGTTAAGAAGATATTTGTCACCCTTTGTTTTGTTCCGCTGTCGTTAATATTATTATATTCGCTAAATATTTTATCAATTTCATCGATCCATAAAATGCATGGAGAATTTTTTTCGCAAATAGTGATTATTTTTTCTATTCTATTTTCAGATTCTCCTAATATGCCTGCAAAAATTTTGCTTATGTCTAACCTAAATAATGGTATATTCCATTTATTCGCAATTATTTTTGCGCTTAATGATTTACCTGTTCCTTGAATTCCTACAAGGAGTATTCCTTTTGGTCTTGTTATTCCATATGAATAAGCTTTTTGTGTGAATGCTAAACTTCTAGTTCTTAGCCAATTTTTTAAATTTTTTAATCCTCCTATTTCTAATTTGTTATTATCTGGTGAGTAAAATTTTAATCCTTCTGTTTTTTGTATAATTTTTTCTTTTTCATGTAAAATTTTTTCTATAATTTGATTTTTTGGTATATTATTTAATATTAATTTAGAAAGTGATTTACGTATTGTGTTAATTGAAAAACCTGTGTATGCCATACAAATTGTTTCTTTATATTTTAATTGGTTTGTATTTTTTTTATATAAAAAATGATTTAGTTCAATTAGTATTTCTTCTTTATTAGGTAGTGGCATTTGAAAATATGCAATATATTCTTTTAGTTCTGTTGGTAGATTGATTTCTGTCCCACTTAGTATTACATATTGATTATTTTTTCTTAAATATTGATATAAATTTTTCAATTTTCTATTAATGCTTATATCTTTAATGAAAACATGAAAGTCCTTTAAAAAAAATAATTTAGTTTTTTTATGATTATATTTTGTTATAATACTTAGTGCTTCTAGTGGATTTTGTGTACACTTAGATATATAGTTTGGGTTGTCTGTATAACCATCTATAAAGTTCCATGTGTATATTTTTTCTTTAAATAGTTGGTCAATTACTTTTTTTAACATATATTCCAATCTTTCTTCTTCTTCTGTGGAAACATAAATTAAAAAGTTGTTTGATATTAGTAGGGTTTTAATTTCTTTTTCAAAGTTCATTTAAATTTATTTTTATTTGAATATACTCTATTAATAAATATAGAGTATAATTTATTTATTTTATCTAATTAATTTTTTTCTTTTTTTTTGTCTTTTTAAGTTAATAATTCTTTGACCATTTTTTGTCTTCATTCGATTTAAGAAACCATTTTTTCTTTTTTTCTTTATTGAAGTAACTGTTTTCATTTAATTCTTTTTTTATTTTATAATTAATTTATATTAACTATTTTTTTATTAATTATATATTCTTTTCTTGAAGTTTGTATAATATTTTTTTAATTTATCTATGTCTGATAGTGTTATTGTTTTGCATGTATATTTGTTAATTATTTTAATTTTTTTGTTTATCTTTTCTTTCTTTATTTCGAAGCAATTACTTTTACTTTTACTTAATAATTTAAAAATTTTATCTTTATCTAGTAATTTAAAAAAACATATGTCTTTAAATAAAGATAACTATATAGCTTTGTTTCATCTTTATATATTTCGTGGTAATTTGTTTTTATCTGTGGCTTTATCTGAGCTAATGTTAGAAATAAATCATGAATTTACTAAAAAAGATTTAGTCTATGCTTTTTTAGCTTATTCTTATGATAAAAACTCTTTTTACAGTATTTCTGAATATTATTATTTAATGATATTATCTTTTTCTCCATATAATCATGAAGTAATATTAAATCTAGCCAATATGTATTTTGATTTACACTATGAGACAAAAGCTAATAATTTCTTTATGCGCGCTACTAGACTGAACTCTGATAGTTTATCTCTAAAGTGATTTATAGAAACTTTAAAAACTATTTATAAATTAAATCGGGATAGCAGGATTTGAACCTGCGACATCCTGCTCCCAAAGCAGGCGCGCTACCAAGCTGCGCTATATCCCGTTAATCTAATTATATATAACTACTTTATATCTGTCTACCTATTGTTTTTTTATAGTCTTAATTTGTTTTGTAATAGTTATTTGATAAGCTAAGCTATAAAATTAGTATAGCTTATATTTTAATTTCTTTAATTTGGATACCAAAACATACCTTTGATTCCATCGGGATCTATAATAAAACCTATCTGTCTATAAAATTGTATTACTTCAGGATCTGCAAATAAAGTAATTGTGCTAATATCGTGATTACGTAATTGTTGTATTACTTCACTCATTAAAGCTTTTCCGAGCCCTCTTCCTTGAAATTCTGGGTCAATTGCTACATCCCAAATTGTTGCATTAAATGAACCATCAGATGTTACTCTAGCAAAGCCTATTAGTTTTCTTTTATTCTTTTTATAGCAAAATAGAGATACTATTAAAAAGCTATTTTCTAATGCTAGTTTTACTTTTTTTAATGGCCTTCTTACCCAACCTACTGAATCACAAAGTTTTTCTAGATCATGTAAGTTTATATTTTGATTAATTGTTAGATATATATTTTTTTGTTGTTTTATTTTGTTATTTTTTGTAATGAATAAATTTTTTTCTTTACCTAATTTTAGTGAATTATTAGGATTAAAAAAAAACTTCCAAAATGTCATGATTTTGATGTTTAATTTTTGCTTAAAAATACTTATCTTTTATGTTCAAAAAATGTTACTTTTTATACATAAAATATTTATGTGTATTATGATTTTATATTATAGCGCATTTTTAATGGTCTATATTATTTAACTATTTGTTATTATATTTATATTCTGAAATTTAAGGAAAAATATTGATGAAAAAAAACATAGTTATATTATTATCTGTTTTTATCTTTTTATTTAATTCACAATCTGTATACTCAGAAGTTTCTGGTTTAGTTCCTTGTAAAGATTCTCCAGCTTTTAGTAAAAGATTAAAACAATCTCTAAAAAAATTGGAAGTTCGTTTATCAAAGTATGAACCTTCTACTCCTCCTGCTTTAGCGATTAACAACCAAATTAAGAGAACGCAAAATCGATTTGATAAGTATAGTAAAGCAGGTATTTTGTGTGGCTCCGAAGGTTTACCCCATTTAATTGCTGATGGTAGATGGAGTCATGCAGGTGATTTTATGTTACCTGGTTTGTTGTTTATTTACATAACAGGTTGGATTGGATGGGTAGGTAGAGGTTACTTACAAGCTGTTAGTTTATTAAATAAACCATCTGAAAAAGAGATTATTATTGATGTTCCTTTAGCTTTAAAGTTTTCTTTGTCTGGATTTACTTGGCCATTAGCTGCTTTACAGGAATTTACAAGTGGTAAATTACTAGCTTCAGATGATGATATTTCTGTCTCTCCACGTTAGTTCTAGTAAAAAAACTTATTTATTAAGGAGTAATTATGGATAATAATTTGATGAAATATTTGTCTACGGTACCTGTTATAGGTGCAATTTGGATTACATTTACTGCAGGCCTTATTATAGAGATTAATCGTTTTTTTCCTGATATTTTATCTTTTTCATTTTAATAATTATTTGTGTAAAAAATAATAATTTATTATATATAATTTAATATTTTATGTATATTATTGGTATATATTGATAAATTGCTGTCTATATTTTTGTTAATATTAAAGTTAAATTGTATAAATTTTAAATTTTTTATATATTAATTATTATGAGTGTAGTAACACAAATTATTCTAGATGCTGATAATGAGTTAAGGTATCCAAGTATAGGTGAACTTGAAGCATTAAAGACTTATTTTAATAATAGCAATGAAAGAATTATAATTGTTCGTATATTAAGAGATAAACAACAAGATATTATTAAGTTAGCTAGTAAAGCTATTTTTCAAATTCATCCAGAATATATTGCACCTGGTGGTAATGCTGAGGGAGCACGTAAAAGATCCTTATGTTTGCGTGATTATGGTTGGTATTTACGTTTAATTACTTATGGGGTTTTATCTGGAGAACAAGAGTCTATTGAAAAACTTGGTATTATTGGTGTTAAAGAAATGTATAATTCTTTAGGTGTTCCAGTTTTAGGTATGATAGATGCAATAGAATGTTTAAAAAATGCTTCTTTAGGATTTTTGTCGGATTCTCAATCTAATTGTGTAATTCCATATTTTGATTGTATTACACAAGGTTTGTCTAATTAATTAATTTGTGGTGACAGTTGATTGATATTAATTAGAATGTTATAATTTATTCAAGCTCGAAATTTTACATAGATAATAAGTGAAGTTTGTCAGAACTGAAAAGTAGCAGCAATTAACTTATTTTATTTAGGTATTTTTTCGGGTTTTTGTTATTCTACTTAGTTTACTTATTATTATTTATCTTAATTTTACTTTAAGATATTCAATTCAAATGTTATATTTTTAATATAGGTTTATTGTGAAATTTATATGAAATCGTTAATGGTTCAGGGAGCAAAAATACTCTCTACAGGCTCTGCTATTCCTTCTTCTAGTTTTAGCAATAATGAGGTTAGTGAATTTGTTGATACCTCTGATGAGTGGATTTTAACTCGGACTGGTATTAAGGAAAGAAGATTATTAAAAGGAATTGATAAGTCTATTATTGATCTGGCTGTTTTAGCTTCTAAAAAGGCTTTAGATAAAATTTCAATGAATCCTTCTCAAATAGATCTTATAATTCTTGCGACATCAAGTCCAAATGATCTTTTTGGAAGTGCTAGTAGAATACAATATCAAATAGGAGCACTGAATGCTGTAGCTTTTGATTTAACTGCAGCATGTTCTGGATTTGTTTTAAGTCTTGTAACTGCTTCTCAGTTTTTACAAACTGGTGCTTATAAAAATATATTGGTAGTTGGTGCTGATGTTCTATCAAAGTGGGTTGATTGGTCCGATCGTAGTACATGTATTTTATTTGGTGATGCAGCAGGAGCAATTGTTTTACAGTCTTGTTCTTCTATTGATAATTCTATACTTAATTTTCAATTAAATACTGATGGAAATTATTCAAAGCATCTTTCTATTGCATATGAGCATAATACTATTCCTCACTCTAAGCTTAATTTATATCAGGGTTCTTTTAAATATATATCTATGAATGGTAAAGAGGTTTATAAGTTTGCAGTTTTTCAGGTTCCATTAAGTATATTAAAGTGTTTAAGTTCTTTGAATATGTCAGTAGATGAAGTCGATTGGTTAATTTTGCATCAAGCTAATGAACGTATTTTAAATGCTATTGCTGAAAAATTATCAATTAGTAGTAATAAAATTATTTCTAATTTACGTAAGTATGGTAATACTTCTGCTGCTTCTATACCACTTGCTTTAGATGAAGCAATACAAGATAATAAAATATCTCATAATGATATTGTTGTTCTTGCTGGCTTTGGTGCCGGTTTAACTTGGGGAACTATTATAATACGTTGGTGATCTATATTATAAATTATAATATTGTTTATATATTTAAATATAACTATAGCTTGCATAATTACTTGTTTATACAATAGTTTTATTTTAATTTATTATATTATTAAATCAAATAAGGATATTTATATGACTTCATCTTTATCTAATTTTTTAAATAGTCTAATTTTGGGAGCGTTAATAGTGGTCATACCGATTGGTTTAGCTTTACTTCTTGTAAGTCAAAAAGATAAAACTTTGCGAGATTAAACTCTCTCGTATAAATTTTTAAATATGTTTTTATATATATAACAAGTTAATTTTATCTAATTTGTTATTTAATATTAATTAATATTAATTCATCTTTATATATTATGTCTTTATCTAAATGGTTATTTCAGAAAAAAAATTTACTTAGTGATAAAAATGTTAAGCAGTTTGACTTTAATTTATCTAAAAATCTTTGGGTTAAGTGTAATCAATGTAGTTTATTAATGTATTATAAGTTGCTTGAATCAAATTATAAAGTATGCCCGAAATGTAATTATCATTTTCCAACTTCGAGTCATGATAGAATTAATTATTTATTTGATGCTAATAGTTGGTTTTCTATTGATACTAATTTATCTTCAACTGATCCTTTAGGTTTTTCTGATCGTAAGTTATATAGCGTGAGATTGTTTGATATGAAGTTAAAAACTGGTTTATCAGATGCAATTCAGACAGGAGTAGCTTCAATTAAAGGTATTAAAGTTGCATGTGGAATTATGGATTTTCGTTTTATGGGTGGTAGCATGGGATCAGTTGTTGGTGAAAAATTAACTAGATTAATTGAAAAAGCAACTAATGATAAAGTTCCTGTAATTATTGTCTGTGCTTCTGGTGGTGCTAGAATGCAGGAAGGTATGCTAAGTTTAATGCAAATGGCTAAGGTATCTTCTGCTCTTTATCGACATAGTGAAAAGTCTTTACCTTATTTTACTATTTTAACTTCACCTACAACTGGTGGTGTAACTGCTAGTTTTGCTATGTTGGGTGATATTATTATAGCTGAACCTGGTGCAGTAATTGCTTTTGCTGGTAGAAGAGTAATTGAGCAAACAATTAAAGAAGATCTTCCAGATAATTTTCAAACATCTGAATATTTATTTAAGCATGGATTTATTGATTTAATTGTTTCTAGAACTAAATTGCGTGAACAGTTATATAAATTGTTATCTTTATACTGTAATTCTAATTCTCTTCATTAATTTTAAAGCATATTTTTTATCCTATATTGTAATATATATATCATAGTAATATTTAAAAAATTTTAAAAAATTTATTCAACGTATTACTTAATGACTTGAGTTTAGGTGTTTAATTTTTTCTCAAATAGTGGATTTAATGAATATTCTAATACTTTTATTATTTTTTATTAAGTGAGTGACCTATGATTAAAAAAAACATTATTTTGTTGTTATTTACGTCTGTTTTTATATTAGTAAGTTGTTTTGTTTTACCTGTATATTCAACGGAATTAGATGAAGCTACTAGAACAGTAGCATTTGATACTTCTACTAAAACTATTATTTTAACTCCTGAACAAGTTAAAAGAGGTAAACGTTTGTTTAATAATTCATGTGCTCAATGTCATAATGGTGGAATTACTAAAACAAATCCTAATATTGGTTTGGAGTTAGAGTCTTTAAGTTTAGCTATTCCTGCTAGGGATAATATTGTTGGTCTGATTGATTATATGAAAGATCCTAAAAGTTATGATGGTCAAAATTCAATAGCTGAACTTCACCCTAGTATTAAAAGTGCAGAAATTTTTCCTAAAATGAGCAATTTAACTGATGAAGATTTATTATCTATGGCTGGTTATATTTTATTGCAACCAAGAATAGCTCAAGAAAAATGGGGAGGTGGTAAGATTTATTATTAGTTTTTTCATTTTATTTATTAATATATATAAAAACAAGATATAATTAAACTGTGAGATAGTTTTATTTTTATAAAAAACATAAATCTATTTGTTGAATTTAATAATGATGGGATATTTATCATGAGATTTTTATTTTCTTTATTTTTAAGCTTTTTTACTGTATACACATTAGCTTTTCGTTTGTCATTTGCTCAAGAAATTGATCTGGATGCAGGTGAGCAAGTGTTTTCTCAAAATTGTACTGCTTGTCATGCAGGTGGTAATAATTCCGTAAATCCACCTAAACATTTGAAGTTAGAAGCTTTAAGTGAATATACTAAAGATAGTATTGAAGCAATTAAGTATCAAGTTGAGAATGGTGCTGGTGCAATGCCTGCATTTGCTGATCGTTTATCTGATGAAGAAATATCTAATGTTGCTAATTTTGTTTTGAATCAAGCTAAAAACAATAGTTGGTAATTTTATTAATATTATGTAGCTATGAGTAAAAAATTATTGATTAATTTTTTGCTCGTATATTTAATTTACTTATAATACTGTATCAATCAAAATTTTTATATTTTTTAATGTCACATAGTTTATACACAACATTATTGTGCTTACAGAATGGAACTGTTTATAGAGGATTTTCTTTCTTTAAAATATCACCTACTTTTGGTGAAATAGTTTTTAATACAGGTATGACGGGTTATCAAGAAATTTTTTCTGATCCTAGTTATACTGGTCAAATGGTTGTTTTTACTTATCCTGAAATAGGTAATACTGGTTTGAATAATAATGATAGTGAATCTAATTTTATACACCTAAAAGCTGTGATTGCTAGAAATATTTCTTTAGTTTCAAGTAATTGGAGATCTCAGATATCTTTAAAAGACTATCTTATACAAAAACGAATTCCTCATATATTTGGTTTAGATACAAGGTCTTTAACTAAGCATTTAAGGTTATTTGGCGTTACAAATAGTGTTTTATGTGATATTAGTTATAAAAGTGAAGTAAATATTTCTAATCTAAAATCTATAAATAATATGGATTTGGTAAGAAAAATAACCAGTAAAACAATTTATCATATTAATAATATTCTATTTAATAATTTAGATAGTTTTAATTTTATTAATTTAAAATTAGGTTATATGAAGATAATCCATAAAAAATATAACATCTTGGTATTAGATTTTGGTCTTAAGTTTAATATTTTACGAAAGTTATTATTTTGGGGCTGTAAGCTTTGTATTGTTCCAGCTACTTGTAGTTATAGTTCTATTCTTAAGTATAATCCAGATGGTATTATTCTTTCAAATGGTCCAGGAAATCCATTCTTAGTTAAGTATGCAATTGATACAGTTAAAAAATTAGTTAAGTTTTCAAATATTCCTGTATTTGGTATTTGTATGGGTCATCAAATCTTAAATATAGCTCTTGGTTTATCAACTTTTAAGCTTAAATTTGGTCATAGAGGTTTAAATCATCCTTGTGGTTTAAATAAGTATTCTGAGATTACAAGTCAAAATCATGGATTTGCTGTTAATGAAAATGCTTTTGTAAATCAAGAGTTATTAAAAATATTTTCGTTAAAATATTTAAATTTAAATGATTTTACTGTTTCTAGTACGTTGCATAAAAAACTTCCTATTTTTTCTGTTCAGTACCATCCAGAGGCTAGTCCAGGACCACATGATTCTGAGTATTTATTTGAAGTTTTTATTAAATTAATTCACTTAATTAATCATTATAAATAATTTGTTATGTATTTATATTTACCAGTCTATATTATTGAATAAATAATATAAGGTTTGTGTACCCCTTAATTGATTAAATAAAGGTAAATGCCCTTCTGGTGCATCTATTGTCCACATGAATTCTTGTGGATATCTCTTCATTATTCCTTTTTTTAGCCAGTATATTTTTTCCCATAACTTATCCCATTTTTGATTGTTGTTTATCCAAATTTTTTTTTGTATAGAGAAACCAAATTTGCCTTTTGAGTATATTTTCCATAATAAATCTAAAATAAATAAATCTTCCTTTGGTATAAATTGAACATCTGTAAAATATAACCAATTTTTTTTATTATTTGTTGTAAGTTCTACAATTTCACATAAACATTTTTGTGTTAATTTATCTGCTTCTTCAAATTTTTTATTAATTAGTAAGTGTTGCAACATCTGGTAATTAATGTTTTTAAATTTGTTGGAATTGATAATTCCATGCGGTATTTCTTGTATTAGTTTTTGAATAATTTCGCTATCATTTATTTCTATTATTTTTTGATAGATTAGTCCATCTATTATTTGGTTATTATTATTTTTTAAGTTAAAACGTTTAATTATTTGATTTATTATTATTTCTCTTCCTTGTTTGTGAATTAGTATTTGATCAATAATTTTCTCTATTTCAGGAGTTATTATTGAGTAGTTTTTTGTAAGTACTGTGATTATTTGTTTTTCAGTAAATGGTAACTTATTTTTTTTTGTTGTCATGAATTAGTTTGAAAGTCTATTTCAAGCATTTATAATGTAATTTTATTGTTTATTATATAGGTTTTTAATTTTTATTTATTTAAGTAAAAAACTATTATTCTAATTAATATGAGAATAAGATTACTGAATAAGTTAATTGAGCAATATAAAAGATATTTGGCTATTTGTATAATAAACTCTTCAGTTTTTGGTATTAGTAAATCTTTAATTTCTAGCCAAAATATAAATATAATTTTAATTTGATTTAAATTATGAATTGTTTTACTTTTTGATAAATAGATATATTTAGAAGTTATACCTTCTGATCCTATAATCCATACTTTTTGTCTTTCATTGTATAAAGATTTTATTTCATATATGTATGATTGTATTAAATTTTGCCACTTTAAGTTGTTTAAAAATAATATTATTGATCTATTTGATGTATATAGTTTATTGCATATATTTTGTTTTTTAAAAAATTTATTGATATTTATTGAGTTATTTAAGTTGGATATTAGTTGTTTTATCATTACATTCCCTATTTGAATAATAAAGTTTTCAAGTAAAACTTTTACATGATTATATGGTGTATATAACTTTTCAAACAAAAAAATATTATCCTCTATATATGATGAACCAAAAATGAAGTATATTAATAAATAATCTATTGAATATTTGTAATTATCTTTTAATTTAATATTATTGCATCTTATATAATCTAATTTAAAGTTTAAAGAAAAGTTGTTTGATATTCTATGTATAAAAATTGCTACAATTTTTGTATTCAATTTTATTAGTATTTTACTATCTAAATTTATTTCAATCATATCTAAAATTAATTCCTTAAATTCATCTAAAATAGATTTTAAAAGTTCAGTTTTAGTAATTTCATTTAAAATATCTAAATATAAATATTGGTCACTTTTATTATCTATTTTTGATTCTAATTTTTTTTCTGTTTCAATAAATAGGTCTACTACTGTATTATTTAAACTAATGCTTTGTTGGTTAGGCCAGTATTTTATTATCATTTTTTTAAACATTATATAGCTTTTAATTTAATTATTTTATATTGATAAAATGTAAAAAATTTTTCATGTTTGTTATTTTGTATTACAATAATTTTTAGAGTCCAACTATATTTTTATGTAATTACTTTTACTCTAATTTCTAATAATGTATAATTATCATTTTGCTTTTGCTAGTCAAAGTTTTTTTCTTGATCAAGAACCCATAGAAGAGATATTACGTGAGCGCACCCAGTATTATGAAAGTTGTCAAAAAGAGATTGACTTTTGGTTTGTTTTGAATCCACATTTTTTAAGATCATTAGATAATAAAATAAATTGTTATGATAAAAATCAATCATTTGCGGCGATAATATCATTAGATAAACAATTTATACAATGGTTAAAATTAAGACTTGTATTTGTTTCTATTGGAAGTTTTAAATCGCAATCAGTTTTTCTTCTTCATTAATTTATGTAGTACAAAAATAGTTAGTTTTCATGTGGCGTGACAAATAATGTCAAAATTTCTTTACTAAAAGTTTCGGCTGCTTTAGATTTATATCTATTTGGATGAACAATAATAGAAAGCATTCTTTTTACCGTCACATTTTTTATTTTTGCCCAGTGTATAATTCCTAATTCTAGCTCTTTAGCTATTGCTGATACTGAAACAAATGCTGCTCCTAAACCTGATTGAACAGCATTTTTAATTGCTTCTATTGAGTTTAGCTCCATTTCTATTTTAAATCTGCTGCTATCTATATCATGTTGATGTAAGATTTTGTCAATAACTTTTCTAATTGTTGATTGAGTATCTAGTGCTATAAATCTGAGCCTATATAAGTCTTCTTTTTGTATATTAGGTACTTTTGAAAAAGTATGAGATATTGGTAAAATTAATGCTAATTCATCTTCTGCATATGATGTGATTTGTAATATATCTTTTAATTCATTTGGAACTTCTCCACCTATAACAGCTAAATCAACTTGCCCATTAGCAACGCCCCATGATATTAATCTTGTAGAATGTACTTGTAACTGTACATTTACTTGCGGGTATCTTTGTCTAAAAAGTCCTATTAATCTAGGCATTAAATAAGTTCCTGTTGTTTGGCTTGCTCCTATTACTAGGGATCCTCCTTGTAGGTTTTGTATATCTTCTAGTGCTCTACAAGTTTCTTCACATAAAGCTAAAATACGACCTCCGTAGCGTAATAATAAATTGCCGGCTTCTGTGAGTTTTGCTTTTTTACTAGTTCTTTCAAATACTGGTATATTTAGCTGTTTTTCCAGGTTTTGGATTTGTAAACTAATTGCTGGTTGTGATACATATAAACTATCTGCTGCTTTTTTAAAGCTCCCTTCTTTAATAATTGCTTTTAAAATTCTTAATTGATCTAATGTAAATGGTAAGTCTCTCATTTTTCTATACTCAATTTTTTTTATGTTTCATTAAAAGTTTTAAATCTTGCTTAATTTATACTACAAAGTTTATTTTTTTTATATATTAATTATCATTTAGATATAGTATTTATAATATATATAGAGAGATTTTTTATATTAACATAATTTACTAAAAACTTAAGGAAATTTTATCTATGGATATGAGATTAGTAATTGTATTTTTGCCTTTGATAGTTGCTAGTTCTTGGGCAATTTATAATATAGGTAGAGTTGCTATTCAGCAATTTCGTAGTATGTAGTATAGTATAATAGATATATAGTTTAATTTTTTCTATTTTAGTAGAAAATTTTGTAATTTAAAATTTTCTACTTCTTAGATATCTTTTATAAAAAGTTTATTTTGTATTATGGCTGTTCCTAAAAAAAGAACTTCAAAATCTAAGTCTGGTAAATCTAATTGGAGAAAAAAATCTTTATTCGTAAGTCAAAAGTCATTGTCGCTAGCTAAGTCATTGATTAATGATAAGTCTACAACTTTTATCTATAGTAAGTCTTTAGATGATTATAAGTTGATTGAAGTAGTTTAATCTGATTACATATATTAATGTTATTTAATACGAATTATATTTATTTATTATGATGTTGCGTTACTTAAATTTTGATAATTATACTCTCAAAAATAAGAGTATAAGTTTCTTAATTAAATTACCATCTATTAAAGACATCTGGGTATTTAATTGTATTGAAGGTTCGCAGTTTAATTTTGTAAGTCAAAGTTTTAAAATTAATAATGTTGCTAAAATTATAATACCTAATTTACATATATCAAATATTTCGGGTTTATTAGGTTTATTATCTACATTGAATTTAACCGGAAGAATAAAGTCTCTTCATATTTATGCTCCTATTAATTTAAAATATTATTTAGATTTAGGTAAAAAGTATTCTAAGACTAATTTTAGTTATATTGTGTATATTCATGTATTAAAAACAGGATTAATTATTAATCAATATGGTTGTAGAATATATGCATTAAATTGTCATGGTCATTATCAATTTTTTGTTGTTCAATCTGAGCAGTATGGTACTTTTTATTTAAATAAAGCAAAAAGTAACTATTTATTACCAGGACCTTTATATGGTAAATTAAAGAAAGGTTTTATTTTTTTGTTTCCTGATGGATACATATTAAATGGAACTCATTTTACTTATTGTAATACTTTAGGTTCTCAAATGCTTTGTTTATTTTCGTTTTTTTATAGTAGGCAAGTATTTGAAAGTATAAATAGTACTAGAGTAATATTGTTCATGTGATTCTTTTTATAAAATATTATATAATTGTTAGTAATTAAATTTGTTAGATTAGTAAATCTTTTTATCTATTTAAAATTAATTTATGAGTTATGCTGTAATTGATGTTGGTGGTAATCAATTAATTATTGAGCCAGGAAAATTCTATGATGTAAATTATATTTTTGCCAATCCTGGAGATATAATTAGTTTTAAAAGAGTTTTGTTGTGTTCTAAATTTGGTGTTTATCATATTGGTATTCCTTGTGTAGATAAAGTTGTTGTTAAAGCTATTGTATTAAAGCATTTAAAGGGTAAAAAAATAAAAATTTTTAAAGTAAAACCCAAAAAAAATAATCGTACCAAAAAAGGTCATCGTCAAAAATTGACAAGGATATTCGTAAAAGATATTCTTGATTAAAAGGTATTGTCTTCTATTAATTCTTGCAAATTAAAAAATATACATGGCACATAAAAAAGGTAGTGGTAGTACTAAGAATGGTCGTGACTCAAACTCTAAAAAATTAGGAGTTAAAAAGTATGGTGGTGAAATTGTTAAACCTGGACAAATTATAGTTCGTCAAAGAGGTAGTAAATTTAAGTTAGGTACAAATGTTAATCAAGGAAAAGATTATACGATTTATTCTATTGTTAATGGAGTAGTTCAATTTGAAGTTTATAAAAAGAATAAACGTCGAATAAGTGTAGATCCAAGTTGATTTTTAGTCTTGTATTATTTTTTTATAATATTATTTTAGTTAAACAAAAATTCATGTAAATGAATTTTCATTATTTTATGAATGGTAAAAAAAATTATAATTTCTTATTTCAATAGTATCGCAGCCACTTTGCAAACAAGTAAGGTTCAAGAGGTTATTGTAATTAATGATACTTATCAAGTCAATGATATATATCTTGGTATAGTTCACAAGATTTTTTCTAGTATTAATGCAGCTTTTATTAATTTAGGTCAAGATAGTAAAAGTGGTTTTATACATATAAGTGATATTAAAACCTTAAAGAGAGGTAGGAAGCTGTTTTCTATTAGTGATTTATTATCGATTAATCAAGTAATATTAGTGCAGGTAGTAAAAGAGCCAACATTTCATAAAGGACCACGTTTAACTTCTAATATACATTTATATGGTAAATATGTTGTATTACTTCCTTTATGTAATATAGTTCTAATCTCTAATCGTATTTATGATGATAGTGAACGGATACATTTATATTCTTTAGCTGTATTAATAAAGCCTAAATTAATGGGACTAATAGTCAAGTCTTGTGCTCAGGGAGTTTCTGAGTCTTTAATTCTGCAAGATCTAGATGCACTTGTTCAGCAATGGTCTTTTATCCAGAAACAAGTTCTTTTAAATTCTATTCCTTGTCTAGTTTATAAGGATGAGGATTTAGTAAAAAAAGTAGTTAGAGATTGTTATGATAAGTCTATAAAAAAAATAGTAGTTGATTCTATAGATGCTTTAAAGCTAGTTTATTACTATCTAAAAAAATGGTCTTATATTTCAATTTCTGTGAAAATTAAAGTTCAGTTATATAATAGGCATCTCTGTATTTTAGATAAATTTTATATTAAGCATAGTATTAAGCAGTTACTTAGACCTAAAGTAAATTTATTATATGGTGGTTATCTTTTTATAGAAAATTATGAAGCTTTAACAGTAATTGATGTGAATTCAGGGTCTTTTAATAAGTTATATAATTCTAAAGAAACTATTTTAAGAATTAATTTTTATGCTGCAATAGAAGTAGCTTATCAACTAAAAGTTAGAAATATTAATGGTGTTGTAATCATTGATTTTATTGATATGTATTCTCAAAGAGACCAACTCAAATTGCTTGAAAATTTTAGTAAATTATTGACTGATGATGATTGTACGCCACAAGTAGTTCAGCTATCTGAGCTTGGATTGCTTGAACTTACTCGTAGGCGTAAAAGTCAAAGTATTCGGGAGGTATTTGATCTTTCTAGTATGAAAAGTGTAAATTATTTTGGTTTTTTCTTTGTTGATGATTTGTATCATAAATTGTTTTTTAATATTTCTGATGAAAATTTAAAAAAACAGTTCTTTTTAAATAAAAGTATTCGTTCTTTGTTTTTTGGTAAACAGTTCAATTTGTGTAAAACTTTAAAAAATAAATCTATTATTTCTTATAATCCTTTATTGAATAAGTACTTTTTATTTTTAGATCGTATAAATTTATTATGTTTCTTTTATCCTAAGGCTAATTATCTTGTGCCTTTGTTCTTTTATTATAGATTAACAAGTTTAAAGTATTTTAATGATATTTGATAAAAGTTTTTGATATTATTAAAATAAAACCAAGCTACTATGATATTTTTAAAATTATCGTAGCTTGGTTTTAAATATTTTATTTTTTATGTTAACTTGTTTGAATCAAACTAATTATCCGTTAATAGATGGTGCAATTAAAGCTAATGGTAAAGATTCTTGAGATGCTAAATCTAGAGGAAAGTTATGAGCATTACGTTCATGCATTACTTCCATACCTAAGTTAGCTCTATTTAAGATATCAGCCCAAGTATTAATTACACGACCTTGGCTATCAACAACTGATTGATTAAAATTGAATCCATTTAAATTAAAAGCCATTGTACTAACCGACATTGCTGTAAGCCATATACCTACTACTGGCCATAAGCCTAAGAAAAAATGTAGTGCACGAGAGTTATTGAAACTTGCGTACTGGAAAATTAAACGACCGAAGTAGCCATGAGCTGCAACGATATTATAAGTTTCTTCTTCTTGACCAAATTTATATCCATTATTTGCTGATTCATTTTCAGTTGTTTCACGAATTAAACTTGATGTTACAAGAGATCCGTGCATAGCACTAAATAAAGATCCTCCAAATACACCTGCAACACCTAGTTGGTGAAAAGGATGCATAAGAATGTTGTGTTCTGCTTGGAATACAAGCATAAAGTTAAATGTACCAGAGATACCAAGAGGCATACCATCAGAGAAGCTTCCTTGACCAATTGGATATACAAGAAAAACTGCTGCTGCTGCTGCTACAGGTGCAGTAAAAGCAACTGAAATCCAAGGGCGCATACCTAATCTATAGCTTAGTTCCCATTCACGACCTATGTAGCATAATACACCTAGTAAAAAATGAAGAACAATTAGTTGGTAAGGACCACCATTATATAACCACTCATCCAGAGAAGCAGCTTCCCAGATAGGGTAAAAGTGAATACCGATTGCCGCAGAACTTGGAATAACAGCTCCAGAGATGATATTATTTCCATATAGTAAAGAACCAGCTACGGGTTCTCGGATACCATCAATGTCTACAGGAGGGGCAGCAACGAATGCAATGATGAATACAGATGTAGCAGTTAATAGTGTTGGAATCATTACAACACCGAACCAACCGATATAAAGACGGTTTTCAGTGCTAGTAATCCAAGTACAGAAACGTTCCCACAGGCTTGCGCTTTCGCGTCTTTCTAAAGTAACTGTCATATTAAATTTTTTGTTTAGGATTGATTAAGGATACTTCCCAAGTTTGTTTTACTTGTTAAACATATTATTACAATATTATATTTAACATGTAAAGAGTTTTACAAAAAAATTATTTAGTTCACTAAGTTATTTTTTTATTAAGAAATAAGTTCTTTTGACTTTTTCTCTTTATTTCAGAATATAATTGTTCTAATGATTATTCTATTTTTATATTGAAAATATGTCACATTTTAGTAAAATAAAAACAAACATTACTGATTTAAATGTTTTAATTAAAACGATTGGGCAGTTAGGTTTTGATTATCAATTTGTTAGTAGTACTGATAATTGTTTTTATACTCATGAAGAAAATAAAAATAATGATCTATTAGTTTATCAAATAAATAAATATGGTAACAAAAATCATGTTTTTACTTTTATTTGGAATGTCAGTGAGTATAATTTAGTAGTTGATTTAGAATTATGGAGTTTATCTATAGATTTTAATTATTTATTTGATCATTTGCTTCAGCAATATGCTTATAATATGATAATGAATACTAGCTCTATTCTTGGTTTTCAAAAGGTTAAAGAACAACTTAATTATGATGGATCAATTAAGCTAACTCTTCAAAAATGGGATAATAGTTAGTGATACTTTTTTTGCGGACGGAGAGACTCGAACTCTCACGAGATATTCTCACTAGAACCTAAATCTAGCGTGTCTACCAATTTCACCACGTCCGCATATCATCCTGATTTTCACTACACAATAGATTATCATTTTTATTTAATAAAAACAAGTTTCCTTGTTTTTTTTTTATATTAGTGTTAAGTTTTTATTGTCTTAATTCCTCAGTAGCTCAGTGGTAGAGCGATCGGCTGTTAACCGATTGGTCGTAGGTTCAAATCCTTCCTGAGGAGTTTTGTTTTACTACTAATTTACTTATTTTATATAAATCAAGTAGCAATGATTATTTTTTTATCTTTATATGATTTATTTGACAATTACTATACTTTTTTTTACATTGTACAAAAACAACTATCTTCTTTATTGTTTATGCTTAGTAATGGACAAAATATTGTTTTCTCCATACTATTATTTTTTCTTGGATTAATAACAATTTTTACTCCTTGTTTTCTTTCTTTATTACCATTAGCATTGTCGTATATTAATTCTAAAACAAATTATGATCTAAACATAATTGCATTTATTACTGGTTTATTAACAAGTGTTATATTTTTGATTGTATTTACACATTTATTTAGTTTTTCTGTGTTTATCTATAAATTGCCATTATTGTCTTATTTTATATTAATTGTGGTCTCACTAGATTTAATGAAAATTTTAAATATTTCAAAAGTTAGCTTTCACTTTAATCAATATATTTCTAGGTATTCTTATCGTAATATTTTTGTACAAAGTTATTTTATCGGTTTAATTATAGGTTTTAGTTCATTACCTTGTAATACTTCCATAATAATTATAGTAACCTTTTTAGTAAATAATTTAAATAATATTTTTTTATTTTTATTGTATTTGCTAATTTATATAAGTGGTTGTTTATTTCCACTTTTATTAATTTTAAAAATAAAATTTAATTATAAAAATTTTTCTTTTTTATTTTTTATATGGCAATTTATTTTTCCAGTTAGTGGATCGTTTATCTTTGTTTTTTCTTGTTTCTCTCTATTGAAAATTATATTTATTTGAATATTATTTTAATTGTTATAAATTTCTATGGTTATTATGAATAAAAATTTTATTTGGAAATCTTTAAGAAAATTAGCAAATTTGAATTTTGCTATTTTTGTTTTATTAATGATTGCTTTTTGTTGTGTTTTAGGTTCTATAATTGAGCAAGATAAAAGTTTATTATATTATCAAATGAATTATAGTTATTATTATTCTTTTATCGTTTTATTTGGTTTAGATCATGTTTTTCGAACTTGGTGGTTTATTTTTATATCTAGTATTTTTATTTTCAGCTTACTTGCTTGTACATTTTTCACACAATTGCCTAGTTTAAAAAATGCGAGACGTTGGAAGTTCGTATATAACAGCATTATTTTTAATACTCATAAGTATGATTTACAGAATATTAATCAATCTTATTATTCTTTTACTAATATTATTTACTCGCTAATTCGTTTAAATTTCTTTATATTTTGTAAAAATAATTCATTATATTCTTATAAAGGTTTATATGGTCGTATAGCTCCTATATTTGTTCATTTTAGCATAACAGCAATTTTATTGGGATCTGTATTTAGTTTTCTTTTTAGTTTTGTTGTGCAGGAAATTATTCCCAAAGGTGAAGTTTTTCATTTAAAAAATATAATACATGGTGGTTTTTATAGTCAGTTACCTGCTGACATGATTTTTCGTGTGAATGATTTTTATATTAACTATAATTTTAATGGTTCCATTAAGCAGTTTTTTTCTTCATTATCAGTATATTTTCATAATTATTTAGTATTGTCTTCTAAAATCATTTCTGTTAATAAGCCATTAAGGTTTTTTTCAGTGACATTTTATCAGACTGACTGGCGAATAGATGCTGCTAGAATTAATATAGGACTTAGTAATTATCTACAAAAAAAATTTGTGAAAACAAATATAAATGGAAAAAATTGTTGGTTATCAATTGTTTCAATAAACGATAAAAATAGTTTGTTTTTTGTTCTGTTTAGTTTAGATAATAATCTTTTAATTTGTAATTCTAATGGTGTAATTTTAGAGGAAGTCAAAGTAGGTGAGAAGTTTTATATTAATAATACATCTTTCACAATTAAAAGTATAATTACTAGTACAGGTTTACAGATTAAAGTTGATCCTGGTATTTTTTTAGTCTATTTAGGTTTTTCTGTAATGATGCTCAGTACTTTTATGAGCTATATGTCTTATTCTCAAGTTTGGATTTATAATAGTTTTGGATCTTTAAATTTTTGTGGTTCTACAAATAGAGCTTCATTATTTTTTGAACAAGATATTGCTTATCTAGATAAAATATATTCTTATTATTTAGTTTATCTGAATAAATATATTATTAAAATTAATAATATTTTAATCTAATAAAAAATTTTTGAGTATAGATCTACCTTCTTTTGTCCATAAACTTTCAGGATGAAATTGAATTCCTCTAAGTTTTGAATATACTTTATGTCTACATGCCATAATTATTCCATCTGATGTCCAAGCTGTGATTTCGAGATCTTTTGGTAAGTTTTTATTTTTGATTATAAGGCTATGATATCTACTTGCGTTGAATGGATTTTTTATATTTTTAAAAATATCTTTTTGATTATTCATCACAATACTAATTTTTCCATGCATAGGTTTAGAGAGTTTCTCTATTATTCCACCATATATATATCCTATTGCTTGATGTCCTAAACAAATCCCTAATATTGGTATTTTATTTGAATATTGACGAATAATTTCTAAGCAAATTTTTGATTCTTCAGGTTTTCCTGGACCAGGAGATAATATTATATGTGTTGGATTAATTCTATTAATATCTTGTATTGATAATTCATCATTTCTGGCTATTTTTATTTGATAACCTAATTCTCCTATATACTGTGCTAAGTTTTGGGTAAAGCTATCGTAATTATCTATTATAATAATCATTTATTAATTTGTGTTGTTGTGTTAAATTAATTTTAGTAATCCATCGTTGGGAGAACTTGCATGTGCTTGTATTTTTTTATTCATTGTTCCTGCTAAATAACATTTTCTTCCTGAAATTACTGCTAATCTCATTGAGTTAGCCATTATTTGAGGTCTTTTTGATTTAGCTATTGCTGTATTTAGTAATACTGCAGAGGCTCCTATTTCCATTGCTTGATTGGCTTCACTGCTTGTTCTTATTCCTGCATCTATTATTATTGGTACTTTTGCATTTTCTATAATTGTTTGTATATTATATAAATTTTGTAGTCCTTGTCCTGATCCTATTGGTGAACCTAGTGGCATTATTGTGCTGCAACCTATATCTTCTAATTGTTTTGCTAAAATTGGATCAGGATAAATGTATGGTAAAACATTGAAATTTTGATTAACTAAATATTCTGCTGCTTTTAATGTCCCAATAGGATCAGGTAATAGATATTTAGAATCTGATATAACTTCTAATTTTATAAAGTTATTTTCTGTTTGTCCTATTTTTTTGTTAATTTCTTTTCCTAGTACAGCTATTCTAATTGCTTCTTCTGCTGTTTCACAGCCAGCCGTATTAGGTAATAAAAATAATTTTTTCCAGTTTAAACCATCTATTAAATTACTTTTTCCTATTTTTTTTGTATAATGCGTTCTACGAATAGCTACAGTGACTATTGAAGTTTTGCTCGCTTCAATACTTTCTATTGCTTCTTTAATGCTTTTATATTTACCTGTACCTACCATTAATCTTGATTTAAATATTTTATTTCCAATAATTAAATTGTCTTCAGTATTTTTTCTATTCATTTTAAGTTCCAGTATTAAATTTGAGTTATTATGTTCTGTTACTTTTGTTTTCTTTTATGTTACATTATAATATTAGTATTGATTAGATATGACCTATAAATTTTTCATATATTTATATGAATTTTACACATACTTATTTAGTAACTTTATGATATTGTTGATATGTTGAATTATTTTTTATATTTTATTATTAGCATAATTTTTATATTGTTATTTGTTTTTTGCTGCTATCAATTGTATTTATTCCTATTCAAGAATTATACATTGAATAGTAATTCAATAACTTTTGTTGATCGATTTGTTTCAATATTACCTTATGGTTTGCCATTATTAGAAGGTTTACAAAATTTTGGGCAACAAATTTTACCTGATTATCCATTTAGTATTATGAGTATATATAAAAAAACATTTATGCCTTTTGTTATTTTTTATGTTACTCATCCAGCATTAGCTTTTATTATTTTTTTTGTACTTTATTATTTATTTGTAAGATCTAAAAGTCCAATACCGAATCGCCCTTTTGTTCGTTTTAATGTTTTACAAGCAATTTTATTATTCTTAATTAATTCTTTATTAGGTTCTGCTTTTAGAGCTCTCCCAATAGAATTCAGGGTTAGTCTTTATGGTTTAATATTATGTAACACACTATTTTGGTTTGTTTTATCTACAATTATATATGCAATTGCAAAATCTATAGAAGGTAGTTATGCTAAAATACCCGTTATTTCTCAGGCTGTTAGAATTCAAATTGATAGTCCATAGATCATTTACTTTTATTAATAATAAGGAGAATATGATGAAATACTTAAATAATTATGAAACTATTTATATATTGAAGCCAGATGTGACTGATAATATTAATTTGTCTTTAGTTAAGTATTATAGAACATTACTTAAGCAAAAAGGTGCTATGAATATTTTAATACAGCATAGGGGAAGACGTCATTTAAGTTATAATATCTTGCATTACTATGATGGTATATATGTTCAAATGAATTATCAAGCAAATGGTAATTTAGTTAATTTTTTAGAAAAATCTATGCGTTTTAATGATAATATTGTGAGATATTTAACTATTAAACAAGATAATTTTCATTCAATCAATGTATATTAAATTAATTTAATATCAAAGAAAATTTTTAGTGATTTTACTTAATATAATACTATAGTTCTTTTTATTTATACTGTATATTATTAATAATATTTTACTTAAACTTATGTAAATTTTTTATAATTTTTGGAGGTTTAGTGTGATTACTGATAGTCAAATTTTTGTTGCTTTGTTATTTGCTTTAGTGTCAGCAATCTTAGCCATAAGATTAGGTACTGATTTATACCAATAAATATTTATTAATCTTTGATAAATAGTAAACATAGATGCTACTTATGATTTTTTGTCATTAAGTTATGCATCTTATCAAATAATTGGATTAGTATTAATCAATAATATTTTGAAAGTTACCTAAGTTAATATCTAAATTTAATTTAAATTAAAATATCTTGTGAATAAAATAAAAAATCAAACTCGTCCTGTTTTTCCTTTTACTGCAATTATTGGTCAAGAAGAAATGAAGTTGGCTTTAGTTTTAAATGTCATTGATCCTAAAATAGGTGGCGTAATGATTATGGGTGATCGTGGCACTGGTAAATCAACAACAATTAGGGCAATTGCTGATCTTTTACCTGAAATACAAGTTGTTAGTGATGATATGTTTAACTCTCATCCATATGATTATGATGTAATGTCAGATTTTGTTAAACAGCAAATTGAAAATAAAGTAGATGTTACTACTGAGTTTGTTAAAGTTCCAATGGTAGATTTACCTTTAGGTGCTACAGAGGATCGTTTATGTGGGACTATTGATATTGAAAAAGCATTAAATGAAGGTGTAAAAAGTTTTGAGCCTGGTTTATTGGCTAAGGCTAATAGAGGTATTCTGTACGTTGATGAAGTGAATTTATTAGATGATCATTTAGTGGATATTTTATTAGATTCTGCCGCTTCTGGTTGGAATACTGTTGAACGTGAAGGTATTTCTATAAGACATCCAGCTAGGTTTGTTTTAGTTGGTTCAGGTAATCCTGAGGAGGGGGAGTTAAGACCTCAATTGCTTGATCGTTTTGGTATGCATGCTGAAATTAAAACAGTTAAAGATCCATCTTTACGTGTTCAAATTGTTGAGCAAAGAACTCAATTTGATCAAGATCCATATTCTTGTATAAATAAATTTTATGATAAACAAAATGAGCTTAAAGAATCCATTATATTAGCACAAAAAAAATTAGTTAATGTAGTCATTGACTACGATTTAAAAGTTAAAATTTCTCAAATTTGCGGTATTTTAAATGTAGATGGTTTACGTGGAGATATAGTAACTAATAGAGCTGCAAAAGCTTTTGCAGCATATCAAAATAAAGATGAAGTTGACACTGACGATGTAAAAAAAATTATAACTCTCTGTTTGCGTCACAGATTACGAAAGGATCCGTTGGATACAATAGATTCTGGAACTAAGGTAGATAAAATTGTGCATGAAGTTTTTATGTAGTCCTTTTTTGTTGAAGTTTAATTGTTTATAGGCTTAGTAGGATTCGAACCTACATTAGAGACTTAGAAGGTCCCTGTCCTGATCCCTTAGACGATAAGCCTTTTAGTTAGTAATTGTAAAAAAATTTTGGATTTACTAATTAATTTTTACTAAGTGGGCGGTACTGGACTTGAACCAGTGACCACCTGCTTGTAAGGCAGGCGCTCTACCACTGAGCTAACCGCCCTGCATAGTAAAAATATAATAAATTATCAAAAAAAAATCAATACAATTGTTTATTATGATTAGTCTCTTGATTTAGTGAAAAATTTAAAATTCAGATATCTATTTTATAATAATGCTATATATTGACGGCTAGATAAATATGAATGAGTTTATTTCTAGAATTAAATTGTTTATTAAAGTCCTAGCATCTTTAGCCAATCCTATTATATTTTTTCGATTAAATTATAAAAATTTATTAGATCAGCTTATATTGATTGGTCCAAATTCTTTACTAATTACTATGGTTACTTCTTTTTTTATTAGCTTAGTTATAAGTTTACAAATTGTGAAGGAATTTTTGTATTTGAATGCTACTGAATTAGTAGGTTCTGTTTTAGCTATTTCTTTTATTAGAGAGTTATCTCCTGTTTTAACTTCTATTATAGTAATAGGTAAAGTCGGATCTTTTTTTACTTCTGAGATTGCTACTATGAGTGTGACAGAACAGATTGATGCTTTGTTTATATTAGGTATAAATCCTATTAATTATCTACTTTTGCCTCGTATTTTTGCAATACTTTTAATGTTACCTATACTAAATTTATTTTCTTTATTTACTAGTTTCATGAGTAGTTCTTTTATTTGCTTTATTATTTATTCAATTGATCCGATTTTTTTTTTTCAATCTTTATTTTATAGTTTTTTATATCTTGATATTTGTAAGTCATTATTAAAGACTATAATATTTGGCATCTTTATTGCTATTGTTAGTTGCGTATGGGGTATGACTACTAGAGGAGGTTCTAAAGGAGTTGGTTTATCAACAACATCTTCAGTGGTCACTTCACTTCTTTTTGTTTTTATTTTAAATTTTTTTTTATCTTATTTCATGTTTAGTAGTGTAGTAAGTTCTTTTGAACTCTTGTAAAAAAATAAATTAATTTTTTTATATTTGAGAAAATATTTACTATGTAATAAAATAAATATGATATGTATTACAATATTATCATATATATTATTTAAGTATATATTTTCATATTTAATTTTATTTATTATTTATGTATTTTTAGCTAGGAGGTATTTCTATGTCAGGAGGATCAACGGGTGAACGTCCTTTTTCTGATATTATTACAAGTATTCGTTATTGGGTTATACATAGTATAACAATTCCTGCTTTATTTGTAGCAGGTTGGTTATTTGTTAGTACTGGTTTAGCTTATGATGTTTTTGGCACTCCTCGACCTAATGAATATTTTACTCAAGATCGTCAGCAGGTTCCATTAGTTAATGATCGTTTTAGTGCTAAACAAGAGCTTGAAGATTTAACAAAAGGTATTTAATTTAGGAGACATTTGTGACTAAAAGAAGTTCTAATCAGCCAATATCATACCCAATTTTTACTTTTAGATGGTTAGCTATACATGGTATTGCTATTCCAACAGTATTTTTTTTAGGTGCTATTACATCTATGCAATTTATTCAAAGGTAGGAGGTATTTATTATTATGAGTGGTCCTAATCCTAATAAGGAACCAGTTGAGTTAAATCGCACATCTTTGTTTTGGGGTTTACTATTAATTTTTGTGTTAGCAGTTTTATTTTCTAGTTACTTTTTTAATTAGAAGATTTATTAATTTTATTTATTTGAATGTATTGTATAATCTAATTATCGGAGAATTGAGTGATATGTCAAACACAGGTAGAGTACCATTATGGTTAGTAGCTACTGTTGGTGGTATACTAGTTATTACTGTATTAGGAATTTTTATTTATGGTTCTTATTCTGGGATAGGATCATCCCTTTAAAGGTCTAATTATACTTAATCAATACTTACTAATTAATTATTATTTATAAACCATATATACTCATGTATAAAATGGTTTATTTGCTATTTATGAAATTGAATCTTGTTCGATATAAATAAATAATAATGCCATTGCTACTCCAGGAAATAATATTCCTGTTAAAGGTACTAAAATTGACGGTAAATATGATGTTGTCATTTCTTTTATTATTATATTATGTATTTTGTGTAATCAAAATATTACGAACTTTTGATATACAATTATTATATTAGATCTTTATTAAATATTATTATAATCTTAACATTTTGTTGAATGTTATGATAATTCTTTCTTTTCTTATCTGTTAACTATTTTTTATTAAATTAATTTATTTGAAAAAGTTTATGGTTAATACTCAAAATAATAATGTACCGGTTAGTCTTGAAGCGATGTTAAAATTTTCAGAAGCTTATGCTAAACGAACTGGTACATTTTTTTGTGCAGATACTAGTGTAACGGCTGTTGTTATTGAAGGTCTTGCCAGACATAAAGATGAATATGGATCTCCACTTTGTCCTTGCCGTCATTATGATAGTAAAATTAGTGAAGTTTCAAGTTCATATTGGAATTGTCCTTGTGTGCCTATGAGAGAGAGACGAGAATGTCATTGTATGTTATTTTTGCCTAAGAGCAATGAATTTGCTGGTGACCACCAGTTGTTTGATATGGATATTCTATTAAATTCATTTATTTAAAATAATAATATAAATAAGTTAAATATTTATCTATAACTATGTATTTAATCTTATTTATTGATACTAAAAAAAAATGTGTTTATTTATAAATTACTCTTTTTTAAAGAAAGTAAAATAATTACAGCGGGTCCTACAAGAACAATAATGCCTAGTGAGACTAGCTGTTCAATAACTTGCCAATTAATCATAATATAATTCCTTATTAATCTATTTCGTTGTAATTAATTTCTTTTATCTATAGATTATATACTTTTTTTTATGTTCAAATAAAACCAATTTTTATTAATAAAGAAATTAAAGTTATTACAGCTGATGATTTTTGATAGATAGATGGATTTTATATTGATATAATATATTATTTTAATGAGTTTAGAATTTTCTAAATACATTTGAAAGTTATGAAAACAAAATAGTTGTATTATTTTAATTTGTAATATAAAGTTTTGTGTATTGATTTTTTTGTAATTAATTGCTGCACGCTTATTGTGTTGACTTTTTATGTATAATTTAATTGTGTTTTGTTTTATATATTCATTTTGGTAATGGTAATTATTGATTAAAGATATAATGTTATTTTCAATATTTATATGTAAATATTTTTTTATATATGGTATTAATTCCTGACGAATTCTGTTTCTTTGAATTTTATAAAAGTAGTTGGTGCTATCTGACCATATTGATAAGTAAAATTTTTTGCACATCCAATAAATCATTTCTCTATCTAAATTAAGTAATGGTCTTAAAATAAATATTTTCGAAGAAATTTTGCTTTTTATTGATAAGCTACTTAAACTTTCTATGCCACTTCCTTTAATTATATTTTGTATAAATGTTTCTATTTTATCTGTTGCGCTATGTCCAGTAATAATTAATTGAAATTTGTATTTAATTGCATGTTGTATAATTATGTTGTATCTACATTTTCTACATTCGTCTTCTGATAACGTTTTTTTATTAATTTGATAAATTATCATATTTGATTTGATTAATTTTATATGACTTATAATGTGTTTTACTTGTGTATTGCTAGATTTTTTCCATTGATGATCGATGTAAATATATGATAAATTTAATTTAGGTTTAGATACTTGTCTTTTTAATCTTTCTAGAGTTTTTATTAAATAAATTGAGTCTTGACCTCCAGAAATAGCTATCAAAATATTGGTAATATCATTCTTTTTAATAAAGTACTCAATTAAAGTTTCATTCTTTTTTAAATTAAGTTTTTTCATTGAATATTTCGTAGTTGTTATAATATGCTTATTATGTTATTTATGTATGTAGAAGGGTTGCTAACTCAATGGTAGAGTACTCGGCTTTTAACCGATTAGTTCCGGGTTCGAGTCCCGGGCAACCCACTTTAATTTTTTTTATTACTATTGTATTAATTTATACCATATTATTTATTTATGAATTTAATCTCTCAAGTTTTGCAAAAAAAACGCCAAAATTCTACGTGTGCTTTAATTCCTTTTGTAACAGCTGGATATCCGAGTATTGAATTAACCGAAGATATACTTTGTATGCTTGATAGAAGAGGAGCTGATATAATTGAGTTAGGTATACCTTATTCAGATGCATTAGCAGATGGTCCATTGATTCAAAATGCATCTAGATTAGCGTTAAATAATGGTGTCTATATTGACCAAGTTTTGGATGTGCTTAATAGAGTAAAATTTAAAATACATGCACCTATTATTATTTTTACATATTATAATCCGATATTAGTGCGTGGTTTAAGTCGTTTTATACAAGAAATTTCTACATTTGGAGTTAAAGGTTTAGTTATACCTGATTTGCCTATTGAAGAAATAGATTATATAGTACATTTGTGTAATCATTATAAATTAGAGTTGATATTTTTTATTTCACCTACTAGTTCTAAAGATAGAATAAAAAATATTCTTTCTAAAGCTCCAGGATGTTTATATTTAGTTAGTAGTACAGGAGTTACTGGAATCAGAAAATCTATTAATTCTGATATTATTTCATTGTATGATTACATTAATTCTACAACCGATAAGTTAGTTATGTTTGGCTTTGGTATTTCTTCACCTCTTCAAATATCTAATATATTAAAATCAACATTAAATGTAGATGGTATTGTTATTGGAAGTGCTTTTACTAAAATATTATTTGATTATTCTCATCATCACTCTTTAGACATAATTGAAAAATTAGGTTCTTTTTGTGAAAAGATGAAAATGTCTATGATTTAATTTATCGTACTTTTACTTTACTACCCCCAGGGGAATTCGAATCCCCGTTACCTCCGTGAAAGGGAGATGTCCTAGGCCTCTAGACGATGGGGGCATATCAATTAATGCAGTAATTGTAAATAATTTTAAATTTTATGTCAAGATTTTTTATGTGAATTGTGATGAGTTATACATCAATAATTAGTCTGGATCTCATAATTAAATATATTACAGTTTGTCTTATATAAATAATCATATTAATAAATAAGTGAAATGCTTCGTTTTTATATTCTATTAGTGGATCTTGTTGTCCATAACTTCTCCAACCTATATATTCTTTAAGTAAATTCATCTTTTCTATATGTTCTTGCCAAGCTTGATCTATTTGTTGTAGTAAGTAATATTTTTCTAGTTGTCGAATTAAACCAGGTCTTAATTGTTCTAAATAAATTTCTTTAAGATCATAACTTATTCTTAATTGTTCATTTAAGTAATGTTTTATTTCATTTAAGTTCATTGTCGATAAATTTTTTGCGCTACTTTTTATATTTAGTAGTTTGATAATTTGTTGTAAAGTATTATTTTTGTTATTTGTTTTAATATATATTATTAACATTTCTTCTATAGTATATTCACCATATTCTAGTATACAATCTCTTGTGAATGTAGAGTTTAGTATTTTTTTTCTTTCATTATATATAGCTTTTCTTTGATTGTGAATTACATCATCATATTCGTATAGCTGTTTTCTAATATCGTAAAAATATGATTCAACTTTTTTTTGTGCTGAATTTAAACTTTTTGTTAGTAAAATCGATTCTATTGGTATTGTTACATCTATATTAAGTTTTGTTACTAAATTTTCTATTGCAGTACCGCCAAAAATTCTAAATAAATTGTCTTGTAAGCTTAAGAAAAAACGTGATGTACCTTGATCTCCTTGCCTACCAGTTCTTCCTCTTAGTTGATTATCAATTCTCCTTGATTCATGTCTTTCAGTTCCAATTACATATAATCCTCCTAATTGTAAAATTTCCTCTTTTTCTTTTTTAAATAGGTTTTTATATGTTTTTAGTAATTTTAAGTATATTTCCTGTAGTTTATTTTCGTCTCCTACACTTTTTTTTAGTTGATTCTTTAGTTTATTATTTGTTTGTAGAAATTTTATTTCGTTTTCAGTTAATATTTTTTTTATATTATTTTTTTCTATATATTTGTTATTATTTTTAAGTTTTAATTTTTCTATTGCTAATTTTACATTCTTTTCTGGGCTACCACCTAAAATTATATCAGTGCCTCTTCCAGCCATATTTGTTGATATTGTGATTGAACCTTTTTGACCAGCTTGTAGTATTATTTCTGCTTCTTTTGATACATTTTCTGGTTTAGCATTTAATAAGCTATGTGGAACCTTCATTTCTTCAAGCATATTTGATAATAACTCTGATTTTTGAATACTTGTAGTTCCAATTAAGGTAGGCCTTTTAATTTTATACATATCTAGGCATTCATTTGCTATTGATTGCCACTTATTATATTCGTCTTTATATACAAGATCAGATAAATCTTTTCGAATACATTTTTTATTTGTTGGTATATTAATAACATTCATCTTGTATATGTTTAAAAATTCATTTTCTTCTGTTTTAGCTGTTCCTGTCATTCCAGCTAATTTTTTATATAAAAGGAATAAATTCTGGTAAGTAATTGATGCTAAAGTCTTATTTTCTGCTTCAATTTTTATGTCTTCTTTTGCTTCAATTGATTGGTGCAATCCATCACTCCATCTTCTACCATCCATGATTCTACCTGTAAATTCATCAACTATAATTACTTGGTTGTTTTTAGTAATATAATCTTTATTTTTTAAAAAAAGTTCTTTCGCTTTTAAAGCATTTAAAATATATTTTATCCAATGGTTTTTTGTGTTATATAGATTATTTATTTGTAATATTTTTTCGCATTTAGAAATTCCTTTATTTGTTAAGATAACACTTTTGGATTTTTCATCAACTGTATAGTGTGTTTTATTTTTTAATAATTTTGATATATTTTTAGCTTCAAGATATGGTTGATCTTTAATTTCTGTAATTCCTGATATCACTAGTGGAGTTCTTGCTTCGTCTATTAAAATAGAGTCTACTTCATCTATAATAGCATAGTAAAAGTTTCTTTGAACTATGTTATGCTTATGAATTGCCATATTATCTTTTAAATAATCAAATCCAAGTTCGCTATTTGTTATGTAGGTAATATTACTTTTATATTCTTTTTTTCTTTGACTTGGATTTGTATTTTGAGTAACTAATCCTATTTTTATATTCACATATGAAAAAACTTTTTTTGCTAAATTTGCATCTCTCTCTGCTAAATAGTCATTTACTGTGACTATATGTACTCCTTCGCCTGTCAGACAGTTTAAGTAAGCAGGTAATAAGGCAACTAGTGTTTTTCCTTCTCCAGTTTTCATTTCTGCTATATTATTTTGGTTTAAGATTATGCCTCCTAACAGTTGTACATCAAATAAAGTAAGATTTAGTGACCGAAAAATTGCTTCTTTTATAGTTGCAAAAGCTTCAATTAAAATTTTATTTGTGTCGTAATTGTAATTCCGTAGTTTTAACCTTAGTAATTCAGTTTGTTGTTCTAGTTTTGTATTGGAATATTTTTTTAAACTTTCATGTTTTTTGTTAATGCTGATTACTGTTTTTTTGTACTTGTTTATAGAGTTGTAAGGGAATAGTGTTAGCATTGATTTATACCTTTATTTATTGATGTGAGTTTTAATTGAAAAAAGCGCGATTTTTTTGGAAAAAAACTCTTGAATTAAAATAGAAGAATTGTCTTCATAGTTTAATTTATATTTCCTTCCCCAAATTGCTTCTTGGGATCTTAATTCTTTGCAATAACAATAATATAGTTCATTGATTTCTTTATTTATGTCTATTTTTGATTGAATAAAAGATTGACCAATGGGTAAATTTCGTTGTATTTTATTGTTATTGAAATCTTTTTTTTTTATTTTCCATAGTGATCTAGCGAATGTTATTTTTGTATATGTAGATGTTTCTAGCCAAACATATCTAATTCTTCTCTCAATTATTGTTAATTTTTTTTCATTTTGTTGTAATAATTTAATTTTTGTGTCTTGATTGGTTAAATATTGTATTAATCTTGTGTGCGATCCTTCATTAATTACAGTAATTTTAAGTAAAGTTTGAAGTGAGTGAGATGTTCTATTATTATTTAGTTTATTGTACCTTAATTGAAATATACATATAGGATGAAATGTATTAACATTAAATTTCATTACTGTTTATTTTATATTATTGTAATTATATTTATTTAGTTTTTGTTTCTGCTGATTTGTTATTAATGATTTTCCATTCATTTCTTCTGGTCTCTCAATATTTAATATGTCTAATATTGTAGGCGCTATATCTGCTAAATTACCATAAGATTTGAGTGTATATTTTTTATGTTGTTCTTTTTTTACAATTATGAAAGGAACTAAGTTAGTACTATGAGATTTACATGGTTGATTATTTTCATCTATCATATAATCTGCATTACCGTGATCTGCAGTAATAATTAGTGTTCCGTCAACTTCTTTGATTTTATTAAATAATGTTTTAATACATTTATCTACCACTTCTATTGCATTAATTGTTGCTTTTAAATTTCCAGTGTGTCCAACCATATCTGGATTTGCGTAATTTACAATTATTATGTGATATATCTTTTTATTAATTGCATTGATGATACTCTCTGTAATTTGGTAAGCAGACATTTCTGGTTGCAAGTCATAAGTTTCTACTTTAGGGCTTGGTATTAGTTCTCTGTCTTCACCAGGAAATGGTTCTTCTATTCCTCCATTAAAAAAATAAGTTACATGTGCATATTTTTCAGTTTCAGCTAGTCTTAGTTGTTTAATATTATTGTTTGATATTATTTGTCCGAGAAAATTTTTTTGATTTGGATGTGGAAAAATTACTGGAAATTTTAGGCTTGAATCATATTCAGTAAAAGTTGTAAATATTAGGTTATTAATTTTTTTTGTTATAAAACCTTTAAAATTATTTTTAGCTAAGCATTGAATTAGTTGTCTAATTCTATCTGGTCTAAAGTTAAAAAATAGTATTCCATCATTGTCTGTGATTTTGCCTTTATATATTCTTGTTGGTGGGATAAATTCATCTGATATTCCTGCCTCATAAAAGTTATTAATTATTTTTTTATAATCATATCTTTTTGTACATTTGCTATTTTCCGTAAGAATTTTGTATGCTTTCTCTGTTCTTGACCATCTGCAGTCTCTATCCATGCTATAATATCTTCCACTTATAGTACAAATATTTATATTTTCATTATTTTCAATTTCTTTATTAATAATATCTAGAAACTTAATTGCGACTTTTTCTTGTGTATCTCTTCCATCAGTAATTAAGTGTAAACATATTTGATTATTATATTTTTTAGTAATTTTGATAATTGCTTTCAGATGATCGATATGAGAGTGTACACCTCCATTTGAGCATAATCCTATTATATGTAATTTAGATTTTCTCTTATTAATTTTTTGATATAATTCATGAATTGTTTTATTCTTAAAGAATTCTTTTGTATCTATTGATTTTTTTATACGTACTAAATCTTGATTTATAACTCTTCCAGCTCCAATTGTTGTATGTCCGACCTCTGAGTTACCCATTTGGTTTTTTGGTAGGCCTACATCTTCACCTGATGCGCTTAGTAGAGAGTTTGGATACTCTTCTAACATTTTATCTATATTTGGAGTATTAGCTATTTTAATAGCATTTCCTTGAGTTTCTTCTGAATAGCCCCATCCATCTAGTATTGTTAATATTATAGGGTAAATCGTTTGGTTATACATATCAAGCACATTATATGATATTTAAATTTTACGGGAATAAATGAATATTGATTATAAAGTTTGTTTAATAATTATTATTAACTAGAAATAATTGAATTCAAAAATTATTATTTCTAGTATTTTTTTATATTTCTTTAAGAGTATTTAATTATTTAACTTAGAACATTAATTGCATAATCTAGGTAAGTATTAGCTTCATTTGCTGCTTGTCCTGAAAGTCCATGAGTATTTTTTATATATTCAATAGCTTCTATATACCAGCTCGGAGATAATTCAAAACTTCTATTAATTTCTTCTAAACCGGCAACTAAATATTCGTCCATTGGTCCAGTTGCTCCGACAACTAGGCAATATGTTGTCATTCTTAGATAGTATCCAATATCTCTAGCACATTTTGCTTTACCAATAGCACTAGACGCATAAGTTGGACCAGGCATTTGAGTCACATATGGAAATTTTGTATATACTGCTTGTGCTGCGCCTGTGATTAATCTTTGTGCATTAGCCGTTAATACTTTAGCTGCTATTAAACTTTCTGATGCTCTTTGGTAGCGTCCATTAATTGATTGCAATTCTGCATTACTTAAAAATCTACCTTGGCTATCTGCTGATGCTATAGCTTCTGTAATAGGTGTTTTCATAATTACTTTTCTCCTTAATTTTATTGATTTTATTTATATTTTAATTTGTTGAATTTTTTATACTACAGCAGCAGCAGCTCTATCAAAGTATATGCTAAGTTCAGAAATTAATGAGCTACAATCTCCTGCTGAAACTCCGCTTGATTCATTTACTAGGCTGATTGATGTCTCTTTCATTTTTTGTACTGCTACGGCTACTGATGAACCTGGTGTTCCAAGTGCTTGATAAGTTTCTCTAAGTCCATTTAAACATCTGTCATCTAATACACTCGAGTCACCTGCAATCATTGCATAACTAACATATCTTAAGATAATTTCCATATCTCTTAGGCATGCAGCCATGCGTCTGCTAGTATACGCATTACCTCCTGGTTGAATTAATTGAGGCTGCTCTGCAAATAGTGCGCGAGCAGAGTTTGTTACTATTGCAGAGGCATTAGAATTAATCTTGTTTACAGCATCTAGTCTTTTATTTCCCTCTTTTACTATCGTCTCTAGTGCATCAAGTTGCTTGTTACTTAAAAATTCACCACGGGCATCAGCTTGCGCTACTACTTTTGCAAAAGCATCTAACATATTGATTTCTCCTGTTTTATCTATTTTTATAATAGCTGCTATATATTTTTACTTTAGATATAATATTATAATAGTAGTAAATATTTTATATTAAAAAATATTAATTAATTGTTTTTCTGTTTTTATTATTTTAATCTTCCAAAATTTTGGGTTCTGTAATTTCATCAACCATCTCAATAATAGCTTTGATTATTGGTTTATTTATTGGATCATCAATAATATCTATATCTTCATATTTTCTTCTTTTCGCTCTATTAGCTACTTGTATTGTTATTTTATATCTATTTTGTGCTAATTCTAGGAGTTCTTCTGTCTTATAAGTAATGTATTGTAAATCAATTTTGTTGTACTCTTCACATTTATTCATTTGATTATTTTTATTATATTTTGATAAATAACTTGAACGTGTATATTTTATTAAAATTTATGCAATACTATAGGAATAATAATTTAAATATTTATTAATTGTAATATATTGTGGATATTTTAAACTCATTAATTGTCAGTAATAAATATCTTTCTATATTCTTATTTTTTAATTATATGTACTAAAATTGTATTTTACTTTTTGACTATAATTTATACTAAATATATGCAAATATCAAAAAAATTTACCTATAAACTAAGTCAGTTTTTAGGTTTTCCTTCTATAATTAGTGAAAGAGACGCATGTGGAGTTGGTTTTGTTGCAAAAATTAATTCTTTACCTTCACGAGATATTGTTTTAAGTGCATTAAATGCGTTGAATTGTATGGAGCATAGAGGCGGTTGTAGTGCTGATGGTAAATCAGGTGATGGTGCAGGTATTACAACAGAAATTCCTTGGAATCTATTTTTACTATCTTCTGATAATAATAAAATAGATCAATCATTGGCTATTGCGATGATATTTATTGCTCCAGATCACTTGGAATATATTAAAAGTGTATTTGAATGGATTTTAGGTCAATATTCTTTTTCAATTATTAATTGGCGTTTAGTTCCTGTTGATTCGAGTGTTTTAGGCGAAAATGCAGCAAGTAATGAACCTTGTATTGTACAGTGTATAGTAGAATACAATAATAGTTCAATTGATCAATTAGAAAAAATTCTTTATATTGTTAGAAAAAAAATAGAAAAAGCTATTATTAATACTAACTCAAGTATTTATAAGGATTTTTATATTTGTTCTTTCTCTTCTAATTTAATTACTTATAAAGGAATGGTTCGTTCAGAAGCTTTAGCTAATTATTATATTGATTTACAAAATAAGAGTTATTGTAGTAAATTTGCCTTATATCATAGGAGATTTAGTACTAATACAATGCCTAAGTGGTCATTAGCTCAACCTATGAGATTTGTTGCCCATAATGGAGAAATTAATACTCTTGTAGGTAATCTTAATTGGACTAAATCAAGAGAACCATTATTCTTAGATAGTTCATGGAATAATTGTTCTGAAGATTTAACACCAATAACAAATTTATTTAATAGTGATTCAGCTAATTTAGATTCTGTTGTTGAATTGTTAATAAGGTCAGGTAAAGAACCCGAAGAAGCTTTAATGATTCTTATTCCTGAGGCTTATCAGAGTCAGCCTTCTTTAAAGTCTTTTCCAGAGATAGTCGATTTTTATAAGTATTATGAAAATTTACAAGAACCATGGGATGGTCCTGCTTTAGTAGTTTTTAGTGATGGAAAAAAAGTTGGTGCTACTCTAGATAGAAATGGATTAAGGCCTGCTAGATATTTCATTTCTAATGATGGTTTAGTTTCATTGTCCTCTGAGACTGGTATTTTTAATGTAGATTCTTGTACAATAGTTCAAAGAGGTCGTTTAGGTCCTGGTCAAATGTTTTCTGTTGATTTATATAATAATCTAATTTTAGAAAATTTAGTTATTAAAAGAAAAATATCTCAAAAATTTCCTTATAAGTTATGGTTACAAAATCAACATGTTAAAACTGAGTATCAAGCTTATGAATCTAATACTCAGTCAGATTTAGTTGCTGTATCTCGTTTACATACAGCTTTTGGTTATTCTAATGAAGATGTTGAGCTTGTGATTGAACATATGGCTAGTTCTGCAAAAGAACCTACTTTTTGTATGGGAGATGACATTCCTTTAGCTGTTTTATCTAGTAAACCGCGGTTAATTTACGATTATTTTAAACAGCGTTTTGCTCAAGTGACTAATCCAGCTATTGATCCATTGCGTGAAAGTTTAGTTATGTCATTAGTCACTCATCTTGGTCCTAAATATAATTATTTAGAACCTAGCGAAAAAATGGCTAAATCTCTCTGTTTAAACTCACCAATAATAAATGAAAAAGAATTAATATTGATTTCTAAAAGTATATTTAATGTTTCTCGTATTAGTACTTTTTTTGAAATTGATTCTTCTACTCAAAGTTTTGATAAACAAATTTACATAATTTGTAATCAATGTGTTGTAGATATAGCAAATGGTACAGAGATTATTATTTTGACTGATCGTGTGGATTTATTGAATGAGAAAAATATTTTTATTCCTCCTTTATTAATAATTGGTGCTGTTCATCATTATTTAATAAAAAAAGGATTGAGACATAAGGTTGCATTGATTGTTGATACTGGTCAATGTTGGAATACTCATCATGTTGCTTGCTTAATTGGTTATGGAGCTAGTGCGATATGTCCTTATCTTGCTTTTTTAACTGTTCGTCAATGGTGGCAAAATCCTAGAACGCAAAAATTTATGATTAATGGTAAACTTCCAAAAATTACCATTCAGGAATCACAAAATAATTATCGTAATGCCATAGAAAAAGGATTATTGAAAATTCTTTCTAAGATGGGTATTTGTTTAATATCAAGTTATCATGGTGCACAAATTTTTGAAATATTAGGATTGGGAAATGATTTAGTTCATTCTTCTTTTCTTAATACTACATCTAGATTAGGTGGTATAAATTCTATAGAATTTTTTGAACAAACTTTATCTGTATATAGTATTGCTTTTCTTCTGAAATTGCCAAAAAAACTTCCTAATTTAGGCTATGTACAGTATAGACCTGGAGCAGAATATCATGTTAATAATCCAGAGATGTCAAAAACTTTGCATAGAGCAGTTCGTAATTCAGATATTAGTTTATATAATAAATATAAATCATTATTAGAAGATAGAGAGCCTTCTAATTTAAGAGATATGCTTTCTATATTTAGTAGCAGAGAAAGTATTCCAATTGATAATGTTGAATCGGTTCATCTTATATTAAATCGTTTCTGTACTGGAGGTATGTCTTTAGGCGCTTTGTCTAGAGAAACTCATGAAACTTTAGCTATAGCAATGAACAGAATTGGTGGAAAATCTAATTCTGGTGAAGGTGGTGAAGATCCTATTCGGTTTAAAGAAATTATTGATATCAATAATTCAGGAGTTTCAAAGAAATTTTCATATCTTAAAGGATTAAAGCATAAAGATATTGCGAGTTCTGCAATTAAACAAATAGCATCTGGTCGTTTTGGTGTAACTCCTGAATATTTGGTAAATGCCAAACAGTTAGAAATTAAAATTGCACAAGGCGCAAAGCCAGGAGAGGGAGGTCAATTACCAGGTAAAAAAGTAAGTCCTTATATAGCTACTTTGAGAAATTGTAAACCAGGTGTTACTTTGATTTCTCCTCCACCTCATCACGATATTTATTCGATTGAAGATTTAGCTCAGCTGATATTTGATTTACATCAAATCAATCCCAATGCTCGTGTATCTGTTAAGTTAGTTGCCTCAGTAGGTATTGGAACTATTGCAGCTGGTGTTGCTAAAGGTAATGCTGATATTATACAAGTTTCTGGTCATGATGGTGGTACTGGCGCTTCTCCTTTAAGTTCTATAAAGCATGCGGGTGTTCCTTGGGAATTAGGTATTACTGAAGTACATCAAACATTATTAGAGAATGATTTAAGAAATCAAGTAGTTTTGAGGGTAGATGGTGGCTTAAGAACAGGTAAAGATATAGTATTGGCTGCTATCATGGGTGCAGAAGAATTTGGTTTTGGAACTATTGCAATGATTGCGACTGGTTGTGTAATGGCAAGGATATGTCATACAAATAATTGTCCTGTTGGTGTTGCTACTCAAAGACAAGATTTGAGAAACCGTTATCCAGGTATACCCGCAGATTTAGTAAATTTTTTTACTTATGTTGCAGAAGAAGTTAGAGAAATTTTAGCTAATTTAGGTTATAAAAGTTTAAAAGATATTATCGGTTTAACTACCCTATTATCTATGAGTTCAAAAAAAATAATGAAAACAAGTAACTTAAATTTAGATATTTTACTGAATTGCTTGGATTCAAGTAGAAAATTAAGTTTTCATAATCATGTACATAATAATGGTAAAGTCTTGGATGATTACATTTTAAATGATCAAAATTTATTAAATGCGATTAATTCGCAGCTAAGTGTTATTAAAAATGTTTCAATATTAAATACTGATAGATCAGTTGGGTCTAGAATTTCAGGTTTAATAGCTAAAAAGTATGGTGAAAAGAGCTTTAAAGGTAACTTACAAATCAATTTTTCTGGTATAGCAGGTCAAAGTTTTGGTTCTTTTATTTGTAATGGTATATACCTAAGTTTAGTAGGTGAAGCGAATGATTATGTTGGTAAAGGTATGAATGGTGGAGAAATTATAATTTCTCCTTTGCCTAAGTATAAAAGTCAGGCTTCAAATTTTGTTATTATTGGTAATACTTGTCTTTACGGTGCAACAGGTGGCTATTTATTTGTTAATGGTCAGGCAGGAGAAAGATTTGCTGTGCGTAATTCTGCAGCTGAAGCTGTTATAGAAGGTGTTGGTGATCATGCTTGTGAATATATGACTGGAGGTTTAATAGTTGTTTTAGGAGTAGCTGGGCGTAATATTGGAGCTGGTATGACTGGAGGTTTAGCATATTTTTTAGATGAAGATAATGCGTTTATGTCTAAGGTTAATTTAGAAATTGTTAAGGTACAGAGACTTTTAACTCAAGAGGCAGAAGAAAGTTTGCTAGATTTAATTGAATTATATGAGATTAAAACTAAAAGTTTAAAAGCAAAAAAAATTCTTGATAATTGGAAAAATTATGTTCATCGTTTTTGGCAAATTGTTCCGCCTTCTGAAGAAAATACATCTTTAACGAATATTGAGTATTCTTCTTATTCAAGTATCTTGAGTTAATTTAAGAGTTTATTTATACTTTAGTTACAAGGTATATTTCTCTTAATATATGATAATATTTTATATTAAATGGTATATTTTGTATTAACTTATAAAATATATTATTATTAATAAACATAATAAATATTATATATATATTAAGGAATAGTTAAAACCATATGGCACATAGTGTAAAAGTTTATGATACTTGTATTGGATGTACTCAATGTGTTCGTGCTTGTCCTTGTGATGTATTAGAAATGGTTCCATGGAACGGTTGTAAAGCTGGTCAAATAGCTTCAGCACCTAGAACAGAAGATTGCATTGGTTGTAAAAGATGTGAAACAGCTTGTCCGACAGATTTTTTGAGTGTTCGAGTATACTTAGGTGCTGAAACTACTCGCAGTATGGGACTTACATACTAATTTAATAAAAGATATTTGTTGAATTTAATAATTATTTAAGTATACTTATACTTAAATAATTCATTTATTTTTTATTTATTTTATTTTTTCTAAACGATAATTTTATTTATGAATTTATCTAATATTAAATTACATAACTCTTTTCAATCTAAAAATGTCATTAAAGTTATAACTGGTATCCAAAATACTAGTATTTATCAAATTGCTCGAATAGCTAAAGCAGCCGATTTAGCTAATGCAAGTTATCTCGATGTTAGTGCTAATACTAGGATAGTTAAGTTTTTAAAGTCTTTTTCATCTTTACCTTTATGTGTTTCTTCAATTGATCCAATTGATATTTATAATTGTATTTTGGCGGGAGCAGATTTAATTGAAGTTGGTAATTATGATTCTTTCTATGATAAAGGTATTTATATGACTTCTAGCCAATTAATAGAACTAATAAAAGAAATTAAGTATTTAGTTGGTAATATTGATATTTGTGTTACAATACCTTATCATCTTAATTTAAATGAACAAATTTGGTTAGCTCAATTTTTAGAGTATTTAGGCGTTAATATTCTACAAACTGAAGGTTTATTTACTAATAATTTATGTAATAAGTACAAGTTATCAGGATTAACAAATTCTTTATCATCGTCTTTGTTATCTACATATTTTATCTCTAATTCTGTTAATATACCAGTCATTACTTCTTCTGGAATAAATAGTATGTTTGCTTCTACTGCGATTCATTTCGGAGCATCTGGAATAGGTATTAGTTCAGCGATAAAAGATAATAATAATATTATTGATATGGCTAATTATATTAATGAAGTTAAAGATTATATGTTTATTAATAATATTAATTTATCTCAAAATAGAGATCATCATATGAAAAGAAAAATGTTCGTAATATAGGAATTTTATATTAGATATGAATAATACCAATTTAAAAAAATATTTAAATATATTTATATTTGTTCTCTGTATTATTACTTTTGCTTTTTCTTTTATTGGCTTACAATACAATAAAGGTTATTTTTTATTTATTGAATTTAATGACACATATGGGTTAAAAGAAGGTACAAGTCTTAATTTAAGAGGTGTTAAAATAGGTTATATTAGTCGAATAACTATTCATTCAAATAAAGTTATTATATTATTGAACATTAAAACACAAAAAACGATTATTCATAAAAATTCTGTATTTGAGGCTACTCAAGTTGGTCTTTTTAATGATATAGTAATTACAGTAACACCTTTAGACTATGTTAAATCTAGTAATTTAATTTCAACATTTATTTTATCTAGAGATTGTTTAGATTTGTCTGCTATATGTCCTAATTCATACATAAAGGGTTATAAAGGTATTAATTATGATGACTTGATAAGGGCAACAACTAGAATTTCGCAAAGATTTGATGATCCTCGTTTTTTTAACTTGCTTTATTTATTGCTAAAAAATGGTATCAGTATTTCTGATGAGTTATTATTTTTAATTAATAATTTGTCATTTTTATTCTGTTCATGTGCTGAATTGATAAGCCTTATAATATTGAAATTTCCTTTTTTATAACAAGCTTAAGTTGATTAGTGAATCTATTATTAATTAATATAAAATTACTTATTTTATTTATGGTTTCTAGAAAGGTATTAACTCTTAGTTTTTTAAAGCCAGTACTAGAATTTGAATCTAGGTTGCAACAGTTAGAAAAAATTTTGTATTCGTATAGTCAATTTAATTTTTCTTTTTCAGTAGATCAAAAAATTAAACAGCTTCATTTTGAAATAAATGATATAAAAACTAATGTTTTTAATTCATTGACTCCACTCCAAAGATTAAATTTAGTACGTCAGTCTGATAGGCCTACAACTTTGAATTATATTTCTTCTATTATGGATGAATGGGTTGAATTACATGGAGATAGAGGTGGTAATGATGATGCTGCTATAGTCACTGGTATAGCAAGCTTAAATCGAAAAACAGTTGTTTTTATAGGCCATCAACGAGGTAAAGATACTAATGATAATGTTATTAGAAATTTTGGAATGGCTTCTCCAGGTGGATATCGTAAAGCTCTTCGATTGATGAAGCATGCTAATCAATTTAATTTTCCTATTTTAACTTTTATTGATACACCTGGCGCTTGGGCAGGTATTGAAGCAGAAGAACTTGGACAAGGTCATGCTATTGCAATTAATCTTAAGGCAATGTTTTCTTTTGATGTTCCAATTATATGTACTATTATTGGAGAGGGTGGTTCAGGAGGAGCATTAGGTATAGGTATTGGAGATGTTGTTTTGATGCTTGAGTATGCAGTTTATACTGTTGCTACTCCTGAGGCTTGTGCTGCAATTTTATGGAAAGACAGTACTAAATCTCCTATAGCTGCAGAATCATTAAAAATAACTTCTTCTGATTTAAAATTATTAGGTATTATTGATGATATTATTAAAGAGCCTTTAGGAGGCTCTCAATCGAATCCTGAGCAAGTTTGCTTTTCTTTAAGAGAAAAAATTATTTCAGAATTAAATGCTTTATTACTTTTATCTAGTGAAAATAGAAAACAAATTAGATATCATAAATTTCGAAAAATTGGTGAATTTCATGAACTTCCTTTATCACTGAATTAGTATTGTATTTTTGATTTCAATTTTTAAGTTAAGATAAAAAATTTATACTTCTTAGTCCTAAAATTGTTCCCGCTCCGATGATATGTCCTAAACTTGTCGTTGCAAGTAATTCTGGTAATCCAAGGCCTTCTAATCCTAAGATTGGTATAGATGGTCCTAATCCTCTTATCTTTATTGCATATCTACCAATTCCTATGCTAATTAAATTAGATAGTATCATAATAATTGCAATTTTTGCCGACCATAAGTCATTCATTGATATAATTTCGAATATAGTATAATTATTGGGTTCCATAAGTTGACTATATATATTTTTTTTATTTTTTATATGACAATATATTAATTATAATTGAATTTATTTAATTCTTTAGTTTGTATAAGATATATTAAGGTTTTATGATAATAGCCATCCATAGCTATGTAAGCCTTTACCAAGGAAATTAACACCTAGGTAACATATCCATAAGATCACAAATCCTAATGATGCTATAATTGCAGGTTTTTTACCATTTGTTTGTTTGTTTAATCTAGAGTGTAAATATATTGCAAATATTATCCAAGTTATTAATGCCCATGTTTCTTTTGGGTCCCAGCTCCAATATGTACCCCATGCATCATTTGCCCATACGGCTCCAGAAATAATTCCTATTGTTAGTAGAGGAAAACCAAATCCTATTATTCTATAACTTAAGTTATCTAGTAATTGCATTAGGTTTATTCTACTAATTGAGTTTTTATTATTTAATTCATATTTAAAAAAAACTTTTTTTAAATTGTTATTTGAATTACCTTGTATATTAACAATTTTATTGTTAGAAATAATTAAAAATAGAATAGAAAGTAGAGATCCAATAATTAAGGTTGCATAACTTATTATCATAACAGTTACGTGCATTATTAGCCAATTAGATTTTAAAGCCGGAACTAAAGGGCTAGCTAATTTTAATTCATTAGGTAATGATAAGCTAGTAAATGCTATTATAAATAATGCTACAGGTAGAGTAATTGAACCAATAATTTTATTTTTTGTTTTACTTTCTAAAATTATTTGAATTAATGTTATAGACCATGCTAAAAAAATCATTGATTCATACAAATTACTCAACGGAAAATAGTTATTATATATCCACCTTATAACTAATGATAATGCTAAGGTAATATTAATTAAAATAGTTAAGTTTATACATAAGTAATTGATTTGATTATTCTGATGGATGATTAAGTTTGACCAATAAATAATTAATCCTATAAGTAATAGCCCAAATGATGTGTTAATTAAAGTATTTTCTATTAAATTTGCGTTCATTTTTTTTCAATATCATTTTAATTTTTTTGCTCATAGATATATTATAATTAATAAAGTCAAATTTATCTATGTATAAAAATAAAATCGGATTTCTTTTTCAAGAAATCCGATTTTATTTTTATTATTAATTGACTGAATAACTTTGGTTTAGATTAAAGAATTAATTAAATAATCTAGTGCTGTAGCAAATTCAACTCCAGCTTGCGCACTCATATCTCTAGGAATACATAATCTTTCTCTTGTGTGCACAAAAGCTGTAACGTATGCTGCGTTAGGAAGGCCTAAAGTTTTATAAACTTCACGAGCTCCAGCAATTCCCCATTCGTCAAGTGGACCTGTTCCGCCTACAACTAAAGTATAGTTAATTAGACGCATATAGTGATCAATATCTCTATAACATTTGTTAATTTTTTCTTGAGTATCACCAGGTTCACCAGGATTTTTTAAGTAGCCATATTTACTGAAGCAAGCATCTCCTGCTTCTTTTACAACGGCTTCATGATTTGAGCCTAATTTTTCTGCAGCTTCTAATCTTGCTGCAGCACGTTGAATGTTTCCCTGTACTGATTGTAAATCAGAAGTAGAAGGGTAGCGTCCTGCAGCATCTGCAGCACTAATAGTAGTAGTGATAACTGATTTCATGTTTATCTCCTAAATCTTATTTCTTGATGATTTAATATTTTTTATTAATTTATTTTTTATATTAGCAAATTGCTGCAATAACTCTATCGAAATAGCCGCATACTTCTGATGCTAATGCAGAACAATCACCGTCAGCGATGTCTATTTTTCTATGAGGAGCAGTGTTGTTAACAAAACAAACAGATGCTGCTTTCATAATAGCAACAGATCTAACAGAAGAATTTGTTGGTACGCCAAGAGCAATGTAAGTTTCTTTTAACCCATTTAAACAACGATCTTCTAATACAGATGCATCGCCTGCAAGAAGAGCATATGATACATAGCGTAAAATAATTTCTCCATCTCTTAAACAAGCTGCCATACGACGATTCGTATAACAGTTTCCACCTGGAGTAATTAGTCCGGGATTTTCACAAATCATTCCAGAAACAGCGTCAGAAACTATACAACTAGAATTAGAAACAATAGCATTTACTGCATCTAAACGTTTATTTCCATCATTGATAAATGTTTTTAGCGCATGTAAGTCACTTCCACTTACATATGCTGCTTTTGAATCTGAATTAACTACAACTCTAGAAAATGCATCACGCATTGAGCTCTCCTTAAATTTTTTTATTTTCTTTTGGTATTAAGAAATACCAGGTTTCAGCTGTTATTTTTAACTAGCTGATGTATTTGTATCAAATTATAATATAAAAGATATATGTGATAAATATATAACAAATTCATATTAATTAATATTTAATTTATTAGTTACTGGTATTTTTAACGCAATATCTAATTATATTATCTTTTATCATCATTTTTTTTAATATATTTGTTAAATACTTTTTTGTACCTTTTTTATCTAATGTATTTATTTTATTTATGTATAGTGCTATCTTAAATTCTTGCTCTAATGTTAATTTATTCATTTCAAATTTTTTAATGCCTTTAATTATGTTTTATATAAAAATTTTTTAGTTAAATTTATATTATTAGTTTAAATTTCAGTATAATATTGTTATAAACTTTGTTTTATTGCATTAGTATGAAGTAATTTATCTGTTATATTTATATCTATTTATTGAACTTTATAATTTTTAAGTATTCTGGTATTTATCAAATATACTGATATAATAAAAAAAATTTATTGTTTTTATTAGTTTAGAATTAACATGGAGACCAGTTTATGTCTATTCCTATTTTAAAATATTCTTTGTCGACTCATAATCATAGAGTTAATAGTTTTGAGTTTCTAGCAGGAGAAGAGCAGCCTAAACTATATACTACAGAAAATTTACCTTCTTCTATTGAAGTAGATGAAATTATATGGGCATGTTATAGACAAATTTTTAGTGAACATCAAACATTATTTAGTACTCGGCAACCTTTTTTAGAATCTCAATTAAGATTTAGTCAGATTACCGTTAAAGATTTTATTAAAGGTTTATTATTATCGTCTCAATTTCGTTATTTAAATTATGATGTTAATAATAATTATCGTTTTGTTGAAATGTGTGTTCAACGCGTTTTAGGCAGAGATATTTATAATGAGAGAGAAAAACTGGCATTTTCTGTTTTAGTAGGTTCTAAGGGAACTGAGTTTTTTATTAATTTGCTTTTAAATAGTGAAGAATATTTAGAAAACTTTGGAGATTATACTGTTCCTTATCAAAGAAGACGTATTATTTTTCAAAGAAATAAGGGAGAAATACCTTTTAATTTAAAAACTCCTCGTCTGAACTATAGTTTTCTTCCTAAACAATTTATGCCTCAAATATCTTGGTCAGGTACAGTTCGAAGATTTAGACCTCAAGAACAAACACCAAAAGCTGGTGATCCAGCATTATTTCTGAGTATGCTTGATGATATTTTAATTATATAAAATTGTGTGATATTTTTTGTATTTTATCAGAGACGTCTAATTATTTATATGATTTTAGTATTATCATATAATAATAATTATTGATTTCTCTGATATTTAATTTTTTGTATTAAAGATAGTTAATTCATTAACTACCTAATTTAAATGCATCAACAAATAGTCCATATATAATTCCTATTTTTATATTATTGATTAATCTCAATACTAAAAATTTATCTGTATTGTTTGTCTTATATATAAATTTATTTATTAATTCGTTTAATGTAATAATTATCGAGCCACTCATAATATTCCAGTCTCCTGTTTGTGCTGGTATCGTTGATAGAATATTTGCAAAAAAAAACCTAGCATTAAGCTTAGTATACTTATGTTAAATAACATAAAGTTATAGTATAGTTGTTTTTTTAAAAATTCAATTATATTAAAATATTTGTTCACTATATTTTTTATTATTTTAACAATTAACTTATTTATATATTTTGTTCACTTAAGCTTGTACTAATATATTCAAATGGTTTAATATAAATCTTTTTATCTGTAATATTAATGTTTTTATTTTTTATTTCATTTATTACTACTTCTTTTAGTATTTCTACAGTTCTAATTATTGGCCCTATTGGTACACTTAATGAAATATACGTTTCTTTTAATCCATCTAATAGTCTTTCGTTTAATATGTCAGTACTTCCTGCAATTAGTGCATAGCTTGCATAACGTAAATAGTAGTCAATATCTCTTAAACATGTTGAATATCTTCTCGTAGTGTAAGAATTACCTCCAGGTCTTAGTAGTTCTGGTTGTTCTGTGTATAGCTTATTAGCTGTTTCTTTAACTATTCTAGAAGAATTACTAGCAATTATTTCTGTTACTTTTAATCTTTCTATGGCTGTATTAAAATAAACTTTTATTTCTTCTATGCCTACTAAATCTAGATATTTTCCTGTTATATCGTATCTGTTTAAAATGTTGCTTATTGCATCTTGCATTATTTTTTCTCCATGACATTTAATTATTTTACTTCTAGTTTTTTATTTTATATATAATATAATTAAATTTTAATACTGAAAGTTAATTTTTTGATATTTTGATAAATAATAATTATGTTATAATTCGTATTTTGAATCAAGAAAAAATTGAGATCTATTATTTTAGTTATACAAATAACAATATTAGTAATTATCCAGTTTGCTTTACAGTTTATTTAAGTCAAATTGATCAAATGTTTGTATTGTTATCAATATTTGTGAATATTCAAAAATTTTCTACATATCATAAATTATATTTAGGTCAAGAAATTTTTAAAGTTAATGTTTCTGCTAATTTACAACAAGTATATATTCAATATTGATTATTTTATATATAAAAATTTATTGCAGTATACTTTATTTTATTTATGATATATATTGTAATTTATGAATTAATAAAAATTTAGATTATTAATTAGGCATGTAACTCAGTGGATAGAGTGCCAAATTCCGATTTTGGTGGTCGAAGGTTCAAATCCTTCCTTGCCTATATTTATATAAAGCTTGTGGTTTTTTTATTAAAAAACTATAATAAAATCTAATATTAGGGGCTGAAAGGATTTCTACATTTTGATATTTTAATTATTTTTTATTTGACTGGTTAGATGTATTAATTTACTATATATCTAGTATATTTATGTTTTTAATTATATTAAAAACATAATTATAATTTAATTGCAAAACACAATATTATTTCTTTTTCTAAAAATTTCGTAATAGCATAAATTGTTAGAATTTTAAATTGTATTTTCTAGATTCAATTTATTGACTTATTAAAAGAATGCTCTAATTTGAAGATAGTATCTGATTTATTGCTATTATTTTTTTCATAATTAGTAAAGTTTGAAATTAAATCAATTTAAAGGTTCAATGAAAATTTTTTAGTTAAGTAGTACTCAATTAATTTTTATATCAATATGGACGTGGGTTCAAATCCCACCAGTTCCAAGTTTTATCAGTTTTTATCTTATGGCTACTTTTTTTTTATTTGGTTAAATATTTAATTTTTGTTGTAATATTTTTTATTATTATGTATTTTTATATATACTTAATTATTATTTATGGTTAAATTTAATGATTTTATTTAATTTCATTCTATTTTATAAACTTGGACAAAATTATATTCAAAATAATCAATTTTGTCATTCGCAATTTAAGAAAGAATCTAGTGATATTAGTAATAAATATTTAAAGTTAGATAACTTTAATTTTAATAATGTAATGATATCAAAAACTGATAGTTCTAATCAAAAAGTATCTTATAATTTGTTTAATCAAGAAATTAAAAATAATAAATTACTCTCTCGTAATCTATGGCAAAAGCTTATTAATAAATATTTACAAGAAACTATTTTTATTTCATCAGTTAATACTTTATCAAATAGTTATATTGTTAAATTAAAAGCATCAGGCCTATCTGTTTATAAAAGTAATGAATATAAAGATTTTTTGTATAGATTCAGCAAAGAAATACTTGATAGAAAAGTAGATGTTACAATTAATAATTTAAATAATGTGAATAACCTTATTCCTCTACAAAAAAATAATATTTACTTAAAATATAAGTGGTTCAAATTATTTAATTTTAGAAAATTTACTTTTTTTAATGGTAATCAAAATTTATTGAATGTTTTTATTAGTAAAACTTCAAAGCTATTAAATTTTTCACTTCCTTTATTTATTGTTATTAATAGTAATAAAGAAATTATTGTTTCAGAATCTACTGATCAATTATCAAAATTTAGAATTTTTTTTAATATTTGTAGTTATTTTACTAAATCCAATAAGTATCAGAAAAATTTATATACTGGTTTATTATTTGTAAATCCACAAGACGCTATCGAATATAGAGATTATATTAAAACTGATTTTTCAAGTTACTCAAATAATATTCAAGTTGTTCCAGCTAATATGCAAATATATTATAAATTGATGGGGTTAAAAAATAGTAATATTGAGTTTAGGTTAATACCAGATTTAACAGAGATTAGTAATTTAGTAGGTAAATATAAAAAATATAAAAATGTTTCATTTCATATAAATCAAAAATATAGCCATAATTCCTTTCAAGGACAACCAGTATATTTAATTGAATCTTTATATGTAAGAAAAAAATTATCCAATTATACTAAAAATTTAGACTATTTGTATGTTATTAAAAAAAATAGAGTTAATTTTAAATATCAGGCAGTTTTTCTAAATTATAATACTTTAATGGGTGCATGGAGAAAATTTAAACAAGAAAACATTGATTATGATTTACCTTATATACCAAAAGTATCTGTATCAAATTTAGAATCTTTTATTCAAGAAAAAAATTACAAAAAAAATTATAGTAATATAATTTTTTTACCTTCGTTACAAACGTATAATTTTATAGATAAATATTCAAATATAAGTTTAAAACATCAACAAGAATTAAAATATTGGTTATTAAATAAAAGTATATATTTAAAAACATTTGTTTGTAGAGTTTTTTGGTCTCTTACTAGTAGACAACCAACTAATTGGTAATACTATATAATTTAGATTTATTAATTGGAGTATTATTTTCTAGAATAGTACTCAACCACAAGTAGTTCGTTTAGTTGTAGTCCTACATATTCTCTTTCAACAATCCCATTTATTTTTGCTACTAACTTATTTGTATCAAATTCTAAGTGGTTAGGTACATTGACTAAATTAGGATATTCCATATACTTTTTTATTACATTATTTGATGAATTTTTATTTTTGATTGAAATTAAATCACCTGTTTTACATTCATAGCTACATATAGATACAATTTTATTATTGATTAATATATGTTTATGATTTACAAGCTGTCTAGCTGCTGGGATTGTTGGTGCAATTCCAAGTCTAAAAAGTGTATTGTCTAGTCTCATTTCTAAAATTTGTAATAAAACAATTCCTGTTGATCCTTGGACTTTTTTGGCTGTCTTAATATTTTTTAGTAATTGTTTCTCACTTATTCCATAATTGTATCTTAATTTTTGTTTTTCTTCTAGTCGTAAAGAGTATTCTGAAGGTTTCCGTAATTGTTGTCCATGTTCACCAGCTGGAGCTGTTTTTTTACTTTGTTTTCTAGTTAGTCCTGGTAAGTTGCCCAATCTTCTTGATATTTTTAGTCTAGGTCCTCTATAACGAGACATATTTAAAGATTCCTATTGTTTTTTATTCTTGATATATATTTATTGTATTATATTTTATTTCTTGCTAGGTGCCAAGATCATTGTAATATTTTTACCATCTTTAATTGGTATTTGTTGTATAATAGATATTTCATTTAAATCTTGAGCCATTTTATTTAATAATTCAATTGCTAAATTAATATGCTGAACTTCCCTGCCTCTAAATGTAATGGTTGTTTTTACTTTATCACCTGATTGTAAAAACTTTAAAGCTTGATTTAATCTTACTTTATAATCATGATTTTCAATTTTATATCTCATTTTTACTTCTTTAATAGCAGCATTATGCTGTTTCTTTTTAGCTTCTTTTGCTTTTTTTTCTAGACTAAATTTATACTTACCGTAATCTATAATTTTACAAACAGGAGGATTAGATTTATTGCTTATTACAACTAAATCTAATCCTTGATTAGAAGCAATAGATATTGCTTCTTGAGATGAACAGACTCTTAATTGCTTACCCAAATCATCAATAAGGCGTACTTTAGGGTATTTAATTGATTCATTTATTAAAGATTCATTTTCGTATTTTTTTTTCAATGATTGTTAAATTTAACCTTATTAAAATTTTTGTATTTTTCAATTTATTTTAGCTTATTGGTAAATACATGTAAATTATTATAACATTAAATATGTATTTCTCTGTATTTTTTAGTTTATTAAGGAAAATGTTATGAAACATACATTATCTGTTCTTGTAGAAGATGAATCTGGTGTTTTATCTAGAATATCTGGTTTATTTGCTAGAAGAGGATTTAATATAGATAGTTTAGCTGTTGGTCCAGCCGAAAAAGATCAAATATCAAGAATTACGATGAGTGTTCGAGGTGATAATAGAACAATTGAGCAGTTAATTAAACAATTATACAAACTTATTAATATTTTAGACGTTCAAAATGTTACAAATATTCCTTGTATTGAGCGTGAATTAATGTTAATAAAAGTATCTGTTATACCTGAATGTAGATCCCATATTTTAGAAGTAGCTAATATATTTCGGGCTAAAGTTGTAGATATTTCAGAAACTTCACTAACTTTAGAAGTTACTGGAGATCCTGGTAAAATTTTTGCTATTCAACAGATATTAAGTCAATATAATATACTTCAAATAGCAAGAACAGGAAGAATTACATTAGTTAGAGAATCAAATGTGAATACTGAGTTATTAAAAAAAAAATTAAATTATAATAACTCTAGCCTATATAGCTAAACTTTAAAATATTAATAGTTTTTTTATAAAAAATAAGCTGATTATTTTATAGTAACGAAAGCCATTTACCTGGTTGTTCTATGAATGATGAACATTCTTTTAAATCCCAGTCTAAATAAATATTCAAATCATGTTTATTAATATTTACTACAATTATTGTATTTATGGGGATGAAACCATTATGTTTTTTGTTAATTTTATTATTATTATGCTGCTTCTTTATAAACTCATATGTTTTGCATAGATGAATATGTCTACAATTTATACATATACACATATAATTTTTTGTTTAATGATCTAAAATATTTATTACATTTAATTAATGGGGATGGAGGGACTTGAACCCTCACGATCACTTAAAGATCAACAGATTTTAAGTCTGTTGTGTCTACCATTCCACCACATCCCCATATGTTTTTGTTCTATGATTAGGCGGTACCCAGATTCGAACTGGGGATAAAGAATTTGCAATCCTCTGCCTTACCACTTAGCTATACCGCCTAAGTACTTTTATTATAAAATGACTCAACTAATTTATCTGATTTTTATATTAATTGTCAATAACTTTATTAAGTTATTTTATGTCTTATTAAATAATCTACTTTTCATTATATCTTCTGAATGGATAGTAATCAAATCTGATTTTGTTAACATTTTATTTCCACTAGAAAAAATTCGATTTGCTTGTCTCATTCTAGCTCTATCAATTGCATTCCTAATACTTCTAGCATTTGCAAAATGAGGTTGCTTCATTCTTCTTTCAGCGTAGTCTAGTAATACTTCATCAGCATCTAGTGCAAATTTATATTGTTGTTCTTCTAACATTAATTTAGCTATTTTAAGTAATTCTTGAGCAGTATAATCTGGGAAATCTACATGGTTTGTTACTCTTGATGATAGTCCTGGATTAGATTCGTAAAATTTATTCATTTTTTCTTTATAACCTGCGAAAATTACTACTAAATCGTCTCTTTGATTTTCCATTATTTGAAGTAAAATTTCAATTGCTTCAGCGCCATAATCTCTCTCATTATCTGGTTTATATAGATAATAAGCTTCATCTATAAACAGTACTCCACCCATTGCTTGTTTCAAAACTTCTTTTGTTTTTGGTGCTGTATGTCCAATATATTGCCCAACTAAATCGTCTCTTGTAACGGTTAATAAATGACCTTTTTTTATATAATTTAATCTATGTAAAATATCTGCCATTTTCATTGCTACAGTTGTTTTACCAGTTCCTGGACTTCCTGTGAATGACATATGTAATCCCGGACTTCCTGATACTAAATTTAATTTATTTCTTAATCTATCAATAAGTAATAATGCAGCAATCTCTTTAATACGACTTTTAACTGGTCTTAATCCTATAAGTTCGTGTTCTAATTCATCTATAATTTCTTGTATCTTTGTTTTATCATACTCTTCTTTTAAGTTTAATAAAGTATTTTTTGTTTGTTGCGTAGTCATAAATTTATATTTTTGTATTAATATTATGAAATTTAGATAAATTAAAAAGAATGTAATAAAGTACTTGAATATTACATTCCTTAATTTTATTAAATTATTTATTTAATTTAATGTTCTATTAATATCTAGAACCTTCTGGTTTATTCGTAGCATAACTACGGAAACAGTATTTTTGATTTCTACTAATATCTTCTGTTCTTACCAGTTCGAATCCAGGTTCAAGTGATGGTCTATTAATAATAAAAGATAATACACAACTTTCAACACCTCTAGTGTTGTCAAATGCGTTTACTTTTACATAGTAGTTTGAACATTGTTTACGACAACTGTTAATTTCGTACATAATTGTTGCAGCGTCTTTAACATCAAATAGTGGTAAACCCCATAATTCCCAATAGTTATTTCTAGGATGTGGATCATCAGTATATTCAATATTGATAGCCCAGCTTTGAGAAATAGCATAATTTAATTGACTTTTAATTTGTTCATCAGTTAGGTCAGGTAAAAAGGAAAAAGTTCCTTGAGTTAATCTCACTTTTCTATACTCCTTATAGTGATTAATGTTTTGTGATAGATTTTATTTTAATAAATAAACTATCTAAATATGTATTTAGTATTAATTATCTTTTTGATTTAAACATTAGCTGTTGGAGTTTCTACAAAATCAGCTGTATCTGTAGAAGTATAGTTGAATGTAATATCTTTCCATAAATCTAATGCTGTTTGTAGAGGACCACATGTTTTTGCTGCATCTTGTAGTATTTGAGGTCCTTTTGTTACATAATCAATACCTTCATTACGCGCAATCACTATTGCTTCTAAAGCTACACGGTTTGCTGTTGCACCTGCTTGGATACCATCTGGATGTCCAATCGTTCCACCTCCAAACTGCAGAACAACATCGTTACCTAAATAATCTAGTAGTTGATGCATTTGACCACAATGAATACCTCCTGAAGCAACTGGAGTTACTTTGCGTAAAGATGCCCAATCTTGTGCGAAGAAGATACCTTGAGGTAAGTTAATATCTAGATAAGGTTCAAGTAAAGTGTTATAGAATCCTCTGATCATTAAAGGATCTCCTTCAAGTTTTCCTACTACTGTACCAGCATGAATATGGTCTACACCAGCCATACGCATCCATGTACAAATAACACGGAAATTCATACCATGAATTTTTTGACGAGAGTAAGTTGAATTACCAGCTCGGTGTAAATGTAAAATCATATCATTTTTACGTGACCAAATTGCCATTGTTTGAATTGCTGTGTATCCAATTACTAAGTCAATCATAATGATAACTGTTCCTAGTTGTTTGGCAAATTCAGCTCTTTCATACATATCTTCCATTGTTGCTGCTGTTACATTCATATAGTGGCCTTTCACCTCTCCTGATGCAGCAATTGAGCGGTTTACAGCTTCCATTGAATATAAGAATCTTTCTTTCCAACGCATAAATGGTTGAGAGTTGATATTTTCATCATCTTTAAGGAAATCTAATCCACCTTTAAGACCTTCATATACTACCCTTCCATAATTTTTCCCTGATAAACCTAATTTAGGCTTTACTGTTGCACCTAAAAATGGGCGACCAAATTTATCCATACGTTCACGTTCTACAACAATTCCTGTAGCAGGTCCTTGAAAAGTTTTTAGGTAAGCTACGGGAATACGCATATCTTCTAATCTTAAAGCTTTAACTGCTTTGAATCCAAATACATTACCAATAATTGAAGCTGTTAGATTAGCAATAGATCCTTCTTCGAATAAATCTATATCATATGCAATGTATGCAAAGTATTGATCAGATGTGTTTGGTACAGCGTCAACTTTATATGCTTTAGCTCGATAAAGATCACATGCAGTTAATAAATCTGTCCATACAACAGTCCATGTAGCTGTAGATGATTCGCCTGCAACTGCAGCTGAGGCTTCTACTGGATCTACACCTGGTTGTGGAGTAACTCGGAATAAAGCTAAAATATCAGTATCTTTAATTACATAATTAGGATCCCAATATCCCATTTTTGCATAAGGAATTACACCAGATTCATAACGCTCATTTTTAATTCGTGTCCGTTCTTGTACAGAGTTAGACATTTGCTCCTCCTTGAATTTAAGGCAGTATCATTATATATAAAGTTAACTATTTTAGTAATACAGTTCTATACTCTTTTTTCTTATTATGAATTGTATTTAGTTTAGCTATCTTTAGATATAAATCTATCACTATATTGTTATCAAATAATCGTAATATTATTTATGAATGTGATAATTTTTTTTAATATTTTATCTATAAAAACTTATTAAGTTTTAGTTATAAATAGTTTATTAACATATTTTATGCTACGATTAAAGTAGCAATAAATAACTAGTGGAGAGATTGATTTTGCCTATAGTACAAGTTATAGATTCCGATTTTGATGCAGAAGTTATTCAGTCTAATAAAATTGTTTTAGTTGACTTTGGAGCACCTTGGTGCGGTCCTTGTCGAATGATAGCTCCTGTTATTAGTGAAATAGCTCAAGAATATGAAAATGTTATAAAAGTTGTAAAGATCAATACAGATTTAAATGCTAGTGTTGCAGCTGATTATGGAATAAGAAGTATTCCTACATTAATGATTTTTAAAAATGGTGTAAAAGTTGATACAGTCATAGGAGCTGTACCTCGATCTACTTTGTTAAATACATTAAATAAATATATATAGTTTAAATTTATATTAATTATAAAATAATGATGTACTATGTCTAGAATTTGTTATATATCTGGTAAAACTGCAAATAATGGTTATCAAGTATCGCACTCAAATGTCAAAACAAAAAAAATTCAGAATGTCAACTTACATAAGAAAAAAATATGGTCAATCAAAAAAAATTGTTGGATAAAAATAAAAGTATCATCAAAAGTAATAAAATCTTTACATAGAATAAAATTATAATCATATAATTTATTTTTACTTCTAGATTATTTTTTATAGTGACAATCCATAATTTATATGTTATAATTAATGATATGTGAATTTAATTAAAATCAATTTAACGGTATTGGATTAAATAATAAGGATATAATAATATGGTATCAAATTTAAAAAATATTTATCATGAAAAGTATAATGATAATGATGTTAACGATTTAGTTATAAATAGTGAAAATATGGAAGACAACATTAATATGCCAACAGGTTGGTCATTTATATGTCTTGATGAAACAATTAGTTATTATACAGAACATGCACATAAAACAGTAGATTCTATAGACTAATTAATAATAAATTAATTAAATAAATAGCAAAATAAATAATTTTATATTATTTATTTTGAGCTTACAATATTTTATTAAATAAGTTATATTTGTTGGGGTATCAAGATTTGCTAGTATAGCTCAATTGGTAGAGCAGCTGATTTGTAATCAGCAGGTTATGGGTTCAATTCCCTTTACTAGCTTATTTAATTATATTAATAGATAACTATCTATTATCAATTTATTTATATTGTATAATATCAGGTTTAATATTTACTATAGTCCTAAATTTTGCACATTTGGAAGATTAGCTAAAAGTAAGTAAGCAAAACCTGAACCACCTACAGCACCAACGAAAAAACCAGCAGTAAATTGACTCCATCCACTTGAAGTTTGTAATACATCTTTTGATTCATCTTGAGTATTAGAGAAGGAAGTGGCTCCATACATTGATAAACAAGCTGTTAAAATAACAATTAAACCTACAGCAGATAAAAATCCAGATAATAGAGCAATATCTGTATTTCTCAATGGACCTAATTTATCAAATGGCCCAATAAGAAAATAACCATGAGCCATGCCAATCTCTAATCCTCTTAATAAAGGAGATAATCCTCTTCTATAAGCAGGAAGATTACTTAAAAGACTTCTCGTTAAGCTTGATGTACTAATGGGTGTTGATAAATTCCCTACAAAAGGATCTTTATTATAAGGTTGAATAAAGTTTGTCATAAGTTTACTTTAAAAAAATAATAAGTTTATTAGTTATAGAAGTAAATATTAACAAATAATTTTAGTTTTAAGTTAAAATATTAACAATTTTACAATAAAAATTACAGAAGATTATTCTGATATATATTAAATATGATTAGGAGTAAGTAATTCATGTCAGTAATTATTAGTTATACATTATTTATAATACTATTTATGACTTTAGCTATAGGTTTATATTTTAGTTTAAAATCTATCAAACTAATTTAATTTTTTTTATAGAATATTAATTTTTATTATATTAACAATCAATAAAAAATTAGTTTCTTATTAATTAGTTTTTTATCGATTATTAATGTTAATATATTATTTCAAGAGTTTAAAAATATTAGGATATAGATATATGAATAAAGTAAAAAAAGATATGATATTAGGATCACGTAGATTTAGTAACTACTGTTGGGCTGCTATAATTTTATTCGGTGGTTTAAGTTTTTTTTTAATAGGTATAGAAAGTTATTTGGAATCATTTATTCATAATATATCTTTTTTTCATCATCAAAATATACTTTTTTTACCTCAAGGAGTGGTGATGACATTTTATGGAATGACTGGAATTTTAACGAGTCTATTCTTATGGTATACTATTATTTTTAATGTTGGAGGTGGGTATAATGAATTTAATAATTATACTGGTATTATTACTATTTTTAGGTTTGGATTTCCAGGAAAAAATCGTGTATTAAAATTACAATATAAAATATCTGAAGTTTTTTCGATTAAAATAGATATTAAAGAAGGTTTATCTCCTAAAAGAGAAATTTATCTTAAAACTAAAGATAAGAGAGAAATTCCTATAACTAAAGTTGGAGATCCATTATCTATTGAAGAAATAGAGCGCCAAGCTAAAGAAATAGCTATTTTTCTTCAAATAAAATTAGAAGGAGTTACATGAGTATTTGTAAAATATTTATTAATATGATATAGTAATTGAAATTTAGGTAGCGGGTATAGTTTAGTGGTAAAACCTTAGCCTTCCAAGCTAATGATGCGGGTTCGATTCCCGCTACCCGCTTAATTTATTCAATTTAACCATTTATTACATATTTTATATTACATTGCATCTGGCTGGATTCGAACCAGCGGTGTCCTTTAGGGATGGCGGATTATTAGAGTAGATTTTTCTTAAAATCGCTCTTACAAAACCGTACTTGAAACTTTCATTTCATACGGCTACCACTTATTTTTTTACAAAATATATATTTTGATACTATAACTTTTTATTTATCTAATTCACTATATTGATAAAAATATTCAAGATTACAAAAATAAATAAATTCATTCAATAATTGGTTTATTGATTTTAACTTATATAGATATCTAGATTTACTTGAATTTTGATTCATTTGTTTTTTATTTAATGTATAAGCAAAACAGTTTACTAATTTATTACAACTTTCAATTAAATCAATTGAAATAAATGAAATAAAATCATAATAATAATAAGTATATAAAAACTTAACTTTATTTATTAAATTATTATTATGAAAGACATTAATTTTATTAGAATCTTTACATGTTTTTCTATATAATAATTGTTTAAATATTGTATTGAATATTTTAAATAATCTATTATTCATTAAATTAGTTTGCAATATAACTATCTTTATATAATCAACTGTTTTCCAAATACTTTTAATTTTTCTAGTATAACTAAATATATCCCAATATTTATCATTAATTATGATTTTATTAATTAAAGAGTATAAAGATCTTGAAGTTTTTGCAATAAATCTTAATGCATTAACTTTTTGTTTAACAATATATTCTTTATATTTTAAATGATATATGTTTGATAAATTTAAATGAATGTTTTTATATAACCATTTACTAATTGATTTATTAATATAACTATAAGAATTTAATTTTTTAATAATAATTTTAGTTAAAAAATATTTACTATTTTTTTTTCTAAAAGAACTTAAATTACTTTTTAATTGTGTATTACTAATGAGCTTCATTGATTTCTTTGATATTTTTGCTATCCATGTCGGTTCTATTGATATATAAATTAAATGTTGTTTAATATATTCAATAAATATATGATTAAATTGATGATTTTGTGATTTTTTTAAAATCAATGAATGCAATATATCATTTTTATTTATATTTTTAATTAATAGTTTTATTTTATTACAGTGACTGTAATAAAATATCAAATCACAAAAAATTTTATTAATTAACATAATTTTAGTTTCATTACAATTAATAATATATTTTTGTAATCTATATACATAAATTAAATCATATTTTTTCATAGCTATATATATTTGTTTCGTAATCATTAATATACGAAGCCTGATTTTTTGTAACGGAAGCTCATCCCAAAAAGTAAATTTATTTATTACACAATTATATGTTTTTTTTTGATCATTAAAAATTGATATATTCTCTGACTGTTAAATATATATTTTATAATAAGCACAATACGTTAGCTTTAGCTTTTTATTGTGTCTCTATAAATAGATTGTTTTGCCTAATGATTTTCTTTACTAAAAAATTCAAATAAAGAATTACTATTTATTTACTCCGTTCCGTATTTTTTGATATCGTTGACTTAAACTCCATTTTATATATTAACAACCACTTAAATTAATCACGCTTATATTAACTCATAATAATTAAGCATAAGGGTTAAATACTTATAAGTAATAAAATATTATAAATATTTTTTCATTAATACTTCTAACAAAGGTTTGTTTAACTAGTTATATCAACAATTTATAAAGTCTGCTTAATTTAGAATTATTTAAGGCTAAAATATTACTAAATTGACTAAATAATTATATTCATGATTTAGAATAGTTAGAATTTACTAACATCAGAAAATACAGTTAACCAAATATTTTATATATTTAGTTTTTAGTTAGCTTAAAAGATATTTTTTGAACCTTTAACACCTAAAAACGGGTCGCACATGAGTCCGCTGCCTTCGGCCTCTCGGCCACAGATGCATAAAAATTAATAAATTAATTATAGTAAAAATCAACAAAAAAGTAAATTAATACTATTTATAATTAATCATAGGAATACTTATATTAATAAATATAAATCTAATGTTTGTATTAAAGATTAAAATTTTGTACAAAGTTGTTAATAGTAATATAATTTGTTACGTAACATAGAGTTGATATTTTTAATTTTGTGTATATTCAAAAAAATCAATGTTGCTATGTAATGATTATAATAAAATTTTATTTATTAAGTTTCATATGTATAACAATATTGCTATTTTTTAATCTAAGTCTATTCAATATAAATAGGTAATGAGTCGCTTAAACTTGCTATTTATACAGTAATTTAAATATTTTTATCTTATTAAATTTATTTATTCTACATTTAAAATGGAATTTTAATTATTATCAATTTATTCATTCATATTATGATAAGTAGCAACAGCAGAAGGAGATATTTTATTTAAATATCTAAATATCCAATATTTAAATATTGTATCTAATACAACAGGAAAGGTTGAAATAAAAATAAAAATAAAATCTCTACTTTCGGGTAAACCAAAATGTCTTAAAATTGCTTCAATTACTATTTCCCATCCATGAGGAGAATGAAAACCAACAAATATATCAGTAAATAAAATGATTAAAAAAGCTTTAGCTGTATCACTTAAACCATAAATTGATTCATCAATAAAAGATTTTAATATTGAAAACTGTCTCTTATTAATGATTAAAATAGAAAGAAAAATAATAATTGAAATAAAATCAGCTATAATATTTTTAATAGCATTTGCACTCTCTTGAGAATATTCTAACGCTATTTCTAATGCTCTATCTGACATTTTTTTTTCAACACTTTCTATAGGTAAAGAGTCAAGCTTACCTATCAAAATTTCAAAATGAAGTTTTTCTTCAAATCGTTGTAAATCAGCAAACGCTCGTTCTTCTTGAGAACGATTCAAAAAAATATAGACATTTTTTCTATTCCATAAATAATTTATTAATGGATCTAATACAATAATTTTTGAAATTTGATTAATTAAAATTGGAGTAACAAGTAAAACTATAATATATTTAACAGATGTTGATGTTTGATATTTAGCTACTTTAAATTCTTCTAGTGCTTCAACTTCTGCATTTGGATTTAACTCTTGTTTAAAACGATTAAACAATTTGTTCATTGAGCGTGGAATGATTCCTGTTTTTTCAAAAGCGGATTGATTAATTTTTTTTAAATTCCAATATTTCATTCTTTAATAATTGAGCTAAGTTATAATTAAAGATATTTTATTCTATATTAATTGAAGATATTAAAAATTAGAAAAAATATATTTTATTTTTATTATATATTTAATTTAAAAGTACAAATATAATGTAAATCATATGTTTTATAATTAATGCAAAGTAATTTATCTATACTATTAAATAAAATTAAAGGAAATTGGTCTTTACAAGAAAATTTTTACTTTATACTTAATAGAAAACAAAAAAAGTATAAAGAGCAAGCAAGTTTTTTAAAAAATTTGAAAAATAATAAATTTAATATTTATAATTGCTTAATTGAAAATGCTAATAATAAAAAACTAATATTTAAATTAGAGAAAGTAGAAAAAAATTTAATTATTATTACAAATGTACATAGAAATAAAAAAATTAGTTCCAAAGAATACATATACATAATAAGTAATAATTTTATGATATCACTTATTATCATTAAAAACTTAACCAAAAAACAATATATAGGTTTGAAAGTATCTTCATATATTAGAATAATACAGAAAACTTTATAAGTAGTAAATTAATAGTAACATCTTTATACGCATATTACTATAATAAGTTTTCATAAATCAAAACTATTCTAAATCTTTTCTATTAGGGTTACGAGAAGGATCATTAGATAAGAATCCAAAGAAAAATAAAGTGATAAAAAATACTATTGTAGTATAGACAAAAATTTTCAAGGTTAGCATAATAATTTTCCTAAAAAATAAAAACAATATCTATGGATAGTATATAGTATAAACAAAAAAAATTCATTCATACATTAAATAATGAAAATATTAATTTTTTATTAAAACTTGATCTGATTAATATTTGTTTCATTATTTAAAATTTGATAATTTAATTCCTTAATTTTTTTCATTATGCGCTCAAAATATTCTTGTAAATAAAATTCCAATTGCTCTAATTCTTTTTTATCAATTTGTAATATATATAGAATTTCTTTCATTTGTGCACTTGTATTATATCCACGTGATAGCATTTCAATAAATGCTAACCTTTCTGAAATATTGATAGTCCATTGAAAAAGTTTAGTGAAATTTTTTAAAAAATTAAGTACATAAATAGGAATTGTATTAATTTTAGCACGACGACCTGATATTTGTTCACATAGATTAATGATATCCAATGATCTCCATAGTTTATTTCCTACTAATGGTAAAACATTTTGATTAAATTGATTAATAGATAAACTATTAATTGTGATTCTAGCAACATCTTGTGTATTAATATAAGAAATTAAAGATGACTCACTTGTAATCCAAATAAATTGTTTATCTAAAATTGGTAAAGCATATTGCGGTATTAATCCCTGAAAAAAACCTGGTAAGTGAAAAATTGTATAGTTGAGGCCTGAAATTTTAAGGCGGTATTCAATCATTAGTTTTAAGGCTACTAAAGGTATATCTTGATAACTACAAGAATTAAGTATAGAAAAAAAGATGTAACGTTTAATATTAGCTTTAATAGCAGATTCTATTAAAATATATTTTGATTTTAGTTCAATTAATTCAATATTATTTAAATCATTTACCCTACCTGTTGAGCAGTCAATTATTGCACTAACTCCATATAAAGATAGTGGTATACTTTCTACAATTGAAAGATCACCATATATTAATTCTGCTCCCCATTCTTTTAAAAAAGAACCTTTACGAAAGTTTCTAACTAAACATTTTACTTGAAATCCTTCATTCAAGGCTTTTCTTACAACTTGTCTACCTAAAGTACCTGTACTACCAATAACAAGTAAAGTCATGTACTATTATCCTCAATTTATCTTAATATATTAAGTTGTATTTTAACATATCAAAAATTATTTAGTTGTATAAATTAAAAAATGAGTAAGGAGGGACTCGAACCCTCATAACAATGTTATCATATTTTGAGTATGATGCGTATACCAAATTTCGCCACTTACTCTTGAAACTATATTAAAATAATAACAAAATAAAGATGAGTTTTTTACGTTATATTTCTTCTCAAAGTTACATCAATTTAAACTTTAAGGTACTTAATAAAAAATATATTAACTATATAAGACTAATTCTTTTACTATTTTTAGTATCTATATATTATACTTCTAATATAGTTTTGTTTGTTTTAATATTTTTTTCACAAATAATTTTAATATTAATATTTGAAGATTTATACTTAAGTAAATTATTTATTTTATATCGACAAATATTATATTTCTCTTTAAATACAATATATTTAAATTATTTAATAAATCATAGTAATCACAATAATCTAGCTTTCAGTAATACGTACTTTATTTATTCTTTAAAAAAAATATCATTTTTTTATGTAAAAAAGTTTACGCTCAAATTTTATATATACTATACAGTTTATCAAATTCCTGAATATATAAAACAACTTATTATTTTAAATACATTATACATGATAACATGTTACAATATATCAATTTTTATTAAAAGTGAAACAATCAATATAACTTTATGTATTTATTATAAAAGCATAGGTAAATTAAAGCTGCACTTATATAATCTTATTACAATTAATATACTTATAAGTAATCAAATATTAGAAAAAAATATTGAAAGAATAAATCATCTATATTTAGGAATTAAAATAAAAAGTGGAAGTCATAAAATAAAAATCGTACAATATATTTTTTTGTGCATAAATAAATTATTTGATAAACTAGTAAAAGATCAAAATGACTTCAATATAATTTTGTGGATTAAATCTATTAATAAAAAATTTAAAAATAAAATATATATAGATTAATTTTTAATATATTACAACTTTTATATTATATAATAAAATTATATAATATATATTAAATCAAATAAATATATAATAAAATGATGTGAATAATAATTCAAAAAACTACTTAGATAATTTAATAAATAAACCGTATAAATATGGATTTTATACAAAAATTGAGTCAGCTTACTTTCCAAAAGGATTAAGCGCAAAAATCGTTAAGCTTATTTCAAAGTATAAAAAAGAACCTAATTATTTGAAAATATTTAGATTAAAAGCATATGAAAGATGGATAAAAATGAAAGAGCCACAATGGAGCAATTTATTTTACAAATCTATTAATTATAATAAAATTTTATATTACTCTATTCCTAAGAATAAAAAACAATTTAAAAATTTAAATGAAATAGATCCAGAAATACTTGCAACATTTAAAAAATTAGGAATATCTCTTGACGAACAAAAAAGATTAACAAATGTTGCAATTGATGCAGTTTTTGATAGTGTATCTATTGCTACAACATTCAAAAAAGAACTTGCTGATCATGGAGTAATATTTTGCTCTATTAGTGAAGCAATTCGTCTGTACCCTAACCTTTTAAAAAAATATCTTGGATCTGTTGTACCAATTGGAGATAACTTTTATTCAGCACTTAATTCCGCATCTTTTAGTGATGGATCCTTTTGCTACATTCCTAAAAATAAGAAATGTCCTTTAGAATTATCTACTTACTTTAGAATTAATAACAAAGAATCAGGTCAGTTTGAAAGAACATTAATTATAGCAGATCAAAATAGTTACGTAAGTTATTTAGAGGGCTGTACTGCACCACAGTTTGATAATAATCAACTACATGCAGCAATAGTAGAATTAATAGCACTAGATAATGCAACCATTAAATATTCTACAGTACAAAATTGGTATTCAGGGAATTCAAAAGGAGAAGGGGGAATTTATAACTTTGTTACAAAAAGAGGCATGTGTATAGGAAAAAATTCTAAAATTTTATGGACTCAAGTTGAAACGGGTTCGGCCATTACTTGGAAATATCCTAGTTGTATTTTATTAGGAGATAATTCAATAGGTGAATTCTCCTCTATTGCATTAACTAATTATCATCAACAAGCAGATACTGGTAGCAAAATGATACATATAGGAAGTTACACAAAAAGCAAAATCATATCTAAAGGTATTTCTTCTGGTAATTCAATAAATAATTATCGTGGGTTAGTAAAAATGGGACCTAAAGCATATCATTCTAAAAATTATTCTCAATGTGATTCATTGATTTTAAGTAATAGTTCTATAGCTAACACCTTTCCTTATATACAAGTAAAAAATCCTTATTGTAAAGTTGAACATGAAGCTTCAACATCTAAAATAGGAGAAGAGCAAATCTTTTATTTTCTACAAAGAGGTATTAATATAGAAGAAGCCGTTAGTCTGATGATAAACGGTTTCTGTAAAGATATTTTAAATGAATTACCCATGGAGTTTGCCATGGAAGCAGATCGTTTACTAAACTTAAAATTAGAAGGAACTATTGGATAAAAATCAATGATTAATAAACAAGAAATGTTAAAAATTAACAATTTACATGTTAAGACTAATGATAAAGAAATTATTAAAGGATTAAATTTATTAATAAATAAAGGAGAAATTCATGCGATAATGGGTAAAAATGGATCAGGAAAAAGTACTTTAGCTAAAGTAATTTCTGGACATCCTTCTTATCAAATAACACAAGGAAATATTTTGTTTAAAGATGAAAATATTACTAATGAAGAGCCAGAAAATCGATCACATAAAGGAATTTTTTTAGCTTTTCAGTATCCCATAGAAGTTCCAGGAGTGAGTAATATTGATTTTTTACGTTTAGCTTATAACTGCAAACAAAAAAAATTAAATAAGCAAGAAATAGATCCTTTATCTTTTTTTAAAATAATTAATGATGAACTAAAGAAAATTGATATGAATACTTTATTTTTAAATAGACATTTAAATGAAGGGTTTTCTGGAGGAGAAAAAAAGAAAAATGAAATTCTTCAAATGTCTTTATTAAAAAGCGAATTATCTATTCTAGATGAAATTGATTCTGGGCTAGATGTAGATGCATTAAAAAGCATTTCAAAAAATATTAAAGGATTTGCTAATGAAAATAATGCTATACTGTTAATTACTCACTATCAAAAATTAATAGACTATATTCAACCGGATTATGTACATATTATGGATAAAGGTAAAATTGTACTTACTGGAAATGCAATAATAGCATCAAAGATAGATAAATATGGATATGAGTATATTTCATTAACAAAATAAAAACTTCTAGTCTTCTTATAATAAACCTAGGAAATCGTACACAATATCCTAAGTTTCAAATAATTAGATAAAATATTAATAATATAAGTAAATATTAACTATACAGAAAATGCTTGTTTAACATCTTGTATTGACTGTTTCAATAAGTCTTCAGATTCTGGAGTTAATTTTTTACTACTACGAATATTTTCTCCAAATTCAGGTTTAGAATTCTGTAAATCTTCTCTTAAAGCTAAAACAAAATCATTTACTCTAGATAGTTCAATTTCATCTAAATAACCATTAACACCAGCATAAATTATAGCAACTTGATCCTCAACAACAAGAGGAGAATTTTGAGCTTGCTTTAATATTTCCCTTAATCTTTGACCACGGGCTAATTGATTTTGAGTTGCTTTATCTAAGTCAGATGCAAATTGTGAAAAAGCTTCTAATTCAGCAAATTGAGCTAGCTCTAGTTTTAATTTACCTGCAACTTGTTTCATTGCTTTTATTTGAGCAGCAGAACCTACTCTTGAAACTGATATGCCGACATTTATTGCTGGTCGAATTCCTGAATTAAATAAATCACCTGATAGAAAAATTTGACCATCTGTAATCGAAATAACATTTGTTGGAATATATGCTGAAACATCACCAGCTTGTGTTTCAATAATAGGTAAAGCAGTCATACTACCACCACCTAAATCATTACTTAATTTAGCTGCTCTTTCCAATAATCTAGAGTGTAAATAAAATACATCTCCAGGATATGCTTCTCTACCAGGTGGACGACGAAGCAACAGAGACATCTGACGATAAGCTTGAGCTTGTTTTGTTAAATCATCATATATTACTAAAGTTGCTTTTCCTTTATACATAAAATACTCTGCTAAAGTAGCTCCTGTATATGGGGCAATATATTGTAAAGTAGCAGGATCATCTGCATTAGCTGCAACGATAATAGTATATTCTAATGCACCTTTTTCTTCTAAAGTAGACACAACTTGTGCAACAGAAGAAGCTTTTTGTCCTATAGCTACATAAATACAAATAACATCTTGACCTTTTTGATTAATAATTGTATCCAATGCCACTGCTGTTTTGCCAGTTTGCCTATCACCAATTATTAATTCTCTTTGTCCTCGTCCAATAGGAATCATTGCATCAATTGCTGTAATCCCAGTTTGTAAAGGTTCACATACAGATTGACGTCCAATAATTCCAGGTGCATATGATTCAATAAGTCTTGTATCATTAGTACTAGGAACACCTTTCGCATCTATTGGTTTAGCTAAAGGATTAACAACTCTACCTAAAAAACTATCACCTACAGGAATTTGAGCTATTTGTCCAGTTGATTTAACTGAACTACCTTCAAGTATATTACGTCCATCACCCATTAATACTACACCAACATTATCACTTTCTAAATTTAATGCAATACCAATAGTTTGATTTTCATCTTCAAATTGTAATAGTTCTCCAGCCATGACTTCATCTAATCCGTAAACACGTGCAATACCATCACTCACTTGTAAAACCGTACCAATATTAGCAACCTGTAACTCTTGGTTATATTTATCAATTTGTTGACGTATTATATTACTAATCTCATCTGGTCTAATGTTTAACATATAATTTTGTGATTTATAAATTTATATTTGCAAATATTAATTTTAAATATATAACTACTCTTAATTTGTATTAAGATATAAAGACATTGTCTTTAATTTACCCGCTAAACTTGCATCAATAATTTTTGATCCAATCTTAATTACAAATCCTCCTATTAAATTAGCATCTTTTCTTATAACTAATTTAACTTGATTACTATTAGTCATAATTTTTATTTTTTGAATTAAACTTTCCTGTTGAATTTCATTAACATCAATAACCGAGTACAGTTCAGCAATTGTAGTGGATTCTAAAAGATATATTAATTCTAAATATTTTTCTATAATACTATATAGAAAAGATATTCTCCTTCTATCAACTAAAACTAATAAAAAATTCATAATAAAATTATTTACTTGATTGTCAAAAAGATGCCTTAAGATCTCTTTTTTTGTGAAACCATTGATCACAGGATTTTGTAAAAGAATCTGTAAATCTTTAGACTCAGACAAAATAGCTAAAATTGATGACAAATCTTTCGTAGCTTCTTTTAACAAATTTAAGTTTTGAGCATGATCAATTAAAGCTTCAGCATAAGGAACAGCTATTTTTTCTTTAAAACTTTGATTACTCATAAATTAATCTTACCTTCTAAATGCATAATACCTTGATCTATTATCTTTTCTTGCATAATAAAATTCATCTGACTTTTTAATTCAACACCAACCTTCTGTATTGCTAATGCTGTAATTTGCTGCTGTATTTGTAATCTTACTTGATTTTCAGCAGACTTTACACTTGCTTTACTTGATTTAGTGAGTTTTTCTATATCAAACTTACCTTGCTCTAGTATAGACTCACGAACTTTTTTTGCCGTAATTTCAGCTTCATTAATAATTTCATTAATAATTAACTGTGTTTGGGCTAACTGTTTTTCAGCCTCACTCAGTCTAACATTAGCTTGTTTCAAACGCTCTTCCGACTCATTAATAGCGAAGAGCACCTTACTTTGTCTATCAACTAAAATTGATCCTAAAAACTTTTGTAAAACATATATCAGACTAATTAATAAAATTAGAATATTTAATACATTTGCTTCTAAAAAATTAGAGTTAAAACTAACACCTGAATATAATAACTGTTGACTAACGATTTCAAAAATCTTCATTTGTTTATTATATAATGTTGATATTATTAATAATTATTAGAAATTTTTTACGTAATATAATCTATATAAAATATTAATTATCTAATAATTTTTTTTGTATTTGATCACTCAAAATATCTATTTGAATTTCTAAGCTTTTCAATGCTTGTTCTTTTTGAGTATTTAACTCATTATAAGCATTCAAAAGTAACTTTTCAGCATCTTTTTGTGCTTCTTGGATTTTTTTTGAAACGATCGACTGAGCTTCCTCTTGTGCACTTTTTATGATTGTTTGAGCACTTTTTCTAGATTCAGCTAATTCAAATTCATATGTTTTTGTTAACTCATCTGCTTTTAATAAAAATGCTGAAGCGCTCGTTAAACTATTACGAATATATTCTTCTCGATCATCTAACACATTACTAATAGGTTTATAGTACAAAGAATTCAAAATTATAGTTAATGCAAGAAATTGTAAAACCATTAAAGGCAATGTTGCATTAAAATCAAATAATCCACCTTTTTCATTTGTTTTAGATACTTCACTAAGTAAAGAAATAAGTATATGCATTAAGTACCTTTTTTAATAATTAAATAAACAAATTATTTATTAATATTAAGATCATAAAAACACTTAGTTTATTAATATAAACTAAGTGTTTAAACAAAACTAACCAGTATAAGGGTTAGCAAATAATAATGATAGTGCAACTACAAGTCCATAAATAGTTAAAGACTCCATAAATGCTAAACTTAACAGTAATGTTCCTCTAATTTTACCCTCAACCTCAGGTTGTCTTGCAATACCTTCTACTGCATTTGCTGCAGCACTTCCCTGACCAATACCGGGTCCAATAGCAGCTAAACCAACAGCTAAGCCTGCAGCTATTACAGAAGCTGCTGAGATAATAGAATCCATAATTATTTAACATTTTTTATTAAAACATAGAAAATTAACATATTTCATTGATACTACATATTTTATAAAATATTATTCGCGAATAACATAATAAACTAAATAAAAACTAACTAATGATCTCCATGTCCTTCCAATGCTTCACCAATATAAGCAGCCGATAATGTTGAAAATATCAATGCTTGTATTGAACTTGCAAATAATCCTAAGATCATAACAGGTAAAGGAATTAAAATAGGTACTAATAATGTAAAAACAGAAACTACCAACTCATCTGCAAGTATATTACCAAATAAACGAAAACTTAATGATAAAGGCTTAGTAAAATCCTCAAGTATATTAATTGGTAACAAAATAGGAGTTGGTTCAATATAACGGAGGAAGTAACGTAAACCATTTTTGCTTAATCCAGCATAAAAATATGCAAGTGATGTCAATAAAGATAATGCTACTGTAGTATTTATATCATTTGTTGGTGCAGCTAATTCACCCTCAGGTAAGTGAATTAACTTCCACGGTATTAAAGCGCCTGCCCAATTACTACCTAATATAAATAAGAATATAGTTGAAATATATGGTAACCAAAATCTATACTCATGCTCACCAATTTGATTTTTTGTAATGTCTTGTAAAAACTCTAAAATAAACTCCATAAAATTTTGAAATTTTCCTGGAATTCTCTGCAAGTTTCTCGTACCTAAGAAAGATAATACTATTAAAACAGATATAACTATCCAAGAAACAATAAAAACCTGCCCATGTATATCATAGCTTCCTATTTTCCAATATAAATGTTTGCCAACTTCTACACTAGATAAAAAAAGAAAATATGATAGCTTATCAATGTTTTGTTGAAACATATTATTTTTCCGATTAGTTTATAATAAAAATATATTAAATAATTTCAAAATAAAAAATCTATACTTTTATTTAATAGATTTTATAATAATCATACCATTATAATGAACTCTATATTGATATAATCATTTATTTTTAATCATATTTGATATTTCATCTTTAAAATTATCATTTTTAGACTTTAAGCCTTCACCAAGAAAAAATCTTTCAAAGCGCCTAATTTTTATATTTTCACCCCATAATGCAATATGTTGTTTTACCAATTCTTCAACAGTAATTTCTGTTTTTTTAATAAAATTTTGATTCATTAAAGACAATTCTTTAAGTTTTTTATCTAATCTACCATTTGCTATTTTATTTTTTATCTCAATTGGCTTACCTAATAAATCTTCTTTTTGTAGCTCTAAACTTTTTTCATAAATAATTATATCATCAGGTATATCACTTGTAAAAACACAAATAACTGATTGGCATGCAGCAATTTGCATAGCTATATCTTTAGCTAATTGATGAAACTTAGGTTGTCTGGAAACAAAATCTGTTTCACAATTTATTTCAACCAGAACCCCTATCCTAGAACCAGCATGAATATAACTTTCTATTAATCCTTCAGCTGCTAATCTACTAAATTTTTTATCAGCAGAAGCTAACCCTTTTCTCCTTAAAGCTTCTATTGCTATATCAATTTGACCGTCTGAAGCCTCTAAAGCTTTTTTACAATCCGTCATCCCAGCTCCAGTTTTATTACGTAACTCTTTAATATTTTCAGCAGAAATTTTTTTAGACATATATATATTAATTATAAAAATAAAAATTTATGACTTATATTGAGATAAAATAAATTTTCAAAAATTCAAGTAAAAAATTAGGATAACCTCCCCTCTAAAATCGCATCTGCTATTTTCGATAAAACTAATTTTATAGATCTAATTGCATCATCATTGGCTGCAATAGGAACATCTACAATTTCTGGATTACAATTAGTATCTAACATACATATCGTAGGTATACCTAATTTCATACATTCTTGTATAGCAGTAACTTCTTTTTTTTGATCAACAATAATAACTAAATCAGGTAAATTTTTCATATCTTTAATTCCATTTAAATGCTTACGTAATCGATCTAACTCTTTACGCACCATTGAAGCTTCTTTTTTAGGAAGATTATTTATTAAACCTTCACGATCTTTTTGCTCCAGTTGATTTAATCTCTCAACCCTAGCTTTAATAGTAACCCAATTAGTTAACATTCCTCCTAACCATCTTTGATTGACATAAAATGAATTAGATCTTATTGCCTCTCTCGCAATAATACCAGCAGCTTGGCGCTTTGTGCCTAAGAAAAGGAAAGTTTTACCTTGTTGAGAAGACTTTTTTACAAAATCACATGCATCATTAAGAAGTTGAGCCGTTTGAACAAGATCAATGATATGTATTCCATTTCTTTCTGTATAAATATAAGGAAACATTTTGGGATTCCATCTTCTAGATTGATGTCCAAAATGTACACCTGCTTCTAATAATTCCTCTAAAGATACTGTTGACATAAATAATATTAATTATAATTGTAACGAATTAACTATAAACCTAAAGTAAACATATATAAATGTTTTTAAATCAATAATAACATAAAAAATATTTGAACATATATCATAAAAGATACAATTAAGATTCACCATTAAAAGCTTTTCTATCATCTATTACAATATCTTCAAAACTATTTTTTATATCCTGTTGACTAAAATCAGAATTCATATTTCCTGATTTACTAAAATTATGAATTTTAGAATAAATATCATCATTTACTTTATTAGAATTATAAGCATTAAAACCAGTACCCGCAGGTATCAACCTTCCAATAATTACATTCTCTTTTAATCCTCTCAATTGATCAAGTTTTCCATAAATAGCTGCTTCTGTTAAAACCTTAGTAGTCTCTTGAAAGCTAGCAGCAGAAATAAAACTTTCTGTATTTAATGATGCTTTAGTAATTCCTAATAAAACTGGATAATATGAAGCTTCTTTTTTATTGCTAAACATTAAAGAAGAGTTGACAATTTCAACTTTCTGTAATTCCACAAGTTCACCAGGTAAATATTGAGTATCCCCTCCGTTTTCTATCTTAACTTTTGAAGTCATTTGCCGAACAATAACTTCAATATGCTTATCAGAAATATATACTCCTTGTGATTGATAAACTGATTGCACTTCCTTTATTAAAAAAAGTTGTATTTCTAAAATGCTAAGCCTAGATGCCCTATAAATATTCAAACCTTGAGCTAAATAAGATCTAAATTTATTTTCTAAAATCAAATGCAAGTTAAATGATATATCTATTTTTTTTCTTGCTTCTAAAATTTCTTCAATACGGGGCAAACCCTGAACAATATCACCAGTTTTAAATCTATCAAATATAAGTGTAGCAATATTTTCTCCTCTTTTTATCAAACTTAAATGAATAATATGTAATAATGATCCCTTAGAAATTAAATATGGTTGTCCTATTCTGATAGTTATTTTATTATCTTTTATTGAAATAACTTTTCCCGAAATATTTATACTGAAGTTAGTAGCAATCTCATCACCAGCATACACGTAATTATTAACCTTCGTTTTTATTAATTGATTATTACTTATTTTAATAACCATAGTATTAATATCGCTAATAATTAAGATTCTACAGCTAGCACTCTTTGTTTTTTCTATACAAGCTACTTTACCTGAAATAGACGAAAAAATACTAGTTTGAGAAACAATTGAGTTTGATTTAACATACTGACCATCATTTACTAATATTGAAGTTTTTGTATATAAACTATGATTTTTATCAAACGAAGATTCTTTTATTGTTAAAAAATCAGCTGTTATGAATTTAATTAAAAAAGATGAATCTCTGTCTATTAAACTCGTGGGATGAAATTGTATATAACATTTTACAGTAGACATATTTTCCTGTAATTCAACAATTAAATGAGTTAAAACTAGATTAATACCAGAAACTGATTTTACTCTTTCACCATCTCTGAAATATGTTCTACGAACTAATTTAATATTAACAAAATCAGTTGCAAAAGAATTATCAGAAAATTTTAATATTAAATCTTTAGTTGGAAGAGAATATATGATTACAGGCCTCAGCAAAATAAAATGCTTCGTTAGAATATTAACATATTCCCAATAAACAAGCTTGTCTGTGGTTAACTGATCAAATAAATTTTCACCAGGACGTAAAAAACCTCTATGTTTATTTAACTTAAAGTTATTAAGATTTACTTCAATTAATCTTCCAGGTTTAATTAAAATTTCTCTGATAATACCATCTTTTTCTATAATTTCTAAAAAACCACTATTATTAGCAAAAATATTTTGTATTATCTCTGTACCTGCATCTATAAAATGTAGATTATTAACTAATAATAAAGAAATATCTTTATTCACTATATGAGTTTCTTCTGGTATCCATAATATATAACCAGAACCATAAATATTATAAAAATTTTCTTCGCTACTTTTTGAAAGTGACAAGTCAAGAAACTTAATAATTCCTCCTGTTTTAGTTTTATATGCATTAGATATAAGATCTCCAATTATTTGTTGATGTATAATTCTTTTATTAGGTTGACATTTTAAAATAAATTTATCCTTATTATCTGTTTCCAAAAAGTATCTTTTATAATCATTTATAAACTCAACAAACACTTTAATATTTGTATAAAGTTTACATGAAGTAACCAATAAAATTTTAGACGCAGTATTAGTATCTTTAATAACATAAGTTTTTCCTTCTCTTGAACTTAATAGATCTGAACGAGCTATTAATGAATCTTTATATATCAATTGATTTTGAGATATAATAAGTTTAGTAAACTTAGGTAAATTATAAACTTCACCTGATAAAACCCAAACAACTATACTTTTGTGAATTGTATTATTTATACTATCTTGATACAAACTATTAATATCAAAATGAACACTACCTGAAAAATCTGCAACAACTGCTTTTTGAGCTTTTTCTGTAGATAATTTTTTATTAATTGGATACTCAACTAAAATTTGACCCTTAACAACATGTTGAAGTTTTTTTACAAAAAGCAATGAGTGTCGAGGTACAAACAAAACTTTTTTTTCATTATTTTTACTTACAATATTAAGGTTAAAATCAGAATGAACTAATTGAACATTATCACCATATCTATTACGAGTTTCTGTCAATACTATATTATCTAGATAGTGAATTACACCATCTAAACTGCTAGTAATATTTTGAGATAGTTCACCAGTAAAAACACCTCCCGTATGAAAAGTACGCATAGTCAACTGTGTACCAGGCTCACCAATTGATTGAGCAGCAATAATTCCAACAGCTTCTCCTAAATCAACAAGATTACTATGAGCTAAATTCCAACCATAACATAATTGACATACTGAACGTAAGGATTTACATGTTAATGGAGAACGAACTAAAACATTAACTAATTTCAAGTTAACAATTTTTTGTATAACATTAGTATCAACACAATCATTAGTTTTAGCTACAGTCAAATTATTTGTAAAATCAATAATATCTTCTGCTAAAACTCTACCTAATAAAGACTGCTCTAATGAGATTAAAATTTTTCTGTTATCAACCATTTCTTCTAATAAAATTGCATTAGATGTTTTACAATCATACTCACGAATAATAACATCTTGTGCAACATCAACTAAACGACGTGTTAAATAACCTGAATCCGCTGTTCTTAATGCTGTATCTACTAACCCTTTTCTAGCACCATAAGAAGAAATAAAATAATCAGTAATTGTTAAACCTTCCCTAAAATTATGAAATATTGGTAAATCAATAATTTGCCCTTGAGGATCAGACATTAAACCTCTCATTCCAACAAGTTGTTTAACTTGAGAAATATTGGCTCTAGCTCCAGAAAAAGCCATCATATATATCGAATTGAGTGGATCAGTTTGTTTAAAATAATTAATAACTTCTTGTTTTAAATTATCACTAGCATAATTCCACGTATCAATTACTTTTTGGAACCTTTCAACAGCAGTAATTTCACCTCTTCTATAACGCTTCTCAGTGTCTTGTATAGACAGAAATGTTGAACTCAGCAAATTATTTTTACTAGGTGGAATACGCAAATCTTCCAAACTTAAAGAAATACCAGCTTTAGTAGCATAATAAAAACCTACATCTTTTAACTTATCTGCCATATTAGAAGCTCGAGCAATACCATAAGTTCTAAAAGCCCAAGTGATTAATTTCTTTAACTCAGACTTATCAATAACTGTATTACAAAAATAAATATTTGATAACCTATTTTTCATTTGCAATTTAATCCTATTTTCTTAATAATTGAGTAACTAAATAATTAAGGAATTTTCAATAGCATTGTTAAATAAAATTCGACCAACAGTAGTTCTTATATATTGAACTAATTTATTTCCATGACTATCTAATTTAATTACTAAATTTGGATAATAAATTAATTTATTACCATTAAACTCATTTACTATTTTAGCTGGTGAAGCGTCACTAGAATCATCAAAATTTAATTGACCATCAAAACGTACCCAGATAAAAGCTTGTAATTCAATTTTTTTATTATTATAAGAAATAATAGCATCTTGTAAACTAGAAAAAAAATGATCTTTTCCTTTTTTAGCAGAAGGATTACCAGTAGTTAAATAATAACATCCCAATACCATATCTTGGCTTGGCATTAATATTGGATATCCTGTAGCTGGTGATAAAAAATTATGAGGAGCTAACATTAAAAGTCTTGCTTCTGATTGAGCTTCTAATGATAAAGGAATATGAACCGCCATTTGATCTCCATCAAAGTCAGCATTAAATGCTGGACAAACTAAAGGATGCAACTTAATTGCTCTACCATCAACTAAAATTGGTTCAAATGCTTGAATTCCCAAGCGATGCAAAGTTGGAGCTCGATTAAGCAATACTGGATGACCATGAATTACTTCATCTAATACATCCCAAACCAACATATCATTTTTTTGAATAAGTTTCTTAGCACCCTTAATGTTATTTACTAATCCTTGTACAATAAGACGATGTATTACAAAAGGTTGAAATAACTCTAGAGCCATCTCCTTGGGTAAACCACACTGATGTAATTTTAATTTAGGACCAACAACTATTACTGATCTGCCAGAATAATCAACTCTTTTACCTAATAAATTTTGTCTAAATCGACCTTGTTTTCCCTCAATAATATCAGAAAGTGACTTAAGAGGCCTATTATTAGATCCAACAACAGTTCTACCTCTTCGACCATTATCCATTAACGAATCTACAGCTTCTTGCAACATTCTTTTTTCATTCCTAATAATGATTTCTGGAGCTAAAATCGCTTTTAGACGAGCTAAACGATTATTTCTATTAATGATTCTGCGATAAAATTCATTTAAATCTGCTGTTGCAAACCTTCCACCATCTAATTGTACCATTGGTCTTAAATCCGGAGGAATTACAGGTATCACAAAAAAAATCATCCAAGAAAGTTTAGCGCCTGTCGAAATAAAATTTTCTAATAAACGCAACCTTTTCATTTTTTTACTAAATTTAGTAGAAACTTTTTTATTTAAATTAGGTTTTAAAGCCTCTTCTCTTAATAAATTTACTGTATTATGTAAATCAATATCTTTGAGTAAACGATAAATTGCTTCAGCTCCTATTCCTACTTCAATATCAACAACACTACGAGCTTTATTATATAAACTATCCTCTAATAATCTCCACTCATATCCTTCTAATAGTTGTTTATATTCAAGCTTATTATTATTACCCGGATTTAAAACAACATAAGAATGAAAATATACTATTTTTTCAACATCTTTAACTGTTAAATCTAAAGCTAAAGCAATATAACTAGTACTACCTTTAAGATACCATACATGAGTTACAGGTGCTGCCAATTCAATATAAGCCATTCTATTGCGTCTTACCTTAGATTCAGTTATTTCAACACCACACCTTTCACAGACAATACCTTTATAACGAAATCGTTTATATTTACCACAGTGACATTCCCAGTCTTTAACTGGACCAAAAATTTTTTCACAAAATAAACCATCCATCTCTGGCTTTAAAGTTCTATAATTAATTGTTTCTGGTTTTGTTACTTCACCAACAATTTGGCCATTAGGTAGGGTTCTTTCACCCCAAGAACGGATTTTATCTGGAGAAGCTAGACTAATTTTAATATAATCAAAGTGGTTTTCAATTTGAGTCATATTTTAAACATCCTCAGTATAAAAAAACATCTTTGACTATAGGCAAATCGTTATAAGAGTTATAATTCATAAGAATATTACTATTACTATCATAATTAAATTGAATTTTATGTACTGAAATATCTAAACCTAAAGACTGTAATTCACGCATTAAAACTTTAAACGACTCAGGAGTACCTGGCTTAGGAATAGGCTTACCTTTAACTATAGCATTAAGAGCTTCATTACGACCTTGCATATCATCTGATTTAACTGTAAGTAATTCTTGTAAAGTATAAGCTGCACCAAAAGCTTCTAATGCCCAAACTTCCATTTCACCAAGTCTTTGTCCACCGTGCTGAGCACGACCACCTAATGGTTGCTGAGTAACTAAAGAATAAGGGCCTGTAGATCTTGCATGAATTTTATCATCAACTAAATGAACTAATTTTAACATATAAGCTTTACCAACTGTAACAGGATTATCAAATGGTTCTCCAGTTCTTCCATCAAATAAAATAGTTTTTCCAGGATAATCACTACTAAATAACCAAGAATAACCACTTACAATACTTGCTTGTTGTAACTTGTTATTCACTAATGCTCTAGAAGCTTCTTGACCATACATCTCATCAAAAGGAACAATCTTAAATCTTTTACACAAATAATGACCAGCTAAACCTAATAAACATTCAAAAAGCTGTCCTACATTCATTCTAGAAGGTACGCCAAGTGGATTTAAAATAATATCAATATGGGTTCCATCAGGTAAAAAAGGCATATCTTGCCTTGGTAAAATACTTGAAATAATGCCTTTATTACCATGCCTACCAGCCATTTTATCACCCACTTGGATTTTACGCTTCTGTGCAACATATACTCTAACAATAATATTGGTACCAGGTGGCAAATCATCCCCATTTTGTCTCTTAAAAACCTTAACATTAACAACTCTGCCCTTAGCTGCATTTGGAAGTCTTAATGAAGTATCTCTTACATCTCTTGCTTTTTCACCAAATATAGCTCTCAATAATTTGCCTTCAGGCAATTGATCTGACTCACCTTTAGGGGTAATTTTACCCACTAATATATCTCCAGAATCAACCCAAGATCCAACAGCAATTATTCCATTTTTATCTAATAAAGAAATAAAATTATCACTAATATTTGGAATGTTACGTGTAATTTCTTCAGGACCTAACTTTGTTTGACGACATTCAATTTCATATCTTTCAATATGTATTGATGTATATAAATCATCATAAACTAATCTTTCACTAATTAAAAAAGCATCTTCATAATTATAACCTTCCCAAGGCATGTAAGCAACCAAAATATTTTGACCTAAAGCAATTTCTCCTGATTCTGTAGATGCACCATCAGCAATAGCTTGCCCTTTATCAATTTTTTCCCCTGGCCAAATAATAGGTCTTTGGTTAATACAAGTATCTTGATTAGATCTGTAATACTTCTTTAATCTATAGTGAATAATTTTTCCATCATTATCTTGAATACCTATTTTAGTTCCAGAAACATAATTAACTAAACCATCAGTTCTACTAACAATTGTCATTCCAGAATCTCTAGCTACCTTTGATTCTAAACCTGTTCCAACAATTGGTTTTTGTGGATATAATAAAGGTACAGCTTGTCTTTGCATATTTGAACCCATTAAAGCTCTATTTGCATCATTATGCTCTAAAAAAGGAATCAAAGAGGTAGCTGCAGATATTACCTGTATAGGAGACACAGCTATATAGTCAACTTGACTACTAATAGAAGTAGTAAATTCTTGTCTATATCTTACTGGAATATTTTTATCTTGAATATAAGCATTACGTTGAAGTACAATATCAGCTGGAGCAATCTTTAGTTCATCTTCTTGATCAGCTGTGATATAAATTAATGGCTCTTTTTTTAATACTTGAGAATTATTAACACGATAGCAAGGGGTTTCAATAAAACCATAAGAGTTAACACGAGCATAAATGCTTAATGATCCTATTAAACCTGCATTAGGTCCTTCAGGAGTTTCAATAGGGCATATCCTGCCATAATGACTAGCATGTAAGTCGCGTACTGCAAAACCGGCCCTATCTTTATTCAAACCACCTGGTCCTAAAGAACTAATTCGCCTTTTATGAGTAAGTTCTGATAAAGGATTGGTTTGATCCATAAATTGAGAAAGTTGACTAGAACCAAAAAACTCACGAATTGAAGCAACTAAAGGCTTTGGATTTACTAAATTCGATAAACTTAAAGAGTCAAGATCACATATTACCATACGTTCTTTAATTATTCTTTCCAAACGACTAACTCCGATACGAATTTGATTTTGTAAAAGCTCACCTACAGATCGAACCCTACGATTACCTAAATGATCAATGTCATCAAATGTACCAATATTTTGTTCTTTAATATTAATTAAATAATCAACAGAAACAAGAATATCTTGTGGCGATAATACTCTAAAATTTTTAGGTATTTTTAAATTGAGCTTTTGATTAATTTTATGCCTACCAACTTCACTAAGATCATATCTTCTAGGATCAAAAAAACGTGAATATAACATTTGTCTAGCAATTAATAAAGTTGAAGGCTCATTAGGACGTAGTTTACTATACACTATTAAAATTGATTCTTCATCAGTTAATCGTTCAACTGAAGATTTACCCACTTCCTTAAAGAGCTCTTTTTGTTCATATAAAACAGAACCATTAAGTAAAAAATTATATTTATTTAAACGAATTTTAATTTCTTCATGATTTAAACCTATAGCTCTTAAAAAAACATAAGCATTAACTTTATGAGTTTTATCAATTTTTACCCAAATTTGATCTTTAGCATCAATTTCAAATTTTAACCATGAACCTCTATTAGAAATAAGACTTGCACTATATATATATTTATTATTTTTATCTAATTCTTTTTTATAATATATTCCAGGACTTCTAACAATTTGATTAATTATTACTCTCTCTGTACCAGATATAACAAAAGTTCCTCGATTTGTCATCAAAGGTATATCACCAATAAAAACTTGCCTTTTTTTATATTTTTTATGCCTGTCTATACTAACTGAAGAATTTATATAATCAAAGTTCTCTTGTTTTTTAACAAATTCAGTATCTTTTCTTGTTAATTTTGAAGGTATATAAATTTGTACACTATAAGTTTTATCACGACTTTTAGCCTTACGCACACTATAACGAGGAAATTTTAGCTTATAATCTCGACCAAAAAACTTTAACTCTAATTTACCCGTAGGATCAGTAATAATATAAAATGAATCTAAAACTTCAACTAAACCTTTTTCTAAAAAAAGTCTAAAACTTTTGATTTGTATTTCAACTAAATCTGGTACTATAGATACAGAAATATTTTTTTGTAACATTAAAAACTCCAGATAGATAACATAACAAACAGTTTACAATTTAAATACAAAAATATAAAATTTTTGAAATTTAAATAATATAATTTATTATAAAAAATATAAATTTTTTAATAACTATAAATTAAGTTAATCAACCTAATTTATGAACTAAAATTTAATTAATGAGATTAGCTAGCCTTGATTTTTTACGCGATGCAGTATTTTTATGTAAAATTTTTCTTTTTACAGCTTTATCTATTGTTTTATAAACTAAAGACAAATTATCGATACAGATAGTCAAACTTTCTTGACTATTACTACTTGAATTACTTTTAACACTAAAAAGATATACTTTTATTGCTTTTTTTATTAGTAATTTATACTTACGATTAAGATAACGGTTTCTTAAAATGATTTTACTATTCTTAACATGAGATTTAGTTTGAGGCATATTATAAATTTACAATTCTAATTATACTAATGTAAAATTGGTTTAAAGTTTTCATAATTATACATTATCACTAAAAGATATACAATATGATATAAAACTTGATAAACAATAATATATTATGAAATAATACTATATTAAAATAAAATAATATTAAAAATAAAACATGGGAAAAAGTAAAGGATCACGAATAATAATAACTCTAGAATGTGAATGTAGAAGTAATAACTCTATTAAAAGAAAAAATGGCATTTTTCGTTATACTACGTGCAAAAATAAAAGAAATACACCAAATAGACTAGAAGTAAAAAAATTTTGCACTTATTGTAATACACACAAAACTTTTAAAGAAATTAAGTAACATCCAATCAACATGTATAAAACAAATAATTTTAAAGAGTTAACAAAAGATATGATAGACTACAAAGACATAGACCTATTAAGAAAGTTTATTAATGATCAAGGTAAAATTTTATCTCGTCGCTCTACTGGATTAAACTCAAAACAACAAAAAAAAATTACCAAATCTATTAAAAGAGCACGCTTAATTGCATTACTGCCATTTTTAAAAAAAGATTAACAAAAATAATATAAATAAAATGATTGAAAGTTAATATACTTTCATCTTTTACAATAAAATTATAAAGTTTTTTCTTTAGGAACTAAATCATAAGCATATATAACATCTAACTCTTGCCATAATTCAAAATCTGACATCAATCCACACTCATTAATTGCAATAACTTCCTCTACATCATTTTTTACTCTCTTTAAAGAAATAATAGAACCTTCATATACAATAGAATTATTACGATAAACATGAATATAAGATTTTTTATTTAACTTTCCTTCATTCACTATACAACCTGCAACATAACCTGTATTCATATGAAAAACTGTTTGTACAAGAGCATTGCCTATTAAAACTTTATCATAAGCTGGTTCAATCAAATCAAGCATAATATCTTCAACATATTCAAGTAAATGATAAATAACATTAAAAACCTTGAAATTAATTCTATATTTTTTTAACAAACTATTAATGTGAGATAAAATATTTACATTAAAAGCAAGAATAAAAGAACTAGTTGCTACTGCAAGTTGAACATCGTTATTAGAAATATTACCAATACCAGCAAAAATAATGTTAATTTGAACTTTAGATTGAGGAACTTTAGATAAAAGATTTAAAATAGCTTCTAATTTACCCTGAGTATCTGCTTTAATAAGTAACCTTATTTGCTTTATTTCTAAATTAGTGTCTAAAGTAATTCTTGTATTAAAAGATTTCAAAACAACATCTAATTGTTTAACATTTGAATGTTTAAAGCAATATTTTTTTGCACTTTTTTCATTATCAAATACACAAAAAACAGATCCTGCCTGAGGTACATTTGTGAAGCCTAAAACTTTTACTATAGAAGATGGTCCAGAAGATTTAATCTTAATATTAGAAGCATTTGTTATACTTTTAACTTTTGCATATAAATTTTTAGATGCAATTATATCACCCAGCTTTAAAGTACCATTCTGTATAAGAACATTAGCTATAGAACCCTGTTTTTTATCAATATATGATTCAAGAATAGTACCAACAGCTAATTCCTGTGGATTAGCAATAAAATTTTTAGAATTTGATAACATACAAACTTTAGATAATAATAGATCAATATTCTTACTATTAATTGCACTTACTTCAATAATAGGAATATCACCTCCATATCCTTCACATAATATATTGTAATTAGCTAAGTCTTGTTTTATGCTTGATACATTATTAATTAATATATCTGATTTAGTAATAACAACAATACAAGATAAACTCATATCATTAATATAATTAATAGCTTCAACAGTTTGCGGCTTTAATCCATCATTCATAGCAATTATCAATAAAGCAATATCAGTAACCTGAGCCCCTCTCAATCGCATTGTGCTGAAAGATTCATGTCCAGGCGTATCTAAAAATATTAGTTTATTTTTCTGAAGTTTATAACTCCAAATTATTTCATAACCTGAAATTGCTTGTGTTATTCCACCATATTCTTTACTTACTAAATTAGTTTTTAAAATTGCATCCAATAAAGTTGTTTTACCATGATCAACATGACCTAATATAGTTATTACTGGAGATCTTTTAATACTCAACGAAGAAATACTAGTAAGTTGCGATTTATAATTATATATTTTCCTAATTGATTGTGATTCAATTAAATTAAAACCATAATTTTCTGCAATACAACGTATTATAGTTAGATCAATCACCTCATTAATCGTAGCAGAAATACCTTTACTTAAAAATAAGTAAGTAATTATTTCTGCTTCAGGTACAGAAATTTTTAATGATAAGTCTTGTATACTAAGTGGTTCATTTAGTACAATATTTTTATCTGATTGGAGAGAACTAATATTTGGTTTAGATTGAAAATGGTCCTGTAATATATTATTTTTTTCTGCAATATCTACTTTTAACTTATGCTTTTTTTTATTTTTGGCATTAATTTTAGGTAATTTTGCACTAGATCTATTTAACAAATCATGAGATAATAAATTATTTGATGTATTGATAAAAAGTTTAACATCCTCTATATGATCAGAAGTTTTTCTTTTATTTTTAATTAATTTAACCTTTGACTTTTTAGCTTTAATTAAATCTTGTTCATAAGAACTAACTCTATTTTTTTTTTCAAATTTACTTGAACTATTTATTAGAGGATCAGCATTTTTTTGTAAAGAAGTATTAATTCTAGATGTAGAAACAAAAGAACGTGAGCCTATAATATTAAGTAACTTAGGATTTTTTAATAATAAGATATCATCATAATAACTTAAAATAACAAAAGAATTAATTAGATTAGAAACTTCAAATTTAAGCTGAAAAAAATAATAGCTTTTATAGGATATAATCATGAAATTTATTAATAAGATAATTGATAAGATTTTTAATTTTATAAAATATTACAATGATATTAATAATAAAAATAGATCAAAATAGTCAACAAATTACATCATGCCAAGAATTCAAAAAAATGATAATTTTATAGATAAAACATTTACAATATTAGCAGATATAGTATTAAAAATTTTACCAACAAGTAAAGAGGAAAAACAAGCATTTTATTACTATAGAGATGGAATGTCTGCACAATCAGAAGGAGAATATTCAGAAGCATTAGAAAATTATTACGAAGCTCTACAGTTAGAAGAAGACCCTTACGACAGATCGTATATTTTGTATAATATTGGGCTAATATATGCTAGTAATGGAGAACATATTAAAGCACTTGAATATTATCACCAAGCTTTAGAATTAAATTTTAACTTGCCGCAAGCACTTAACAACATAGCTGTCATATATCATTATCAAGGTTTAAAAGCAATAAATAATAAAAAAATTAAGTCATCAAAAGAAATGTTCACAAAAGCAGCTAAATACTGGAAACAAGCTATTATATTAGCTCCTAATAACTATATTGAAGCCCAAAACTGGTTAAAAACAACTGGTAGAGAATATAGTTCAGAATAAAAATTAAAAAAAATATACAGTTCACTACATATATTATATAATATTATTAATTAAATGATTTATGTATTCAAAATTTATAAAAGAAACTCTGTTAATTAACTAAATTACTAATATATTAAACAAGCAAAAATATTATGAAATCATTAAAAGAAGGATCAGTTACACAAATAATTGGACCTGTTTTAGATATTGAGTTTCCAAATGGAAAACTGCCTAAAGTTTTTAATGCTTTAAAAATACAAGGACCAAATAATACTATTACATGTGAAGTACAACAATTATTAGGAGATAATAAAGTTAGAGCCGTTGCTATGAGCTCTACTGAGGGACTAAAAAGAGGAGCTGAAGTAATTGACACAAAAGAACCAATAACGGTTCCAGTTGGTATACCAACATTAGGAAGAATTTTTAATGTATTAGGAGAACCAGTAGATAATCTAGGAAATGTTTTTTCAGAAGATTCATTACCAATACATAGAGTAGCACCATCATTTACTCAGCTTGAAACAAAGCCATCAATATTTGAAACAGGAATCAAGGTTGTAGATTTACTTGCTCCATATAGAAGAGGCGGAAAAATAGGTCTATTTGGTGGTGCAGGAGTAGGTAAAACTGTATTGATTATGGAATTAATTAATAATATAGCAAAAGCACATGGCGGAGTATCTGTATTTGGTGGAGTAGGTGAAAGAACAAGAGAAGGAAATGACTTATATGAAGAAATGAAAGAATCAAAAGTAATAAATGCAGAAAAATTAACAGAATCAAAAGTAGCACTTGTTTATGGACAAATGAATGAACCACCAGGAGCTAGAATGAGAGTAGGTTTAACTGCGCTTACAATGGCAGAATATTTTCGAGACATCAATAAACAAGATGTATTACTATTTATTGATAATATATTTAGATTCGTACAAGCGGGATCTGAAGTATCAGCTTTACTAGGTCGTATGCCTTCAGCAGTTGGTTATCAACCAACCTTAGCCACTGAAATGGGTGCATTACAAGAAAGAATTACATCAACTACTGACGGATCAATTACATCTATACAAGCTGTTTATGTACCCGCTGATGATTTAACAGATCCTGCTCCTGCAACAACATTTGCACATCTTGATGCAACTACTGTTTTATCTAGAGGATTAGCTGCTAAAGGCATATACCCAGCTGTAGATCCACTCGGATCTACATCAACAATGTTACAACCAGATATTGTCGGTATTGAACATTATTCAACAGCCCAACAGATAAAATCAACATTGCAAAGATATAAAGAACTACAAGATATTATTGCAATTCTAGGTCTAGATGAATTATCTGAAGATGATCGTTTAACTGTAGCCAGAGCTAGAAAAATTGAAAGATTTTTATCGCAACCATTCTTTGTAGCAGAGGTATTCACTGGATCTCCAGGGAAATATGTTTCATTAGAAGAGGCAATCAAAGGTTTTCAAATGATCCTGAAAGGAGAATTAGATGATTTACCTGAACAAGCATTTTACTTAGTAGGAAATATCGAAGAAGCAATAGCGAAAGCAGAAAATTTAAAATAAAATAATACTATGACACTAAAAATTCGGGTAATTGCACCAGATAAAATAGTTTGGGATGCAGAAGCAGAAGAAATTATTTTACCTAGTAGTACAGGACAATTAGGCATATTAACAGGACATATACCACTACTAACTGCATTAGATATAGGAGTGATGCGTGTTAGAATTAATAAAGACTGGAAACCAATTATCTTATTAGGAGGTTTTGCAGAAATTAAGAATAATCAAATTACAATACTAGTAAACGGAGCAGAGGAAGTAAACGAGATCAATTTAGAACAAGCAAAAATTGATTTAGAAGAAGCAACTAATACTATCGAAGATGCAAATTCAAATAAAGAAAAGATTGAAGCAACTCAACTACTTAGAAAAGCGAAAGCAAGGCTACAAGCTGCAATAGTAAGCAACAATTAAACTATTAAATTAAAACCTGAACATTAATGCTCAGGTTTTGACTGCAATAAAATATAAAAAAATTAACTTAAACCAGAACAAATATAATCGAAATACAATCCCATTTCTTTTCCAGCATCAGACCCTACTAATGAAGTAGTAACTTCTTTCATAGCTTGTATTGCTTGTATAGTTGCTCCAATTGGAACACCTAAAGAATTATATGTCTCTTTCAAACCATTCAAAACTCTTTCATCTAAAATTGATGGATCACCTGCTAACATTCCATAAGTTGAATATCTCAAATAATAATCTAAATCTCTAATACAAGCCGCGTATCTTCTAGTTGTATACATATTACCTCCTGGTCTAGTGATATCAGAGTATAAAAGCGCTTTAGCCACTGATTCCTTTATTATAGTAGCTGCATTAGCAGCAATAGTAGCAGCAGCTCTTACTCTTAGTTCACCAGTTTGAAAATAACCTCTTAATTTCTCTAATGAATTATCATCTAAATATTTTCCTTGAACATCCGCTGTATTAATTACAGAAGTAATAGCATCTTGCATAAAATAAATTTCCTTATTGTTTTAATATAAAATTTTAGTATGTATAAATTAATTGAAATATAATCAAGAAATTAAAACTATTGCATAGCACCTAAAGTATAATCAAAATAAAAACCTGCTTCAGCAGAATCCTCACCAGATAATAAAGAACAAGCTATATTTTTCATACAACGAACCCCTTCTGCTACACCAGAAATAGGAGTACCTAATGAATTATACATTTCTTTTACTCCAACTAAACCAATTTCTTCAATTGGAGTAACATCTCCAGCTACAATACCATAAGTTACAAGTCTTAAATAATAATCTAAATCTCTTAAGCATGTTGCTGTCATTTCTTCTCCATAAGCATTTCCTCCCGGAGATACTACATCAGTTCGCTTCTGAAATAGTTGTTGTCCTCCTTGTTTTACTATAAGTTCACGATTATCAGTTAATATTTGTGCTATTCGTAGTCTTCTTTGTCCAGATAAAACAAAACTTTTAATTCGGTCTAACTCTCCAGGACTAAGATATCTTGCTTCTGCATCTGCGTTTACAATAGATTTAGTAACAATACTCACAATTCAAACTCCTTATATTTTTATATTAGTCAAATAGATTAAACAGTTATAACTAACTTTATTAAAAATGCATCTAAGAATTAATTCAACATATATTTTTATACATCTTTTATACATCTAAAGATTAGAATAATAAAAAATATATATAATAAAATAATTTTAGAAAGAACTAAATATATTTTAAGAAAAAGTACTAAAACAAGAAAGTTAATAGATAATTAAAATAATGCACAACTAATAACTAGATGTTGAAGTAAAGCTTGAAACAACAATATCCATATTTTGTTTCGTAAAAAAGTTATATAGCTTTTCTGTATTTGGGAAGTTAGCTGCTGGTATTGTTGGAAAACGACGATATGGAACTGTATTAAGTCCAAAAACTTTTTTATATTCAATACTATCAACTATTGTACATATAAGAGAATATATACCTTGAGAAGCTAAAATTTGATTATAATATCTAATTTCTGATTGATTATTTGGAGCACGACCTAAAAAATGCTTTGTAGATAATTCTATTACTTTAGTATTAGGGTAAGGCTGATAAAATTCTTTTCTATATAGATTCGAAGATCCTAGTTGCTGAATTAACTTCTGAACTGTAATCTCAGAATTAATAAAACTTTTTTCTAAAACATAAAATTCATCACCAAAACTAAAAGTACCCAGATCTCTTTCAAAAACCTGTCTATAAGCTGCTCGCAAAATTTGAATTTTATCAGAAAACTGTGATGCCTCATTTAAGATAAATAATTTAAATTGATATCTTCGATTAGTTACACCTTGAGCAATTCTCTGATTCAGACTATTTAAACTACGTTCTTCTTTCAATTTACTTAAACTCATAAAATTAATCTGATTAGATTTACTAATTGAATTAGTAACAGAACTTTTAACTAATAAACCTCTAGAAGAAATAGAATAAGAAGTAATATAACGTTCATAAGGCACAATAAAATCTCCAAAAGACTCAGTATACTCTGAACTACTTAACATAGAATCAATCATAGAATAATAACCTTGTTTATAAACAATATTAAAGTATTGATCTATTTCTTGTCTACTATACGTAGGTCTACCAATTAGTTTAATATGTATATATTCTATAGCCTTGCAAATATAAAGTTTATCCCAATACAAAAATCTAAATACAGAAGACTTAACAAGTAAACCGATAAATTCTTTAACAGAAATTAAAGAACTTTTAAATTGATTTTCATATTTTAATACAGAAGATAACTCTTCTCTATATACAAATCGACCAAAAACTCTTAAATATATAGCTGATACTATTTGTTTAGTTGTAAGTGAATTATCTTTTCGACTAAATATAATTGGCCCAATAACTTTGATATCTTTATTTCTTAAGCTTGGACTACTTATTTGATTATATATACCCGGACCATATTTAACTAAAAGTCTTCTCGTATCTTTTGTAAAAAATGATGATTTAGTTTTCAAAGCAACAGTACTTTTATTAAAGATAGCTCCAAACTGTAATGAAAAAGGATCATTGCTCAATCCATAAGGGTGTTGATTGGATAACTTAGATTTATAATCAGCAAATAGAGTTATGAAATCAGGAACTTTTCTAAAAACAGCACTATAATTAAATAACCTTATTTGAGGTCCCCAATTTCTAGATTCTTGAGCTTCTTCTCCTAAATTACGTAAATAAGGTACAGTCTCCTCACCAAAATAATCTGCATATTCTTGAGAATTAATAAAGTTATCAACTAAACTATTTATTCCACTACTAGAAATAATAGAAAAATACTTCTGAAATTCCTCAATAGAACTTAAACCTCTACCTAAAAAATGTCTACAAGATAATTCAATAACACGACTATTAACAAAAGATTGATTAAACTCCTGTTTATACACAATAGATCTACCTAAATATCTAATGAACTCTTTAATAGACAATTTACCTATTTTCACTTGGGATTCCAAGTCAGTAAACTGCAAATTATATGCTTTAGATATATCTCTTTCAAAAACTTGTCTATAACATGCACTGATAACTAAAGCTTTTTCATTATTGGATAAACTACTCTTCATTACAAATTTTTGATTAGGAACTCCAGCTTTATTATAAACTTGAGGTAAACGTAAACCTTGCATATCAACAGATGATCTTTTACGTAACTTATCACTTAAACTAGAAGATTCAAATTCTACAATTAATGCATCAAAATACTGCTTTACTAACTGTTTAGATTCTAAATCATCATTAAATAAATTTAAAGATAATTTACGCATTTCACGAATAGCTACTATTGCAGCAGCACTAGAACAAGCATTATCAATTAATTCCCTTAAACCTCGTATATTAACAACAAGGATATTAGAATCTCCAGAAATAATTGCATAAGTTAAATATCTCAGAAACCAATCTAAATCACGTAAAGATTTTTTCATACGCTCAGATCCATACTTTACAATATTAATTGGTTTAAAACCTGGAGGTAATGGATCACTGGCATCAAACAATGAAGAAGAAATATTATCAAATAAATTACTTGAAGAGTTTCCAGATAACTCTTGAGACATATATGCTGCATTATTGAACTGAATATCTAAAAATGAAGCTTGAGGTCTTTCTAAATAAGAAATCGAAGAACCTCCAATAAAAATTTTGTCAGCAGCTTTAGAAACTAAAAAATTAGCATTTTTAGTTAACAGTTCAGCAACCTCTAAACGTTTATTACCAGAACTAAAAAAAGAAACTAACTGACTTAATTCGCCCAATTGTAAAAATCTATCTTGTTGCTCAGCCTGCAAAATACTAGATAAAGCAACTGTTCTATAAATTTTAGGTCTCACTAAAGGACTACCACCACTAGCTTTAACAATCATAAAAATATAAATCCTTAATTTTATAAATTAACAATAATATTTAACCTTTTTATATTTATGTGATAACACAGAGGTAAAACTATTAATATAATATAACTAAATATAAAAACTACCTTGAATAAAGATAACTTTTTTAATACTTAAAATAATAATAGAAATATGAAGCAAATATATAAAAAAGATAAAAATATGCCTATTTTTGAACACTTAAATGAATTAAGATCAAGAATACTATTATCATTTGTTGTGTTTATTATAATACTAATAGTTTGTATAGTTTATACTAAAGAAATAACATCAATTTTACAAAAACCTGCAATAGGAATTAAATTTTTACAATTAGCACCGGGAGAATATCTTTTCGTTTCTATCAAAATTTCACTCTACTCTGCAATTATTACAAGTAGTCCTTTCAGTATATATCAAATATTACAATTTATTTTACCTGCTTTAACGAAGAAAGAAAGCTTATATATAGTTCCTATACTAATAAGTTCTATTACACTATTCTTTTTAGGCACACTATTTTCTTACAAATTTTTAATTCCGACTACATTAAATTTTTTAATTAATTACGGGTCTGAATTAATAGAACCTATATGGTCATTTGATGAATATTTCAATTTTGTCACACTAATAATAATAAGCACAGGAATATGCTTTCAAATACCAATTATACAAATTTTGTTAGGAATTACAAATATAATAAAATGGGAAAAAATGCTAAATAAATGGAAATACATTGCATTCATAGCAACAATTACAGCAGCTATCATAACACCTTCAACTGATCCAATAACTCAAATTTGTATGACAATAACAATACTAATATTATATTTTGTTGGAATAGTTATACTAAAAATAATAAAAAAATAAATATATATTATTGAATATATAAATTTATTATTTTATGTTCAAGAATGAATATAGAATGTTATTATAAATAAAAAAATAAAAAGTACATTACAATTTAAATATGAAGAAAAATAGTATACTACTACAAATTAAAAAAATTTTGCTAATAATATTTAGCATTATTAGTACAATAAGCATTTCAACAAACCCATCCAATAGCTTTCCATTATACGCCCAACAGGGATATGAAAATCCTAGAGAAGCTACTGGACGTATTGTTTGTGCAAACTGTCATTTAGCACAAAAAGCGGTATCTATAGAAATACCAAAATCTATTTTACCAAATAGTGTTTTTGAGGCTAAAGTTTCAATTCCTTATGAAACTAATAGCAAACAAATACTAGGAAATGGGATAGAAGGAAATCTAAACACAGGGGCTGTATTAATATTACCAGAAGGTTTTAAACTAGCTCCTAAAAATTTACTGAGTAATGAAATGAAAGATAAGACAAAAAATTTTTATGTACAACCCTACAGTGCATCTAAAGAAAATATACTAGTAGTTGGACCTGTAGCAAGCAAGAATAATCAAGAAATAATATTCCCAATATTATCACCAGATCCACAAAAAGATAAAAACGTATTTTTCTTAAAATACCCAATATATGCAGGAGGTAACAGAGGACGTGGTCAAATTTATCCAACAGGAGAAAAGTCTAATAATAATACAATTACTTCTAATGTAAATGGAAGAATTCAGAATATAGAAGAAAAAGCTAACGGAGGCTTTTCAATAACTATACAAAAAACCAATGGAGAAATAATTAATGAAGATATTCCAAGAGGTTTAAAAGTTATAGTTTCACAAGGAAATACAATTTCAATAAATCAGAGTTTAACTAATGATCCTAACGTTGGAGGTTTTGGTCAAAACGAAACAGAAATAGTACTTCAAAGTCCAACTAGAATTAAAAATATGATTATATTTTTTATAAGTGTTACATTAGCACAAATATTTTTTGTTTTAAAGAAAAAACAATGGGAAAAAGTACAAGCAGCGAATATAAACTTCTAAAATAAAATAATATTGATCATAAATATCAATATTATTTAATTTATACTAAAAACATCAGGAAAGCAATTTTTGTACAGCATCAATAACTTGTTCAGGCTGTACAACAGTTGCTTTTTCTAGAGTACCATTATAAGGAGTAGGAATATCTTGGGAAGATAATCTAATCATAGGAGCATCTAAGAGATCGAAATAATTATCATTCACTTGAGCAATAAGCTCAGCTGCTATTCCACCAGTCTTCATACATTCTTCAACGATTAATAAACGATGTGTTTTTTTTAAGGATTCAACAATAGAAATAATATCAATAGGTTTAAGAGATATTAAATCTATTACCTCAGGATCATATCCTTGTTTCACTAATATATCTGTAGCTTGTAGTACATGATAACGCATACGAGAGTAAGTTACAATCGTAACATCACTTCCACACCTCACTAATTCAGCTTTATCTAAAGGAAGGAAATATTCATTTTTAGGAATATCACCTTTTAAATTATATAATAAAACATGCTCAAAAAAGATTACAGGATTATTATCACGAATAGCAGATTTTAAAAGTCCTTTAGCATTATATGGAGTAGAACAAGCAACAATTTTTAATCCCGGTATAGCTTGAAAATATGCCTCTAATCTTTGAGAATGTTCAGCACCAAGTTGTTTACCTACACCCCCAGGCCCACGTATTACTAAAGGTATCTTAAAATTTCCACCAGAAGTATAGCGCAACATACCTGCATTATTAGAAATTTGATTAAACGCTAATAACAAAAAACTCATATTCATACCTTCTACTACAGGCCTTAAACCAGTCATAGCTGCACCAATTGCCATACCCATAAAACTGTTTTCAGCAATTGGTGTATCTAAGACCCGAATATCTCCATACTTAATATGTAAATCTTTAGTTACTTTATAAGATCCACCATAATGTCCAATGTCCTCTCCTAAAACAAATACAGATTTATCCATTTGCATTTCTTCATCAGTAGCTTCACGTAAAGCATCAAACAAAAAAATTTTATCCATAATTTATCAATATTATTTTATAAGTTTATTAAATTAGAAATAAATAAGTTAGTTTTCTACAAATAGATATCGTTTTAATTCATCTAACTTAGGTTCTGAACTGGATAATGCAAAATCAACAGAATGCTGTATATTTTTTTGAACTTCTAGTTCAGTTGTACTTAAAATATTTAAATCAACTAATTGATTTCTAATAATGTAACTTTTAAAGCTTTTAATAGGATCACGAGCTAACCAGGCTTTTTTTTCCTGCATTGATCTTAATTCATCTGGATCAGCTAAAGAATGTCCTCTGAATCGGTACGTCAGTGCCTCTATTAATGTTGGACCTTTTCCTGATCTTGCTCTAGCAATTGCTTTATTTGCAACACTTCTAATAGCTAATACATCCATACCATCAACTTCTATACCTGGCAAGCCAAATGCTTGAGCTTTTTTATGTATTTCTGGTGAAGAAGTTGAGCGATGATGAGCCATTCCAATAGCCCATTGATTATTCTCTACAACGAATATAATAGGTAATTTCCACAAAACTGACATATTTAAACACTCAAAAAATTGACCATTGTTAGTCGTACCATCTCCAAAAAAACAAACTGTAACATTTAATAAACTATTATTATTTAAAATTTGTTTTCGATAAATACTTTGAAAAGATGCTCCAAGAGCTATAGGTATACCTTCGCCAATAAAAGCGAAACCACCCAAAAAATTATGTTTTGCAGAAAATATATGCATTGATCCACCGCGTCCCTTACTACATCCAGTTTCTTTACCAAATAATTCTGCCATAACATATTGAGGATGAACACCTTTACTTAAAGCATGAACATGATCACGATATGTACTACATACATAGTCTTCGGAATTAAGTAATTTAATAACTCCAGTGGAAACAGCTTCTTGTCCATTATATAAATGAACAAAACCAAACATTTTTCCACGATAATACATCTGTGCACACATATCTTCAAAATAGCGTCCCAATAACATATCTTTATATAAAGATAAAATTATATCTTTACTAATATCATTTTTATTACTAATAACATTTGATAAAATAGTTAGCGGTAGAACTGTTTTCTTTTTTTCTTTACACATCTTAATATAAATATTTCCTAGAAGATTAATATATAAAATAGAATAAATATACTAACTAATTTATTATATCACAATTACATAAATAAGACATAAAATATAATTAGACTATTGTAAAATTTAAAGTATATATAAAAAATATTATGATAATATTTTATAAATTAATACAATTTTACAATCAACCATTTTTAAATAATATATGAAGTCAATACAGACTGAACTAAAACAACTAAATAAAAATTTACATAAAATGATTGCTGCAGAAAACCCTATTTTATATTCAGCTGCAAAACAACTATTTAATGCAGGAGGCAAAAGAATTAGACCAACAGTTATATTTTTAATCTCTAAACTTGTTAGTAAAAATCAAATAATATCAACAGAGCAAAAACGATTAGCAGAAATTACTGAAATTATACACACAGCTAGCTTAGTGCATGATGATATCGTAGATAATTGTGATAAAAGAAGAGGAATAGAAACTGTACATGCAACATTTAATAATAAGATAGCTGTACTAGCAGGCGATTTTTTATTTGCACAATCATCATGGTATTTAGCTAATTTAAATAACTTGAATGTTGTAAAAACCATTTCAAAAATAATTACTGATTTTGCAGAAGGTGAAGTACAACAAGGAACAAAATCTTTTGATTGTCAAATTTCAGTAGAAGAATATATAGAAAAATCTTTTTATAAAACAGCATCACTACTAGCTTGTAGTTGTAAAGCAACAATAATATTAAATAAAAGCGATAAAAAGATACAAAATGATTTTTATTTATACGGTAAGCATTTAGGGCTAGCTTTTCAAATAATTGATGATATATTAGATTTAACAGGATTATCAAAAGAACTAGGAAAACCTTCAGGATCTGACTTAATTAACGGTAATTTAACAGCACCATTAATATTTACTTTAAATAAAAAGTCCAAACTACAACAGATGATCAATCAGGAGTTTCAATTTAAAGAAAATATAAATGAAGCTATTAATATTATAAAAAATACTAATTCTATACAAAAAGCAAAAGACATTGCAGAAGAACACATTCAACTAGCTATACATATAATAAAAAGCAAATATTCTTATAACAATAATAAAGAATTATTATCAGTAACTTATTACATACTAAATAGAATTAACTAAAATTTAATAAATTGAATCAAATAGTTAAAAAAAGGCTTATCAATTAAGACTAATTGAGATAATACTTTACGATTTAATGCAATATTTTTCTTTTTTAATAAACAAATAAATTCACTATAATTAATATTATAAAGTCTAGTTGCGGCATTAATACGAATAATCCATAAGCGACGATAGTTACGTTTTCGATTTTTTCTTCCAATATATGAATACTTTAAAGCTTTAAGAACCTGTTGTTTAGCAGTACGAAAAAGCTTAGAATGAGAGCCTCTAAATCCTTTAGCTAATTTCAAAACTTTTTTTCTTCTTTTACGAGCAACATTACCTCTTTTAATTCTTGTCATACATGTTTTTATACTACTAATTTAATTAAAATAAGGCAAATTATTAATAAAATTACCTTTATCGTGAAAATGAACAATACTAACTTTACGTAACTTACGTTTTCTCTTACTACTTTTTTTTTGTAATAGATGACTTTTACAAGATTTTTTTTTCAAGAACTTAAAACGACTGGTAACTTTAAAACGTTTACAAATTGATTGATTAGTTTTTAATTTATACATATATATTATTATAGTATATGAAGATTATGAGAACTTTTTGCGAAAGTTATTAATAGAAGATATAAGAAACATTACCATAATCTTTATTAAATTAGAATTAAGTTCCTGAAATATTTTCATATTTAAATTAAAAGCAATATTAGCTTCTGAAATAATTTGCTCAATTTGCTTTTTAGTTAAAGGAATATTGTTTAAGGACTGTCTATATGAATCTTTAAATACTTTTTCATTATCAATTAAATCAAAATCATAGAAACAAGTACCCTTATTATTAGGAAGCTGCATAGCATTTTGTGCTATTTTTTTTAAAATCTGACCACCAGAAAGATCACCAATATATCTAGTATAAGAATGAGCAATTAATAACTCTGGAGTTGAATAACCAATTTGATGAACTCTATCAACATATATTTGAGTAGCTGATGAAGGTTTAATTTCACTTGCCCAATTACTACCATAATAATAACATAAATCTTTAGTTAAACTTTTTTTACGATAAAGTTGTGGAAAGTAAATAGCATTTACAGCTAAATTATCTTTATTATTCTCTATTTGTTCTTCGATAGCATCATAAATAAAATACAAATTTGCAACAAGTTGTCTATAAGAATTTTTATCTACTACACCACCAAGAAAGGATTTAACAAAACTTACATTTTCAGCCATACTATGAGATTTAGTTGTTCCTTCACGTAATTGCTGCGCCAAATTAGTAGACATTTTTATCTCCTTATTAAAAATACAAATTATAATCAATATAATTAAATAATTTATTATTATTTCAACAGATACTATGATTTTAATTATATTAATATAATATGATAAGTTATATTATATTTAAACATATAAATAATTCAATAAATTATAATAAAATTTAAATTGACTGAAAGTATTCTTTAGAACGATTTAAACTACTTTTAATTGCAGATTGACCAGGTTGCCAATTTGCTGGACAAACTTCATCAGGATTATTTTGAACATACTGTATTGCCCTCAAAGTTCGAATAGTTTCATTAACACTTCTTCCAACATCTAAACTATTAACAAGATAATGTTGTATTATTCCTTCTTTATCAAGAATAAAAAGACCTCTTAAAGACTTTCCTTCATTACTTAAAACATTAAATAACAAACTTATTTCTTTACTTAAATCTGATACTAGAGGATATCTTAAATCGCCAACACCACCAGATTCTCTATCTAATTGCATCCATGCTAAATGACAATATTCACTATCAACAGATATTCCTAAAATTTCCGCATCTAAAGATTGAATTTGATCATACATATCACTAAAAGCTATAATTTCAGTAGGACAAACAAAAGTAAAGTCAAGTGGATAAAATAACAAAATCAAGTATTTGCCTAAATAATCTGATAATCTAATTTGTTTAAATTCTTGTTCATAAACAGCTGTAGCAGAAAAGTTTGGAGCTTTATCTCCAATTTGCAAAAAATTTTTGTTTAGCATAGTAATAAAAAATTAATTTATTAAGATAAAAATTTATAAGAGTTAAGATACATAATAACAGTATATTATATAACAACTTAAAATTAATATAATCTTGATTTAAAAAAATTTTTAAACACAATAGCGGGGAATGGATTTGAACCTTTGACCTTCGGGTTATGAGCCCGACGAGCTACCAGGCTGCTCTACCCCGCGAGTACATATATTGTACAACAAAAAGAGATATTATTCAAAATATAGAGACAAATAAATAAATTAACAAACAATTAAAAAAAATACTTAAACAGGAGTATTTAATCCGAACAATACAAGGCATTACTTGATAAATACCCACTAACCTATCTTGAATTAAATAATCAGATGTTTTAATCCAAACTTGACCGTCATACCAACCAGATTCTTCATAGAAAACTGTCGAACTCATTAATCTTTTTACAACATAAGACCAACCCAGATATAATCTAATAAATAAAACAAAAATAAAAAGATTAGAAAATAGTAAATTTAATAACAAAAACTTACTAAAGTTACTAACACTAATAAATATAGAAATGAATATAGCAAACAAAAAAAATAGAACAATAAAGAGTACAAATAAACCAGATATAAAAGTATTTTTATGAGATACTGACCAAGAAAATAAAAAAGATTCTTTAAGTAAAAAATACTCATTTAAAGGTTGCTGATCAAATGGGACTGGACAATTAATTTTTTTACTAAACATAAAATATTTTAATAAAAACATGTATAAATAAATATTAATATCCAAATCATATTAATGACAAGATCGTAAAAATAAAAAACATAGAAACATTAAAAATTATTACTTTTTGCATAAATAACTTATTAGATTGAAAACTAAATAATTTGCTTTGATGAACAGAAGATCCAATATTGTTACTATTAGGTGTATTAACTAAAACTAAAAGTACAGTTAAAAAACTAAAAATATACCAAAAAAACTTAATTAACATATTAATGACTAAAATAAAAAATTTAAAATAAAGTTAAAGACATTTTATTAAATTTTTTTATTTTTAATCAAATAGGTAAAAAATATACAAGTGAATTATTCACCTTGTATTTTTAAAAGAATAAAACCTAATACTAAACCAATAAGTATCATCAATGGACTAATAAAAGCTCCCATAATTATTTCTGAAACCATTTGGAATAATCCCCTTAATGTAAAATTTAACTAAAAACCATTTCTACCCCATACAACTAAAGCAATAGAGAATGTCAATACAGCTAATAAAGATCCCCATCCTAAACTAATAATATCTATCATTAATACCTCATTACAACAATAATACAGTATTTACTTAATACAACAATTAGATTAAATAATAATTTAAATTAAAATTTAATTACTTAAATACAAATAAATACACTAATTTATTATTAGTATTTTTTATATAGATAACTTTCAATCTAATAAATAAATGTAAATTTTTAACAATTATATATGTATAAATCGTTAGTTAGAGTTAGTATAAAAAATAAAAATAACTACACATAATCAATTTTAACATAAAATAATAAATGCAACGTACTATACAAAAGCCAAATATAAAAATTAAGGAAACTTTATTGACACCTAGATTTTATACAACTGATTTTGAAGAGATGGCAAAATTAGATATATCTCTAAATAATGAAGAATTTGAAGCGCTACTACAAGAGTTTAGAGCTGATTATAATAAAAAACATTTTATAAGAGATGAAGAATTCAACAAATCATGGAATATATTAGATAATCAAACAAAACACCTATTTATAGAATTTTTAGAAAGATCATGTACTGCAGAATTTTCTGGATTTTTACTGTACAAAGAATTATCTAGAAGGTTGAATAAAACTAATCCAGTTCTTGCTGAGTGTTTTCTATTAATGTCAAGAGATGAAGCAAGACATGCTGGATTTTTAAACAAAGCAATCGGAGACTTTAACATTTCACTTGATTTAGGTTTTTTAACTAAAAGCAGAAAATATACATTCTTTTCTCCTAAATTTATTTTTTATGCAACATACTTATCCGAAAAGATAGGATACTGGAGATATATAACAATATATAGACATTTAGAAAAACATCCAGAACACCGTATATATCCAATTTTTAAATTTTTTGAAAATTGGTGCCAAGATGAAAATAGACATGGAGACTTTTTTGCTGCTTTACTAAAATCACAACCACAATTTTTAAATAACTTAGAATCAAAACTATGGTGTAGATTCTTTCTAATAAGTGTATTTGCTACAATGTATCTAAATGACTTCCAAAGATCAGATTTTTATAAATCAATAGGACTAGATGCAAGACAATACGATATACAAGTTATACGTAAAACAAATGAAAGTGCTTCTAGAATATTTCCAATAGCACTAAATATAGATAAACCAGAATTTTTTCAATATTTAGACGAATGCGCTTCAGAAAATAAAAAACTAATTGAAATAAATAAAAAAACGAATAAAACTTTTTTTGAGTTAATTGAAATAGCTAGTATATACTCTAAAATACTTATTAATATCATAAAGTTACATTTGATAGAACCAATTGAGTCTTCAAGTATGAACGATACAATAAAATAAATGAGTGTAAAGCTTTATTTCTTTTCATAAAAAAATGATACTTTAAATTTAACATATATAAACAGAAGATAAAATATAAAATGCAAAAGAAATCAATGAATAATACTATTAACTTTAAAATGCCATCACCGACTTTTGGTGGTAGTACAGGAGGATGGCTAAGATCTGCAGAAATCGAAGAAAAATATGCTATTACATGGAATAGCAATAAAAAAAATATATTTGAAATGCCTACAGGTGGATCAGCAATTATGACTGAAGGAGATAATTTACTATATTTAGCAAAAAAAGAGCAATGCCTTGCATTATCTAGTCAATTAAAAAGTAAATTTAAAATTAATAATTTTAAAATTTATAGAATTTTTCCAAATGGAGAAGTACAATATTTACATCCTAAAGATGGTGTTTTTCCAGAAAAAGTAAATGAAGGACGTATTGGAATAGGTAATATAGAACATTGTATAGGAGAAAATAATAACCCTGTAAATAAAAAATTTACAGGTCAAGCAACATACGAATAAATTCAATTTCAAAATAATAACTAAAAGATTGTAGTTACAGTCTTTTTTTGTTACAATTAGAATACATAAATCAGGGAGAGGTGGTAGAGTTGGTTGATTGCGTCTGATTTGAAATCAGATGAACCGCAAGGTTCCGTGGGTTCGAATCCCACCCTCTCCGTAAAAAAAATAAATCATACTTTACTTAAAAAATTAATTAAAATTAACTGCTTGTTCAATAAAAGTAACAGCCTGATTTAAAGTTGCAATTTTTTCTGCATCTTCATCAGGTATTTCTATATCAAACTCTTCTTCAATAGCCATAACTAATTCAACAGTATCAAGAGAATCAGCTCCTAAATCATTAGCAAAATTAGCTTCTAGGGTTACTAACTGTTTATCAACACCTAATTGTTGAGCAACAATATTCCTTACTGTTTCAAAAATTTTTGAGTCTTTCTCTTTTAATGACATAAATACTCCTAAAATATAAAAATAATACTATTAAATACCTGTATCTACAGTAATAAATTCAAAAAACTATAACAAAAAATATAATTATAGATTAAACAGGGTAAACAATCAATCTTTGATAACCTAGTTTACCAAATGTAGAATACCTTAAGTTATGTAAGCTAAGTACATAAGACTGCAATCTCCTTAAATTATAATTACGAGGTAATAACTCAACTGAATCTCTATAGAAAAGTATAATTTTCTCCACAGCATACCTTACCTCATTCAAAGCATCTAGCTCACTTATATTTTTGTGCAAACATATTTGCTGCCAACTTAAATAAGAAACATTTTTTGTATCTAACATTTGTTTTAAGGCTCTACTAATATTATTGTAACTATTACTATGTATTGTATAAATTATAATATTTTTAGATTTAGCAATTTGGCGTATTTTACTATTATGTTTAATACAAGATCTCAACCCTAAAATACAATTAGCTTTTAATAAATCTCTAGTTAATAATATAGCTAGCTGTAAATGATTAATTACTAATTCTACTTGCTGAATATTTATACCATAAGCATATAATTTAGTTATTATAGAACTCTGTATTTGATTTGCATGATTTATTAATTTATTATTACTTAAAATATCAAATGGATAAAGAGAAGTTTTTATAGATAAATTAGAGTCATTTATTAAAATTTGATCTTTTATATTTGATGAACTAAATGGTAATAAACTAAATTTATTAGGAATATTATTATGATGTGAACTAAACTCTATAAAATTTGAACTTTCACATTCAATAGAAATAGATCCATCAATATTAAATTTACGACGTTGTAAAGATATTATAGACCCTTGTAGTATATTATCAACAATATGATCAACTCTCTCATGAATTATCCAACTATTACGCTCATGAATTTCTATTGCAACTTGAAAAGCAGGAATAGCTTTTCTTTCTAAAACACTTTTTTGAGAACCACGTCTTTTAGCTTCATCATCACCTAAAGTAACATACTGTATACCACCAATTAAATCAGAAAGAGTAGGATTTTTAATAATACTATGTAAATAATTCCCATGAGCTGTACCAACAAGTTGAACTCCTCTTTCAGCAATTGTACGAGCTGCTATAGCTTCTAATTCAGTACCAATTTCATCTATAATAATTACTTCAGGCATATGATTTTCAACGGCTTCTATCATAACTTGATGCTGTAATTCAGGCTTAGCAACTTGCATTCTTCTTGCACGTCCTATTGCTGGATGAGGTATATCACCATCTCCTGCAATTTCATTAGAGGTATCAATAATAACAACCCTTTTTTCCATCTCATCAGCTAAAACTCTAGTTATTTCACGTATTGCAGTTGTTTTACCTACTCCTGGTTTACCTAAAAGAAGTATTGATTTACCTGTATATAAAATATCCCTAATAGCACTAATTGTACCAAATATAGCCCGGCCAACACGAAAAGTTAAACCAACAATATTACCTTTTCTGTTCTTTATAGAACTAATCCTATGTAATGTACATTCAATACCAGATCTATTATCTCCACTAAACTGAGGTATTTTTTTAATACATAAATCTAAATCGCTCCAAGAAATATTCATAATTGATAAATATTCTGGTCCATTTGGAAAACGAGCTTCTGGTCTTCTACCTAAATCCATGACTATTTCTATCAACATTTTTTTACTTGAATGCTTATTCAAGGGTTTTTTTATGAATTCAGGTAAGATATTTAAAAGCTTATCTAAATCATCAGCTATCAACATAAGCTTAAATTAAAAATATAATTGTATATAAAGAATACATATTAAAACTATATATAATTTAAATAAATTATATCGTAAAAAAGATAGCAAAAAAACATTAATTAAAATATAATAAATTATTATAAAGTAACAAAATATGAAAGACTATTCAGTAAAAATTAAATTCATTCCTAACAACATAAAAAAAAAGTTAGCGAACACTCATTGAAAAAGTTAGAATTTGTCGGCTATAAAAAAATTTCAAAATATCATACTATACCAATTGTCCAGTTTCCAAATAAAAAAAGAATCTGGCTACTTAGAAAAGAAATTAAATAAAAAAGATGACAAAATATAAAATTTAATTAAATAACATTAATTTATCATGATCACAATACAAGACATTACAAAACTTATCAATTCTATTTACAAAAAAAATATAACAAAATTAACAATAGAAAAACAAAAAACCAAAATAATAATAAATAAGTCGAAAACTCCAAAACAATATAATTCAATTTTACTAAACACACATAATAATCAAAATTTGCAACAGAGCTCAAAAAGAATAAAAAAAACAATTGAAAAAAGAGCAACAATAAAACAGAAAAACAAAATAGAACATTCAAATATTTATTCAACAATTATCTCACCAATGGTTGGCACTTTTTATAAATCACCATTACCGAATGAACCTTCTTTTATAGAAATAGGAGAAACTGTAAAACCTAAACAAATAGTATGTATAATAGAAGCAATGAAATTAATGAATGAAATAGAATCTGAAGTAACAGGAGAAGTAGTAGAAATTTTAGTGAAAGATGGAGATATAGTCGATTGCGGACAAGCACTTATAAAAATAAAAATTAAATAAAAATTTTAACGATTGTTAACAGAGAGCAAAAACCATAGCAACTATAAACTATAATAGTAGAAGTATAATGATAAAAACTCATAGCTCATTAAAAATGAGAAACTAGATATAGTAAAAAATAAATTTATAAATTTACTAATCCTATATATGAGTGTTTTATTAATTGTCTCATTTTATGAATACAATTATAGAGAGGAGAATCTGGATGACAACTAGCTCAAAAGAGCAAGAGACAAAGAAAGTAAAAGTAACAGTACAAAAAAAACCAGTTGAAACATCTTTTACAAAATGGGCAAAACCTGGACACTTTTCAAGAACACTAGCTAAAGGACCAAGCACAACTACCTGGATATGGAACCTACATGCAAATGCACACGATTTCGATAGCCATACAAACTCTTTAGAAGATATATCTAGAAAAATTTTTAGTGCACACTTCGGTCAATTAGCAATAATTTTTTTATGGTTGAGCGGAATGTACTTCCATGGAGCTAAATTTTCTAATTACATAGCATGGTTGAGTAATCCAACAATAGTAAAACCCAGCGCACAAATCGTATGGCCAATTGTCGGACAAGAAATCTTGAATGCAGATGTTGGAGGAGGATTTCAAGGCCTACAAATCACTTCAGGTTTTTTTCAATTATGGAGATCATCAGGTATAACAACAGAATTTGAGTTATACGCAACTGCTATTGGTGGACTTTTTATGTCTTTAGTCATGATATTTGCTGGATGGTTCCACTATCATAAATCAGCTCCAAAACTAGAATGGTTTCAAAACGTCGAATCAATGATGAATCATCATTTAGCTGGATTATTAGGTTTAGGATGTCTTGGATGGTCTGGGCATCAAATTCACATAGCTTTACCAATAAATAAGTTATTAGATTCAGGTGTATCTCCGCAAGAAATACCTTTACCTCATGAATTCATAGTAAATAGAAATTTAATGAGTGAACTTTACCCTAGTTTCGAAAAGGGTATACTTCCATTTTTTACATTAAACTGGAATGAGTACTCTGACTTTCTAACATTCAAAGGTGGATTAAACCCAATAAATGGAGGTCTTTGGCTAAGTGATATAGCTCACCATCATTTAGCTTTATCTGTCATGTTTTTAGTTGCTGGTCATATGTACAGAACTAATTGGGGTATTGGTCATAGCATGAAAGAAATTCTTGAGGCTCATAAAGGACCATTTACTGGAGAAGGCCATAAAGGTTTATATGAAATTTTAACAACATCTTGGCATGCACAACTTGCAATTAATTTAGCAATGATGGGATCTTTAAGTATTATTGTTGCACATCACATGTATGCAATGCCTCCTTATCCTTTCATAGCTACAGACTATGCAACACAACTATCACTTTTTACACATCACATATGGATTGGAGGATTTTGCATAGTTGGAGCAGGTGCACATGCTTCAATCTTCATGGTTCGTGACTACAATCCAGCACAAAATTATGATAACGTACTAGACAGAGTAATTAGACATAGAGATGCAATCATATCTCATTTAAATTGGTTATGTATTTTTCTTGGTTTTCACTCATTTGGATTATATATACATAACGACACAATGAGAGCACTAGGTAGATCACAAGATATGTTTTCAGATACAGCAATACAATTACAACCAATATTTGCTCAATGGATTCAAAACATACATACTTTAGCACCTAGTAACACAAGTCCAAATTCATTGGCAACAACAAGTTATGTATTTGGTGGAGATATTATATCAATAGCTAATAAAATAGCAATCGCTCCAATTAAACTTGGAACCGCAGATTTTATGGTACACCATATTCACGCATTTACTATACATGTAACTGTATTAATTTTAGTTAAAGGATTTTTATTTTCAAGAAATTCACGACTAATACCTGATAAATCAAACTTAGGTTTTCGCTTCCCTTGCGACGGCCCTGGTAGAGGCGGTACATGCCAAGTTTCCGGCTGGGATCATGTATTTTTAGGATTATTTTGGATGTATAACTCACTATCTATAGTAATATTTCACTTTAGCTGGAAAATGCAATCAGATATATGGGGAAGTATAACAAACACAGGAAATATTTCTCATATTACTGGAGGAAATTTTGCTCAAGGAGCAATTACAATTAATGGATGGCTAAGAGACTTTCTTTGGGCACAAGCATCACAAGTAATACAATCTTACGGTTCAGCACTATCAGCATACGGATTAATATTTTTAGGCGCACATTTTATCTGGGCATTTAGTTTAATGTTTTTATTTAGTGGACGTGGTTATTGGCAAGAATTAATAGAATCAATTATTTGGGCTCATAATAAAGTTAAAGTTACACCATCAATTCAACCAAGAGCACTAAGTATTACACAAGGAAGAGCAGTTGGATTAACTCATTATTTACTAGGAGGAATAGGTACAACTTGGGCATTTTTCTTAGCAAGAATCATATCAGTAGGATAAGGATAAACAAAAATGGCAACAAAATTTCCAAAATTTAGCCAAGCGCTATCACAGGATCCTACAACACGAAGGATTTGGTACGGAATAGCTACGGCGCATGACTTTGAAAGTCATGACGGTATGACAGAAGAGAACCTATACCAAAAAATTTTTGCTTCTCATTTTGGACATATAGCAATAATTTTTTTATGGACATCCGGTAATTTATTTCATGTTGCATGGCAAGGTAACTTTGAACAATGGGTATTACAACCATTAAAAACACAACCAATAGCTCACGCAATTTGGGACCCACACTTTGGTCAACCAGCTATCAAAGCATTTACTAGAGAAGGATTATCGTATCCCGTTGATATAGCATTTTCAGGATTATATCATTGGTGGTATACAATAGGCATGAGAAATAATAATGATTTATACAATGGTGCGATATTTTTACTAATTTTATCCACTATTATGTTATTTGCAGGATGGCTACATTTACAACCTAAATTTAAACCAGGACTATCATGGTTTAAAAATAATGAATCAAGATTAAACCACCATTTATCAGGATTATTTGGTATTAGTTCACTTGGATGGACAGGACACCTAGTTCACGTAGCTATTCCAGAATCACGAGGACAACATATTAGATGGGAAAACTTTACTAAAATTTTACCTCACCCAGATGGACTAACACCATTTTTTACAGGAAAATGGTTTGAATACTCAAATCAACCAGATGACTTAAAACACATATTCGGAACCGCAGAAGGATCTGGTACAGCAATATTAACATTCCTTGGAGGATTTCATCCACAAAGCCAATCTTTATGGCTTACAGATATGGCTCATCACCACTTAGCAATCGGAGTAATATTCATTATTGCAGGCCATATGTATAGAACTAACTGGGGTATTGGGCATAATATTAAAGAAATTCTTGAAGCTCATAACCCCCCAAGTGGAAAACTAGGTAGTGGACATAGTGGTTTATATAAAACAATTACTGAATCACTACATATTCAACTAGGCTTAGCATTAGGTTCCTTAGGTACAATTACATCACTTGTAGCACAACATATGTATGCATTACCACCATATGCTTTTATGGCTAAAAGCTTCACAACTCAAGCAGCATTATATACTCACCACCAATACATAGCAGGATTTTTAATGGTGGGAGCTTTTGCACACGGAGCAATATTTTTTGTAAGAGACTATGATCCTGAGGAAAACAAAAATAATGTATTGAGTAGAATGCTAGAACACAAAGAAGCAATCATATCTCATTTAAGCTGGGTATCTTTATTCCTTGGTTTCCACACGTTAGGTATATACATTCATAATGACACAATGTTAGCATTTGGTACACCAGAAAAACAAATACTAATCGAACCAGTATTTGCACAATGGATTCAAGCAAGCTCAGGAAAAGCACTATATGGATTTAATGTATTATTATCTTCATCTTCTAGTATAGCCAGTAAAGCAGGCACAAGTATATGGCTTCCTGGATGGTTAGAGGCCATTAATAATAACAAAAATTCATTATTTTTAACAATTGGTCCTGGAGACTTTTTAGTACATCATGCTATTGCCTTAGGATTACATACTACAACACTAATCTTAACAAAAGGTGCACTGGATGCAAGAGGTTCAAAGTTAATGCCAGATAAAAAAGACTTTGGTTATAGCTTCCCTTGCGATGGTCCTGGTAGAGGTGGTACATGCGATATATCAGCATGGGACGCATTTTATCTTTCAGTTTTTTGGATGTTAAATACTATTGGATGGGTAACTTTCTATTGGCACTGGAAACATATCACTATTTGGCAAGGTAATACTAGTCAATTCAATGAATCCTCAACATACTTAATGGGTTGGTTACGAGACTATTTATGGCTTAATTCATCTCCTCTTATTAATGGTTACAATCCTTATGGAATGAATAATTTATCTGTATGGGCATGGATGTTTTTATTTGGTCACTTAATATGGGCAACAGGTTTTATGTTTCTAATATCTTGGAGAGGATACTGGCAGGAATTAATAGAAACATTAGCATGGGCTCATGAAAGAACACCGCTAGCAAATTTAGTAAGATGGAAAGATAAACCAGTAGCTCTATCAATCGTACAAGCAAGGCTAGTAGGATTAGCTCACTTTTCTGTAGGATATATATTAACTTACGCTGCGTTTGTCATTGCATCAACAAGTTCAAAGCTTGGTTAAAATATCATAAATAAGAAAATTAATAATTTATAATAAAAACAAAAGATAATTTATTCTTCATAAATTATCTCTTGATTATTAAAAAAGATTGAAATAATTTGACAAATACGATAAGATTTGGCCATGTTGAAATATCTATATAATTAAAAAATTTATGGCGAAAGAAAACATGATACAAAGAGAAATTAAAAGAAAAAAATTATCTCTTAAGTATTACGATAAAAGAAACACTATTAAGAATTCAATAAAACTCAGTACAAATTTTGAAACAAATATAGAATTACAACAAAAATTACAAAAAATACCAAGAAATAGTTTAAGTTGTAGAAAAAGAAATAGATGTTGGATGACTGGAAGAAGTAGAGGTTTTTATAGAGATTTTGGACTATCTAGACACGTTTTAAGAGAAATGGCCCATTCATGTTTATTACCAGGAATCAAAAAATCTAGCTGGTAAAACAAAAAATAACTCTCCATATAGTTACACTAATTGGAGAATTAAAAACAATAACAAATAGAAAAATTATAAACCTAATTGATTGCCCCTACGATACTGTAAATAAGCAGCTACTAATAAACCGGATAATGTAATAGGAATTAATCCAAGAACTATTCCTGATAAAAGTGGTTCTACCATATATAAAATAATACAAATAAAATAAAGATTTTATGATAACAAATAATAAAAGAATGAAACAATTATCTAAAACCAATAGCTGCCTGCCAGACAAAAGCTAATAATAAAAAAAACACAGGAATTATTGGAAGTATATCTACTAATGGACGAAATAATAGATAAGCATCTGGTAACTTAGCAAAAAACATAATTGTAATCATAACATCCCTTAAAATATAATAATAAACTAATGTGCATCTATAATAATATATAAGATTACAATAAATATACTGATTTGTACTATCTATTATAAAAATATGCAATATATATACATAATTATATAAGTAAAATATTTTATCATTAATAAATATTAGTATATACTAATAAAGTATAATATATATTCAAAGAACACATTATGAAGGAAACACATTTATGATACTTGTTGTTCAATTATCAGTATTGGTGCTAGTAACGTTATCAATTATATTAGTGGTCGGAATACCTGTAACTCTTGCGTCCCCAGGTCAGTGGGAAAAATCAAAAAATTTAGTTTACGCTAGTATAGGAATATGGATTGGACTTATAATAATTACAAGTATTCTTAATTCATTTATCGCATAACAAAAGTTAAAAAATTGGTAGAACAGAAAAAAGTCTTTTCTACCTTTATAAAATTTACATAATTGACAAAAATCATATATTTTGATATTCATATGTTTATAGTCTCAACATTACGCGGGTATAGCTCAGTGGTAGAGTATAACCTTGCCAAGGTTAATGTCGCGCGTTCGAATCGCGTTACCCGCTTATTAGTTTATCATTAATTCAAAAATCATGCTTCTTTAGAATTTGTATCTATTACGGTATCTTCTGAGTTTTCTGATTTGTTTGTATCATAAGCTTTTTTACCTAAATTCATCATTAATTGTTGTAACTCAGAATATAGAGATTTAATAGATTCATAATTATCATCTTTTACTACTTGTTGTAATTCACTAATTTTTTCTTCTAATTGTTTTTTCACTGAAGGATCTAATTTATCACCTAATTCATTGATTTGACTTTCAGACTGATAGCAAAGTGAATCAGCATTATTTTTTAAATCTATTTGTTCACGTTTCTGTTTATCTAATTCAGCATTTTGTTGAGCATCTTTAACAAGCTGCTCAACCTCTTCTTTTGGCAATGTAGACGCACCTGTAATTGTTATTGACTGTTCTTTACCTGAACCTTTATCTTTTGCAGTAACTGAAAGAATACCATTAGCATCTATATCAAAAGTAACTTCTATCTGAGGAACACCTCTCGGAGCTGACATAATTCCATCCAACCTAAACGTACCTAAACTTTTATTATCTTTAGTAAATTCTCTCTCTCCTTGAAGAACATGAATTTCAACATTAGGCTGATTATCCACAGCTGTAGAAAATACTTCAGACTTTTTAGTTGGTACAGTAGTATTTCTAGAAATAATTTTAGTCATTACTCCACCCAAAGTTTCAACACCTAAAGATAAAGGAGTAACATCTAATAACAAAATATCTTTAACCTCACCAGCTAATACTCCTGCCTGAACTGCTGCACCTATTGCAACAACCTCATCCGGATTTACACTTTGATTAGGATCCTTCCCAATATAATCTTTGACTAACTTTTGAATAGCAGGTATTCTTGTTGAACCACCTACCAACACAATTTCATCAATATTATTTGAATTTAATTGTGCATCTTTTAAAGCATTATCAACAGGTACCTGACAGCGCGATATTAAAGATGTACATAAATCTTCAAATTTTAAACGTGTTATACTTTTTTCTAAATGTTTTGGACCCATATCAGTAGAAGTGATAAAAGGCAAATTAATATCAGTCTGTAATAAACTGGATAGTTCCATTTTTGCTTTTTCAGCTGCTTCTGTCAATCGTTGCAAAGCCTGCCTATCTTTACTTAAATCTATTCCTTCATCATTTTTAAACTCAGAAACTAACCAATCTACAATCTTATGATCAAAATCATCACCACCTAAGTTTGTATCTCCTGACGTAGATAAAACTTCAAAAACTCCATCACCTACCTCTAAAATAGAAACATCAAATGTACCACCACCTAAATCAAAAACTAATACAGTTTCATTACTCTTTTTATCTAAACCATATGACAATGAGGCAGCTGTTGGTTCATTAATAATTCTCAAAACATCTAATCCCGCGATTTGACCAGCATCTTTTGTTGCTTGTCTTTGCGAATCATTAAAATAGGCTGGTACAGTAATAACAGCTTGAGTAACAGTTTGTCCTAAATAACTACTAGCATCTTCTACTAACTTTCTTAATACTTGAGCAGATATCTCTTCTGGAGCAAAGCTCTTATTCAAAGCTGGACAATCAAGCTTAACATTTATCTTATTATCTGTATTAACAACATAAGATAATTGATAAATATCTTGTAATATTTCTTCATATTTACGACCTATAAATCTTTTTACGGAATAAAAAGTATTTTCTGGATTCATTACTGCCTGTCTTTTAGCAATATTTCCTACTAATTTATCTTGCTTTTTTGTATAAGCAACAACAGAAGGAGTTGTACGTAAACCTTCTTTATTAGAGATAACTGTTGGTTTACCACCTTCCATAACGGCAACAACAGAATTTGTTGTACCTAAATCAATTCCTATTATTTTAGTCATTGAAAAACCCCAAATTTATAATTACTTAATATACATATTCATATTGTACTATAATTAACAAAATAAAAAGTAGTAATTACCGAATTAGAAATTAAATTACTACATAAACTTGAAAATTCTTGACAATTACAAGATAATATATATAAAAATTGAAAATACTTCATTGATTAAAAAAGGAAAAGTAATGTCAATTGGAATACTAGGAAAAAAGATAGGAATGACGCAAATATTTGATCAACAAGGATTTGCAATACCAGCAACTTTATTAAAAGTTGGACCATGTACAGTAACACAAATAAAACAAACAAAAGAACATACAAAAATCCAAATAGGTTATGAATATATACAACCAAATAAACTAAATAAACCAATAGTAGGACACTTTAAAAACAATAACCTACCATGCTTTAAATATTTAAAAGAGTACAGAAGCAATGCGTGGAAAGAATTAAGCATTGGACAAATTATAAATATTTCACAGCTTAACAAAAATGACTATATTAGTATATCTGGAATAAGTATAGGAAAAGGATTTAGTGGATACCAAAAAAGACATAACTTTCACAGAGGACCAATGTCGCATGGTTCTAAAAATCATAGGCAGCCAGGTTCAATAGGAGCAGGAACAACACCTGGCAGAGTTTTTCCTGGAAAAAAAATGGCAGGCAGGATGGGAAATAAAAAAGTAAATATAAAAAATATATCAATATTAAATATTGATATTCAACACAATTTTCTACTAATTAAAGGATCTGTACCTGGCAAAAAAGGAAATATTATTTATATACATCAAAAATAACATATGAGTATTACAAAACAATTAAAATATAAATTTTCGTCTAAGTCTGAAGAAGAAAGCTTAAAGACAATTGAGCTAAAGATAAGTAATGAGTATGACAAACAAATGTACCTAATTCATAGAGCATTAAAACAGCAACTAAAAAACAATAAAAATAGAAATGCTCATAGTAAAACAAGAAGTGAAGTGAGAGGTGGTGGAAAAAAACCTTGGAAACAAAAAGGAACAGGAAGAGCAAGGGCTGGATCTAGTCGATCACCTTTATGGAAAGGCGGAGGAATAATATTTGGACCAAGAAAGAAAATATATAAGTCTAAAATTAATAAAAAAGAAAAAAGACTAGCAATCAATACTATACTAGCTAACAAATTTACTAATACAATTGTAATAAATAATATATTAGATCATATAGTTACCCCTAACACAAAAAATGCAATTTCAGAAATTAAGAAAATTGGAATTAAAATAGAAAAAAAACAAAAATTACTTTTAATTGTAGATAAAAAAACAAAACCTCTATATTTATCATTTCGTAATATAAATAATTTAGAACTAATTGAAGTACATAGTATTAACGTATTGTCTCTACTAAAAGCTGATACAATAATAATAACTCATAGTGCCTTAGAGCAAGTTAACAACAAAAACTTTTAAAACAAGATGATAAACAAGAATATTATAGTAGAACCAGATATAATAAAATATCCAATTTTAACAGATAAAACAACGAAAGATATAGAAAACAATAGTTATTGTTTTAAAGTAACAAAAAATAGTAATAAAGATCAAATAAAAGCTACAATCGAAGAAGTTTTTAATGTAAAAGTAAAAAAAATAAATACATTAAATATACCTCTTAAAATAAAAAAGATAGGAAAATTTAGTGGAAAAACGACACAATACAAAAAAGCTATAATTCAGCTACATAAAGAATATAAAATTAAATTATTTGAAGATTAAAAATAAAAAGAGTAAAATATAACTTTATCAAATATATATATGACAATACGTTTATATAAATCATATACTCCAGGAACACGTAATAGAACAGTATCAACATTCAGCGAAATTACTAAAAATAAACCAGAAAAAAAACTTGTCAAACACAAGCATTCATTTCAAGGTAGAAATAATAGAGGTATTATCACATCAAGACATAGAGGTGGTGGACATAAACAACAATATAGAATAATAGATTTTAAAAGAAATAAAAGAAATATAATAGGAATAGTATCAAGTATTGAATATGATCCTTATAGAAATGCAAGAATTGCCTTAATAAACTATGAAGACGGAGAAAAAAGATACATTTTACATCCAAGATCACTCACTATTGGAAATAAAATCACTGCCGGTAACAATTCACCAATAGAAGTAGGAAATGCTTTGCCATTAGAAAAAATTCCTTTGGGAACAGCTGTTCATAATATAGAATTAAAGCCAAAAAAAGGTGGACAAATAGTTAGAGCTGCTGGTACATACGCACAAATTGTAGCAAAAGAAAGCAATTTAATTACATTAAAATTACCTTCCAATGAGGTAAGAACAATTAATAAACAATGTTATGCAACAATAGGACAAATAGGTAATATAGATTGTAATAATATTAAAATAGGAAAAGCTGGAAGGAAAAGATGGTTAGGAAAAAGACCTAAGGTTAGAGGAGTAGTAATGAATCCAGTTGATCATCCACATGGAGGTGGTGAAGGAAAATCTCCGATAGGTAAACCAAGACCAGTAACTCCATGGGGTAAACCAGCATTAGGACAAAAGACAAGAAAAAAGAAAAAATATAGTAATATATATATACTTCGTCGCCGTAAATAAATAAAAGAACAAAAAACTTAAATAGTTATATGTCAAGATCAATATTCAAAGGTCCTTATATTGAATTTAAATTGCTTAAAAAAGTTGAAAAACTGAACAATCACAATAAAAAAGAAACTATTAAAACCTGGTCACGATCATCAACTATAATTCCAAATATGATTGGGCACACAATTGCTGTTTATAATGGTAAACAACACTTTCCAGTATTTATTTCAGAACAAATGATTGGTCATAAATTAGGAGAGTTTGTACCAACAAGAACTTTCAGAAGTCACATTAAAAATGATAGAAGAACAAGAAAATAATTCATGAATAATACAAAAATTAAGTCACAAGCCATAACTAAATATATAAGAACATCTCAATATAAATCTAATAGAGTACTTCAACAAATTCAAGGAAAAAACTATAGTGAAGCAAGATTAATGCTCGAGTTTATGCCATACAAAGCTTGTCGAATAATAATAAAAACATTAGACTCCGCATTTCATAACATAAAACAAGACATCAACATAAATAAAAAACAAGTAAAAATAATAGAAGCATATGCAAATAGAGGACCTGTTCTAAAAAGATTTCAACCAAGAGCACAAGGAAGAGCATTTCCAATAAAAAAACCTACATGCCATATAACAATAAAACTAGAAATATAATACAATGGGACAAAAAATACATCCATCAGGATTTCGGATAGGAATAACTGAATCACATAAGTCATCTTGGTTTTCAGATATGAAAAATTATCCTAAACTTATAGAAGAAGATTACAAGATCAGATACTATATAGAAAATACTATAAAAAAAGCTAGTATTTCTAAAATCAAAATAGATAGAAAAATAGACCAAACAGAAATTCACATATATACAGCACGGCCAGGAATTATTTTAGGTAAATCAGGATCAGGTATAGATATAATTAGAAACGAAATGATGAAAAAATTAAAAATCTCGAATAAAATTAGGATTAATATTTTAGAGATTACAGAACCTGATAAAGAAGCAACATTACTTGCTCAATGGATTGCACAGCAATTAGAAAAAAGAATAGCTTTCAGAAGAGCAATAAGACAAGGAATACAGAAGGCGCACAAAGCAAATATAAGTGGAATCAAAATACAAATATCAGGTAGACTTAATGGAGCAGAAATTGCTAGAAAAGAATGGATTCGTGAAGGAAGAGTACCACTACAAACCCTTAGAGCGAATATTGACTATGCATATACTCAAGCTCATACAATATATGGTATATTAGGAATTAAAATATGGCTATTTAAAGATGAAAAAATTAAAGTATAAATATCAAAAATTTAATTATGCTAAGCCCTAAAAGAACAAAATTTAGAAAACAACATCGTGGACGAATGAAAGGAAACGCAAGTAAAGGAAACACAATTACGTTTGGAGAATACGCATTGCAAGCAACTGAACCAACATGGTTAACTTCTCGACAAATAGAAGCAACAAGAAGAACTATAACAAGATATGTCAAAAGGGGAGGAAAATTATGGATTAGAGTTTTTCCTGACAAACCAATAACTGCAAGGCCAGCTGAAACGAGAATGGGATCTGGAAAAGGTGCTCCAGAATATTGGGTTGCAGTAATCAAACCAGGTCATATTATATTTGAGATTGCTGGAGTACCACAAAATATAGCTCAACAAGCAATGCATTTAGCATCTTATAAATTACCAATAAAAACAAAATTTATTATAAGAAATGAAGTGACTTAAAAATTATATACTATAGATTATTTCAAAATAAAAAATTGTATGAATATAAAACAAGAAACAATAGAGTTAAAAAAAAAACTTGCTATACTCAGAATGAACAGAATTACGAAACAAAAAAACGAAAGGCATAAAATCAAGCAAATTCAGCATAAAATATCTCAAATACTTAATATAAATCATAGTACAAATAATTAAATGTCTAGAAAAGAAACATTTGGAACAGTAGTTAGCAATAAAATGGATAAAACTATTACAGTGATCGTTAAAAATCCAACTGCACATAAAAAATACGGCAAAATAATCAACAAAACTAATAAATATTATGTTGATGATCCTGATAATAAGTGCGATATAGGTGATAGAGTAAAAATACAAGAGACAAGGCCATTAAGTAAAAACAAACGTTGGAAAATAATTGAACTAATAAAAAATTAATGATACAAACACAAACTTACTTAAACATAGCAGATAATAGCGGTGCACGTAAAATTATGTGTATTAGAGTTCTAGGAACTAATAATCCCAAATATGCTAAGATAGGAGACGTTATTATTGGAGTTGTTAAAGACGCCTCCCCAAATATGCCAGTAAAAAGATCAGAAATTGTTAGAGCGGTCATTGTCAGAACAAAAAAAACACTGCGTAGATCTGATGGAATGAGTGTACGCTTCGACGAAAATGCAGCTGTTATAATTAACAAAGATAAAAACCCTCAGGGAACAAGAGTATTTGGACCTATAGCAAAAGAATTAAGAGACAAAAATTTCACTAAAATTATATCACTAGCACCAGAAGTAGTTTAAAAAAATAATATAATGAAAATTAAAATAAAAAAAGGCGACGATATTAAAATCATATCAGGTAAACATAAGGGAGAGTACGGAAAAGTTTTTTCGGTACTAAAAAACAATAAACAAGTAATCATAGAAAATATAAACATAAAAACAAAACATATAAAACCTAAACAAACAGAAGATAAAGGATACATACAAAAAATAGAAAAACCCATACATTACTCAAATATAAAATTAATTAAAAAAACTGTATAAGTATTAATCATGAGTCAATCATTAAAAAAAACTTACGAAAATCAAATATTTCCAGAATTATTAAAAGAATTTAATTATAAAAATGTACATGAAGTACCAAAATTAATTAAAATAACTATTAATAGAGGAATCGGAGAAGCCGCCCAAAATAATAAAGCAATAGATAAAAGCATAGAAGAATTTTCATCTATAACAGGACAAAAACCTACAATTACTAAAACAAAAAAATCCATTGCAGGATTTAAAATTAGAGATAATATGCCAATAGGTTTAAAAGTAACACTAAGAAGAGAAAAAATGTACAACTTTTTGAATAAACTAATAAATTTATCTCTTCCTCGAATTAGAGATTTTAGAGGCATTAGTACAAAGCAATTTGATGGTCGTGGCAACTACAATTTAGGCTTAAAAGAGCAAATAATTTTTCCAGAAATTGATTATGAACAAATAGATAAAATAAGAGGCATGAACATAACGATTGTAACAACAGCTAAAAATGATAAAGAAAGCCTAATACTATTAAAAAAATTTGGTATGCCCTTTCAATAATCAAAAGAAATAATACAAACAAATAGTATAACAAAATACATAAAAAAAGTATGATAAATGATATGATTTCAGATATGCTGACAAAAATCAGAAATGCCAATTTAGCTAAACACCAAATAGTTCAAGTACCAGCAACAAAAATGACTAGAAATATTATAAAAGTTCTACAACAAGAAGGTTTTATATACGAATTTGAAGAAATGGAGTCGGATTTAAAAAATCAAATATTAATTTCTTTAAAATATAAAGGAAAAAATAAGAAACCAATTATTACAGAACTAAAAAGAATAAGTAAACCAGGCTTAAAAGTATATGCAAGCCACAAAGAATTACCAAAAGTTTTAGGAGGAATCGGCATTGCTATTATATCAACTTCAAAAGGTATTATGACAGATAAAACAGCAAGACAATTTGGATTAGGCGGAGAAGTGCTATGCTACATATGGTAAATTAATATATTATATCAAAACTAAAAAACAGATATGTCAAGAATAGGTAGAAAAGAAATTCTAATACCACACAATATAAAAGTTAGTATCAATGAAAATAAAATTTTTGTCAAAGGTAACAAAGGTCAACTATCTTATAAATTTTCCAAACTCATAGAGATAGAAATAAAAAACAACATAATAAAATTAACGAAAACAAAAAAAACACAAGAAGCACAAGCTATACACGGACTTTCAAGAAGCATAGTAAATAATATGATACAAGGAATATCAGAAGGATTTGAAAAAAAACTAGTTATAGAAGGAGTGGGATATAGATCACAAATAGAAGGGAAAAGCTTAATTTTAAACATGGGATACAGCCATCCAGTAAAAATAGAACCACCTGAAAATATAAACATTAAAGTTGAAAACAATACAAATATTATTATATCAGGTATTAACAAAGAAACAGTTGGCCAAATTGCAGCAACAATAAAATCAGTTAGACCTCCAGAACCATACAAAGGAAAAGGAATTAGATATGAAAATGAAATAGTTAAACGAAAAGTAGGTAAAGCAGGTAAATAAAATTTAGTACTAAAACCTAATAAAAATAATGACATTAAACAATAAACAAAAGCTAAGATTATACATTTTTAAGTCCAATAAACATATCTATGCAAATTTAATAGATGATAATAAAAAAAAAGTAATAACAAGTAGTTCAACAATATCAAAAGATATAAACAATAAAATAAAATCTGTAAAAAATTGTGTTACAGCACAAATAGTAGGAAAACATATTGGTGTTAAACTTAAGCAACTCGGCATCAAAGAAATCATTTTCGATAGAGGTAAAAATTTATACCATGGACAAGTAAAGGCAGTTGCAGATGCTACTAGAAAAGAAGGAATTATATTTTAAAACAAAAAATCTTGATTCATTATGAAAAAAAAAAATACTAAAAACAAAGAAGAAAATAATTGGGAAGAGAGAGTTGTGCAAGTTAAAAGAGTAACTAAAGTAGTAAAAGGAGGTAAAAAACTGAGCTTCAGAGCTATTTTAATCATTGGCAATGAGGATGGACAAATTGGAGTTGGAGTTGGAAAAGCAAGCGACGTGATAGGTGCAGTAAAAAAAGGAGTTGCAGATGCCAAAAAACACATAATTAATATACCATTAACAAAATATTTTTCTATACCACATCCTATCAATGGCACATCAGGAGCTGCAAAAATTCTATTAAGACCTTCAGCAACAGGTTCAGGTGTGATTGCAGGAGGATCTACGAGAACTGTTTTAGAACTTGCAGGAATCAAAAACATATTAGCCAAACAACTCGGATCAAATAACAAATTAAACAATGCAAGAGCTACGTTAAATGCGCTCAATAACTTAAGAACATTAAAAGCAACAGCTGAAGTTAGAAATATCGAAGTAGAACAATTATATTAATAAAATTATATGGAGAAACAAAAAAAACTCGTCAACAAAATTATAATAACACTAATAATACTATTCGTGTCAAGGATTGGAATATTTATACCAATACCTGGAATAAACCAAAGAGAATTTAACGAAAGTATTAGCCAAAATACAATTATAAACTTTTTAAACGTTTTTTCTGGAGGAGGTTTTTCAACAATAGGAATATTTAGCTTAGGAATAATTCCTTACATCAATTCATCTATTATTACGCAACTATTAATCAAAATAATCCCCAATTTAGAAGAAATACAAAAAAATGAAGGAGAAATAGGTAAACAAAAAATTAATAAAATTACTAGATACTTAACAACATTATGGGCATTAATACAAAGTATGTCTATAGGATTATGGATAAAACCTTATACATTTAGTTGGAACATAATTTTTTTTACTGACTTAATAATAACTTTAACAACGGGATCAATAATTATAATGTGGTTTGCAGAAGTTATTACTGAATATGGTATAGGAAATGGAGCATCGCTCTTAATATTTCAAAATATAGTTTCAAATATACCAAAAAACTTACAAACTTATAATACTAATAATCAAAATAACTTAATAATAATTACGTTAGTACTAATATCATCTATATTAATATTGATTATAAATATAATAATCCAAGATAGCAAAAGAAAAATTAATATTATTGCGTCAAAATATTTAGGAGAAAAAAATACACTAAACACACAAAACTACATTCCACTTAAACTTAACCAAGGAGGTGTTATGCCAATAGTTTTTGCATCCGCTGCAATCACTTTACCTCAATACATATTAATGAATATTAATAATTCAATACTTAAAACAATATTTGAAATTATGATTAAAAATAATGTATGTTATCTAACATTATATTCAATTTTAATAATAGCATTCAGCTATTTTTACTCCTCAATCATACTCAATACAAAAGATATAGCAGAAAATTTACAAAAGATGGGTGCAAGTATACCAAACATTAGACCTGGAGAAGAAACAGTTAAATATTTAAACAAAATTATTAGCAAGCTCACTTTCATAGGCTCATTATTTTTATTTGTTATAGCACAATTTCCACTATTAACTTCAAAAATTACTCAAATCAAAATATTACAAGGTTTTGGAACAACTTCCCTACTAATACTAGTAGGAGTTGCAATAGAAACAGCTAAACAAATACAAACATATATAATTTCAGAACAATATGATAATATTATGGGGTAAATATAATAAAAAATAAATAATAACTAAAATGAAAGTTAGACCATCTGTAAAAAAAATGTGCGAAAAGTGTCGTATAATAAGAAGGCATAAAAAAATAATGGTAATATGCGATAATCCAAAACACAAACAAAAGCAAGGATAGCTAATACAACATAAACAATATATCAAATAAAAAATTATGGCTCGAATAGAAGGGGTTGATTTACCTAAAAATAAAAGGATAAAAATTGGTTTAACCTATATATATGGAATAGGAACATCTAGGTCTATAGAAATTTTATATATGACTCAAATTGACGAAAACATAAGAGTTAAAAATTTAAACGATACACAAATAATAGCAATAAGAAATATACTAAGTAATAATTATAACCTAGAAGGTAATTTACGTCGATCAGAAACAATGAGCATTAAAAGGCTTATGGAAATAGGTTGCTATAGAGGAAGAAGGCATAGATTAAATTTACCTCTTAGAGGACAAAGAACTCGAACAAACGCCAGAACAGGTAGAGGAACAAAAAAAACAATTGCAGGTAAAAAGAAAGCTCCAAGAAAATAAATAGAATAGAAATAACAATTTGAATTCACTAAAAATATGGCTAAACAAATTAAAAAGAATCAGAACAGAAAGAAAAAAAATATAATTAATGGAATCACCCATATACAATCAACATTTAATAACACAATTATTACTATAACTGATCTTCAAGGTGAAACAGTTACTTGGTCTTCTTCAGGAGCAAGCGGATTTAAAGGAGCAAAAAAAAGTACTCCTTTTGCAGCACAAACAACAGCAGAAAAAGCGGCAAAAGTAGCAGTCGATAATGGAATGAAACAAACAGAAATAATGGTCAATGGACCTGGTGCAGGAAGAGAAACTGCAATTAGAGCAATACAAGCTGCAGGCATAGAAATTACTTTAATTAAAGATATTACACCTGTACCACATAATGGCTGTAGACCTCCAAAAAAACGTAGAGTTTAAATAATATAAACATTAATCAAGTAAACTACAAAAAATAAACAAATGACTCATTTTCAAATAGAATGCATAGAGTCAAAAACAAAAGGAGCCAGAGAGCAGTATGGACATTTTGTTTTAGAACCATTACAAAAAGGACAAGGAATTACAGTTGGAAACTCTTTACGTCGCACTATACTATCAAACCTTCAAGGAACAGCAATTGTAGCTGTTAGGATAGCTGGTATTAATCATGAATTCTCAACAATTACAGGAGTTAGAGAAGATGTATTAGAAATAATTTTAAATTTAAAAGAAGTTATATTAAAAAACCATAGTTCAGAACCACAAATCGGTCGTTTAAGAATACAAGGACCAGCTGTTATAACTACTGGATTATTTGACATACCACCAGAAATAGAACTTGTTGATCCAAAACAATATATTGCAACAATATGTAGCAATACAATATTTGAAATGGAATTTAAGATAGAACAAGGAAATGGATATAAACTAGTAGAAAAAGGTATTGATAATCGATCTATTGATTTCTTACAAATTGATGCAATATTTATGCCAGCAACAAAATTTAATTATAGAATAGAAGAAAAAAAAATCAATAGCACTACAATTATGGAGAAACTATTTTTAGAAGTTTGGACAAACGGAAGTATATCTCCACAAGAAGCAATAAGCCAAGGAGCTCATATACTTACCAGTTTATTTCACCCATTAACAAATATCAGCTTTAAATCAAAAACTGAAGTAAATAACACTAAAGAAAAACAAATTAACCAGATTTTAATAGAAGAATTACAATTATCAGTACGAGCATATAATTGTTTAAAGAGAGCTCAAATTCATTCAATCGCTGACTTACTAGATTATACACAAGAAGAACTTTTAGAAATTAAAAATTTCGGTCAAAAGTCAGCAGAAGAGGTAATTGAAGCTTTAAGTAATAAATTAAATATAAATCTACAAAAAGAGAAAATTTAGAAGAAATTAATATATTGTATAATATATTTATAAATATGTCTCAAATTAACTATAATGAATCTAAACAAAACAATAATAAAACAACCAGAAGAAAAAATTGATTGGTATATAATTGATGCAAAAAAATACAAACTCGGTAGACTTAGCAGTAAAGTTGCTTATATATTAAATAATAAAGATAAAATTCATTATTTACCATATACAAAAGAAAGATTAAAAATAATAATTATTAACTCAAAACAAATACAAGTTACTGGAAACAAAAACAAACAAAAAACATATAAAAGACATACAGGTAGACCAGGAGGACTAAAAGTAGAAATATTTGAAAAACTTCAAAAAAGGATTCCTAATAAAATTTTAGAACATGCAATAAAAGGTATGCTACCAAAAAATTCATTAGGAAGAAAGTTAATAAAAAACATTAAAATTTATCCAGATAACTTACATCCTCATAAAAATAATAAACCAATTAAGCTCAATATTGACTAAATAAATATGTTAACTTCATACTATCAAAAAATTATATATTCAGGAACAGGAAGGAGAAAGACATCTGTTGCAAGAGTAAACTTAATACCCGGATCAGGTAAACTTATCATTAATGGATTACCAGGAGAATATTACTTACAATTTAGTCCAAACTACTTAAGAATTTCTTGCTTACCACTAAGCATATTAGGCCTAAACAAAGAATACGATATATATGTCAAAGCAGAAGGTGGTGGACTAACTGGACAAGCAGATGCAATTAAATTGGGTTTAGCAAGAGCACTATGTAATATTAATCCAGAAAATCGTATGATGTTAAAATCAGAAGGCTTGCTCAGAAGAGATGCTAGAAGTAAAGAAAGAAAAAAATATGGTTTACGCAAAGCAAGAAAAGCACCACAATACTCAAAAAGATAATAATAATATTATTATTTATATACTTAATATTTATATAATTAGTACTCATCAATATTTATGGCGAAAAAAAATATTCATCCACAATGGTACAATGAATCTAAAGTATATTGTGATGGAAAACACATTATGACAATAGGATCTACTGAAAAAGAATTAAAAATAGATATTTGGTCAGGTAATCATCCTTTTTTTACTGGATCACAAAGAATAATAGATACTGAAGGTAGAGTAGAAAAATTTATGAAAAAATATAAACTGAAATAAAAAATATAAATATTAAACAGAGAAAATATTATTATTTTATTAGGTTTGACACTAAATGATACAATAATTATAATCTTATAGAAAATTCATAAATAAATGAATATTATAGAAATAAAAAATGCCAACTATTCAACAACTAGTCAGATCAGAAAGAAAAAAATATGAGAAAAAAACAAAATCTCCGGCACTAAAAGCTTGCCCACAAAGGAGAGGAGTATGTACACGAGTATATACTACAACTCCGAAAAAACCTAATTCTGCATTACGCAAAGTAGCAAGGGTCAGGCTTACTTCGGGCTTTGAAGTAACTGCATATATACCAGGCATTGGACATAATATTCAAGAACACTCTGTTGTACTAATTAGAGGAGGTCGTGTTAAAGATTTACCTGGTGTCAGATATCATGTAGTCAGGGGAACATTAGATTCAGCAGGAGTTAAAAATAGAAATAATAGTAGATCAAAATACGGAACTAAAAAACAAAAAAAATAATCACAAATATTAATGTCAAGACGTAACACCGCAAAAAAAAGGAATATATATCCAGATCCTATATATAATAGTAAACTAATAAGCATGCTTACTGTTAGAGTACTAAAAAACGGAAAAAAAGGATTAGCAGAGAAAATAATATACGAATCCTTAGAGATAATTAAAAAGAAAACACAAAATGAGCCATTAGAAGTTTTAGAGAAAGCAATAAGAAATACAACACCATTAGTTGAGGTTAAAGCAAGAAGAATAGGAGGATCAACTTACCAAGTCCCAATGGAAGTGAGAGCTTATAGAGGAACAAACTTAGCTATTAAATGGATTACAAAATTTGCATTGCAAAAAACAGGCAAAAGCATGTCCATACAACTAGCTAATGAAATAATTGATGCCGCAAACGAAAATGGTCATGCTATTAGAAAAAGAGAGGAAACTCACAGAATGGCTGAAGCGAATAAAGCTTTTGCACACTACAGATATTAAAATAATTAACTAAACATAAAGGAAAAACAATATGGCACGCGAAAAATTTGAACGAAAAAAACCACATGTTAATATTGGTACAATTGGTCATGTTGATCATGGAAAAACTACATTAACTGCAGCAATATCTGCAACTTTAGCTGCCGCAAATCAAGGACAAGCTAAGAAATTTGATGAAATTGATGCAGCTCCTGAAGAAAAAGCTAGAGGAATTACAATCAATACAGCACATATTGAATATGAAACAAAAAATAGACATTATGCACACGTAGATTGCCCTGGACATGCAGACTATGTAAAAAATATGATCACTGGAGCTGCGCAAATGGATGGAGCCATACTGGTAGTATCTGCTGTAGATGGAGCTATGCCACAAACAAGAGAACATATATTACTAGCAAAACAGGTAGGTGTACCAAACATTGTCGTATTTTTAAATAAACAAGATCAAGTAGAAGATGATGAACTCAGAGAATTAGTTGAATTAGAAGTTAGAGAACTACTTGAAAAATATGATTTTCCTGGAGATACTATACCTTTTGTTGCCGGGTCAGCTCTATTAGCGCTAGAGAAAGTTACAGAAAATGGCAACACTCAAAGAGGAGATAATGAATGGGTAGACAAAATACATTCATTAATGGATGCTATAGATTCATATATACCTACTCCAAAAAGAGATACAGAAAAAACGTTTTTAATGGCTGTAGAAGATGTGTTTTCAATTACCGGAAGAGGAACAGTAGCAACAGGAAGAATTGAGAGAGGAATAATAAAAGTAGGAGATACAATTGAAATAGTTGGACTGCAAGAAACAAAAACAACAACAATAACCGGACTAGAAATGTTCCAAAAGACTTTAGATGAAGGAATAGCTGGAGACAATATTGGAATACTTCTAAGAGGTATACAAAAATTACAAATTCAAAGAGGAATGGTTTTAGCACAACCAGGAACAATTACTCCGCACACTGAATTTGAAGCAGAAGTATATATTTTAACAAAAGAAGAAGGAGGTCGACACACTCCTTTTTTTTCAGGATACAGACCACAATTTTATGTAAGGACAACAGATGTTACAGGAACAATCAACAAATTCACTGCAGACGACGGATCTACTGCAGAAATGGTAATGCCAGGAGACAGAATAAAAATGAATGCAGAATTAATACACCCAATAGCAATTGAACAAGGAATGAGATTTGCTATCAGAGAGGGAGGAAGAACTGTAGGCGCTGGCGTAGTTTCTAAAATACTAAAATAATCATTATTAACAAAATATATAATGCACCAAATAGGACAAAATAAAATACGAATAAGATTAAAAACATATGAAAATGAACTACTTACAATATCATGTAATAACATTATAAATATGATAAATAAAACAGAAGCCAAAATTGGTGGACCTGTGTCAATGCCTACAAAACGTAAAATTTATTGCGTCTTACGTTCACCACACGTCGATAAAGACTCAAGAGAACATTTTGAAATCAGAATTTACACAAAAATCATTGATGTATATAAACCATCACGTAGAACTGTAGATGCATTAATGAAACTAAATATACCAGCAGGAGTAGACGTTGAAGTAAAAATATAATTACAATATTAAAAACGAAGTTTGACAAACAAACAAGATATTACGTTTGTCAAACTATTCAACTAAGATACAAAAATATACTTGTTAATCTTCATATAAATCTGTTTCTTTATGAGTATTAATTACACAATCACTTTTAGGATAAGTAACGCATGTTAAAACATAACCTTGATTTATTTGGTCATCATCTAAAAATGTTTGATCACTCTGATCAACTTCTCCCTCTACCACAACACCAGCACAACTAGAACAAGCACCAGCCCGACAAGAATAAGGCAATTCAAATCCAAGCTCTTCAGCAACATCTAAAATATAAGTATCATCAGGACATTCAAATTCTTGTGATGAACCATCTTCTAAATTTAATTTAATATTATAGCTAGGCATAAAGTGATTCTCCTACTTAAATAACTAAGTAATAATATAAGCAACGAAAATGTAAAATAAATAAGTAAGCTCAAAGTGAATATAAATATTTTTTATTAATATAATTTGAACATACTTATATTTAAACACAAAATTATGAATAATAAAAAAAATAATATAGTTATTTACTATTCTGAGTTATATATAGGACATAATTAAATTAATACAAATAATCAATAAATTAATAAATAATTTTATACCATTAATATACTAAAAAAACAGAATGAACTTATTAAACAGATCTAAAACAAACAACTTTAGTGATTTTGTTCCCCAAAAAAAGATAAAAATACATATAAATAAACAAAAAACATATAAAGAGACAAAAGAAATAATTAAAAGATTACAAATTCAAAACTTCAGAAGACCTGCCAATTTAATAATAAACATGATACAACCACTACTATGGCTTTTACTATTTGGAGCATTATTTCAAAATGCACCTATATACTTATTTGAGCAATATAAAATTCAGTACAGAGAATTTTTAAACCCTGGAATTATTATATTCACAGGATTTAATAGTGCAATTAATTCAGGATTACCACTTATCTTTGATAGAGAATTTGGTTTTCTTAATAGAATCTTAGTATCACCTATCAGCAATAAAAATTCCCTAATATACTCATCTATAATGCATACGTGGTTAGTAGCTATTACTCAAATTATTATAATCATAATAATTACAATATATCAAAATAATAACAATATAAGTTTTCATACAAACCAACTAATCGTAAATATAATTATCAGTACAATAATTATTTCAAATATAGCTACAATAAGTATATGCAATGCACTGATTCTTCCAGGGCATATCGAATTCATAGCACTAACAACATTACTTATAAATTTACCAACATTATTTGCAAGTACAGCACTCGCACCTCTATCATTTATGCCAACATGGCTACAAATAATTTGCTGTATTAATCCTCTAACTTATGCTATAGAAATAATAAGAAATTATAGTTTAAATAAATCAATTTCAATTAATACTGAAATTATTAATACAACATGGTTAATAATAAATATAAAACAAGGCTTATCAATACTTATTTTAATTAATATAATAAGCTTAATACTTGTAAAAAATATCATTAAGTACAAATACGATTAAAGTTAATCAGTTAAATAAAAGAAATGTTATAATAAATCTAAATGACTATAAAAAAGTAAGAAAAGCAACATACAAATAAAAAGTTAAAAGGAGTAATATCCTTATATGGCATTACCATGGTACCGAGTACATACAGTTGTTTTAAATGATCCAGGTAGATTAATTTCTGTACACTTAATGCATACAGCATTAGTATCAGGATGGGCTGGATCAATGGCTCTATATGAATTAGCAATTTTTGACCCATCAGACCCAGTACTAAATCCGATGTGGAGACAAGGCATGTTTGTAATGCCATTTATGACAAGAATCGGAATTACTGATTCATGGGGGGGATGGAGTATAACAGGAGAAAGCATATCAAATCCTGGATTATGGAGTTTTGAAGGAGTTGCGATAACACACATAGTACTTTCTGGGATGCTATTCTTAGCTTCAATATGGCATTGGGTATACTGGGATCTAGAACTATTTAGAGATCCCCGAACTGGAGAACCTGCATTAGATTTACCAAAAATATTTGGTATTCACTTATTACTATCTAGTTTATTATGTTTTGGATTTGGAGCATTTCATACAACAGGTTTATTTGGACCAGGTATATGGATTTCTGACGGATATGGAATCACTGGAAAAGTTCAACCAATAGCGCCAGCATGGGGAGCAGATGGATTCAATCCATTCAACCCAAGTGGTATAGCATCACACCATATAGCTGCAGGTACTGTAGGTATACTAGCAGGACTATTTCACCTAACTGTAAGACCACCTCAAAGACTTTATAGAGCACTAAGAATGGGAAATATAGAGACAGTTTTATCAAGTAGTATTTCCGCTGTATTTTTCAGTGCATTTATCACATGTGGAACAATGTGGTATGGCTCGGCAACAACACCAATTGAACTTTTTGGACCAACTAGATATCAATGGGATAGCGGCTATTTTCAGCAAGAAATAGAAAGAAGAGTTGAAAACGCACTAAACGAAAGTGCCACACCAGAAGAAGCATGGTCTAAAATTCCAGATAAATTAGCATTTTACGACTATATTGGTAATAATCCAGCTAAAGGCGGACTATTTAGAGCTGGACCAATGGATAAAGGCGATGGAATTGCTGAAGCATGGCTAGGACATCCAATATTTCAAGACAAAGAAGGAAGAGAATTAACTGTAAGAAGGATGCCTGCATTCTTTGAAACATTTCCTGTCATTCTAGTAGACAGAGATGGAATTATAAGAGCCGATATTCCATTTAGAAGAGCTGAATCAAAATATAGTATAGAGCAAGTTGGTGTAACAGTTAATTTTTACGGTGGTAAATTAAACGGAAAAGTGTTCAATGATGCACCTAGTGTAAAGAAATATGCACGAAAAGCACAACTTGGAGAAGTATTTGAATTTGATAGAACAACACTAGAGTCAGATGGAGTATTTCGTAGTAGTCCAAGAGGATGGTTTACTTTCGGACATGCTAATTTTGCATTAATATTCTTTTTTGGACACTTATGGCATGGATCAAGAACTATCTTTAGAGATGTATTTGCAGGAATAGGAGCAGAAGTAACAGAACAAGTAGAATTTGGAGCATTCCAAAAATTAGGTGATCGTAGTAGTAAAAAACAAGGCGCAGTATAAAATTAAAGATTAAAACTATTTATTAAGGAATAAGAAAAACATGGAAGCATTAGTATATGTATTCTTATTAGTTGGAACACTAATGGTAATATTTTTCGCAGTCTTTTTTAGAGACCCACCTAGAATAGCCAAGTAAAATATTAAAATCAATATTCGAAATATATTAATTAAAATGTAAATATACTCTATTTACATTTTATATAAATCAGATCAAAAATAACTTCAAAAATTACTCTTCATGTTCTTCAAAAGGATCTCTTAAACCTTGTGAAATTGGACCAAAAGAAGTATATATAGAATAACCAGTAACGCCAAACAATAAACTAAGAATAAAAATGCTAAGAACTGTTGCAGTTTCCATAATTTAATAACAAATAAAACTAAGTTATTTTTATAATATCATTATAAGAACTATTAATTAAACAAATTAACAAAATTCATTATGGCTTTAAGAACTAGACTAGGAGAAATACTAAGACCATTAAATTCCGAATATGGCAAAGTGGCACCAGGATGGGGAACAACTCCTATCATGGCTATATTTATGTTACTATTTTTTTTATTTTTACTAATTATTTTACAAATATATAATTCATCATTAATTCTAGAAAACGTAGATGTTGACTGGGCAAGCTTAGGAAATTAAATAATAAAGACAAGTATTCTTTTTTAATACTTGTCTGAATAATAAAAACTAATTTGCTAATAATAATTCATATTCAGCAAAATTATTAGTATTAACACCACTATAAGTTGATTTACTAAAACGCACTAAAACAGGATATTTTATACCTTTATCTACTTTAACAATTGTACCAATATCTTGATACCAATAAGATTCTTTTCTCAATACTTTAACTTGTTTACCTTTATCGAGCATAAAATAAATTCACCTAAAAAATAAAGAAATAATAAAAAATATAGATAAATTGTATAATAAGAATCAAATAATTAAAATAAGTATTAACTTTTACAAACTAAAAAGATAGTTTAACATAGGGTTGCCTATGCAATTACAAAGATGTTACATTCATATAAATAATAAATAGAACTAAAAAGTAAAGGTAAATAATTATGAATTTTTCATGGAAAAATATATTACTCTGGTCTCTAACAATCATTGTTATATCATTTTTCCTTTGGCAAGGAATATTTGCACCAGTAACAAATGAAAGTAATACAAATTTAACTAACTCAAGGATGACATATGGAAGATTTTTAGAATATATTGAAATGGGATGGGTCAAAAAAGTTGACATATACGATAACGGACATACTGCAATAATAGAAGCAATTGGACCGGAAATAGGAAATAGAATACAAAAAATAAGAGTAGAATTACCAGCAAGTGCACCAGAATTAATTATAAAAATTAAAAATAATAATATAGATTTAGACGCTCATCCAACTAAAAATAATACTGCACTCTGGAGTCTTTTAGGAAATTTGTTTTTCCCATTACTTTTAGTTACAAGCTTAGCACTACTCTTTAGAAGATCAAATAATGCAACAGGAGGACCGGGACAAGCTATATCATTCGGTAAATCAAAAGCTTTATTTCAAATAGAAGCTAAAACAGGTATCGTTTTCGACGATGTAGCAGGCATAGATGAAGCCAAAGAAGAATTTGAAGAAATAGTAACATTTTTAAAAAAGCCAGAATATTTTACAGCCGTTGGCGCAAAAATACCAAAAGGTGTATTATTAATAGGGCCTCCAGGAACAGGAAAAACACTATTGGCAAAAGCTATTGCAGGAGAAGCTAACGTACCTTTTTTTAGTATTTCAGGATCAGAATTTGTAGAAATGTTTGTAGGAGTAGGTGCATCAAGAGTAAGAGATTTATTCAAAAAAGCAAAAGAAAACGCACCATGCATTATATTTATTGACGAAATTGATGCTGTAGGAAGACAAAGAGGCACTGGAATAGGGGGAGGAAATGATGAACGGGAACAAACTTTAAATCAACTATTAACAGAAATGGATGGATTTGAAGGCAACACAGGAATCATTGTTGTAGCAGCAACTAATAGAGCTGACATATTAGACTCTGCTCTCTTAAGACCAGGAAGATTTGATAGACAAGTTAACGTAGACATACCAGATTTTAGAGGAAGATTTGATATTTTAAACGTACATGCAAAAAACAAAAAAATTGACACAAATGTGTCATTATCAATAATTGCAAGACGTACACCTGGTTTTTCAGGAGCAGATTTAGCTAATCTACTAAATGAAGCGGCTATATTAACAGCTAGAGAAAGAAAAAACCAAATAACACTAAAAGAAATCGATAAAGCAATTGATAGAATAATCGCTGGCATGGAAGGCACTGCTTTAATTGATAGCAAAAGTAAAAGACTAATAGCATATCATGAGATTGGCCATGCAATTGTCGGCACATTACTCAAAGACCATGAAAACGTACAAAAAGTAACATTAATACCAAGAGGACAAGCTAGAGGATTAACTTGGTTTACTCCCTCTGAAGATCAAAACTTAATATCTAGATCTCAAATCAAAGCTCGAATTATGGGAGCTTTAGGAGGCAGAGCCGCAGAAGAAATTGTATTTGGAGAATCAGAAATTACAACAGGTGCAAGCAATGATCTACAGCAAGTGACTTCAATGGCAAGACAAATGGTAACAAGATTTGGAATGTCTAAAATTGGCCCGATGTCATTAGAAAACGAAGATTCTAACCCATTTTTGGGTAGAGGGATGGGAAATACCAACGAATATTCAGATGAAATTGCAATAAAAATAGATAATCAAATTAAAATAATAGTTGATGAATGTCACGATAAAACAAGAAACATTATAAGAAATAACAGAGTAATAATAGATAAATTAGTAGATATACTGATAGAAAAAGAAACAATTAATGGAAATGAATTCATAAAAATTATTGAACAATACACAATAGTACCACAAAAAATTTAATAAATTATAGTATAGAAGAGAATACGAGACTAACGGGATTCGAACCCGCAACTTCCGCCGTGACAGGGCGGTGCTCTAACCAATTGAACTACAGTCCCATACTCCTATATTATATTAAGTTCAGAGAAGTTGTCAAGAACATAAAACATAGGAGAGGAAGGGATTCGAACCCTCGATATAATAATTATTATATAACAGATTAGCAATCTGGCGCTTTCAACCTCTCAGCCACCTCTCCATCTTTATCAAAAATAAAATTATCATATAACAAATGGCTCAGGCGGGACTTGAACCTGCGACCTTGGGCTTATGAGTCCCCTGCTCTAACCAACTGAGCTACTGAGCCAATTATAATTTAGTAAAAATATAACATTTAAACAGAAAATAAACAAACTTACCCTTATGCAACTAACATTGAACCAATTCTATCATTGGTTAACAATTCATATAATAGAGCATAACGAACTCTACCGTCAATAATATGAACAGCCGGCACATTATTATTTAATGCATGAATACAAGAGTCTACCTTAGGAATCATACCATCTTTAATAGCCCCCGTAGATTTCAAATCATAAATTTTATTTAAATTAATATTTTTAATCAAACTAGAATTATCATTAACATTATAAAGAATCCCAGGAGTATCAGTAAGTAAAATTAACTTATCAGCTTTTATAGCAGAAGCTATGGAACCAGCTAAAGTATCTGCATTAAGATTATAAGTATATCCTCTTAAATCAGAAGCTATACTAGATATTACTGGCAAAAAATTATTACTAAGAAGAGTACTCAATACTTTAAGATTAATCTGATGAACATCTCCTGTAAAATCATTAGAATTCTGAGATAGGGGAACAGCGATTACTAAATTGGCATCCTTACCAGACAAGCCTACAGCAGGAATATCATTTTGATTTAATAAAGATATTAAATTTTTATTAACATAACCACTTAAAACCATTTCAACTACTTGCATAGTATTTGCATCTGTAACGCGTAAACCTCTTTGAAATTTTGGCTTAATATTTAACTTAAACAACCAATCATTAATTAAAAAACCCCCACCATGAACTAGAATAACCTTAATACCTAATAAATATAAAAGAGCTATATCATGGATTACATTTAACTGCGAAGACTTACTTTTCATCGCAGATCCACCATACTTAATTACAAAAGTAGAACCCGCATGCTTACGAATTAATGATAAAGTATCAACAGAAAAACAAAAACGTTCAGAAGTTACAGAATTTGACATTTAAATATTTATTTATTATTAATAATTAATTAAAATAGAAACAATAAAAATGTTTAATAAATAATATAATAAAATATTATGTCAAATTTTTGGGTAAATTTATATAAATTTCCAAGATTTTTAATAAGCGTATTAATAGGGTTTTTCTTGACAACTTTTCAACCAGTTTTTAAGCTATTAAAGAAAAAAAAAGATAAACTAGTATTTATAACTATAACAACAGTAATGATAGTCCTGTGCTATAGGATAATACAAACAATGACAGACAATTTATAAAAAAATTGAACATATATAATATATATAATATATAACATAATATAATTTATTTCTTGGGGGTTTTTGTGTGTCTATTTCTAATTTTGTATCTGGTGCTTTTTCTTTGATGGATAGTCTTGTTAGAAATGGTGTTTTCCATATTTTTGGTTATCCGGGTGGTGCAATTTTACCTATATATGACGAGTTATTTCATTGGGAAGAAAAAAAATTAATTCAACATATTTTGTGTAGGCATGAACAAGGTGCTGTTCATGCTGCTGATGGTTATTCAAGATCATCAGGAAAAGTTGGTGTTTGTTTTGCAACTTCTGGTCCTGGTGCTACTAATTTAGTTACTGGAATAGCTACGGCACAAATGGATTCTGTTCCTCTTGTTTTGATTACTGGCCAGGTAGCTCGTCCCTTTATAGGTACTGATGCATTTCAGGAAGTAGATATTTTTGGTATTACTTTGCCTATAGTAAAGCATTCTTATGTTGTTAGAGATCCTAAGGATATGAGTAAGATTGTTTCAGAGGCTTTTTATATAGCACAGGAAGGTAGGCCAGGTCCAGTATTAATTGATATTCCTAAAGATGTGGGTCTTGAAAAATTTTTCTATAATTTCATTCCGAAATCTAGTTTAAATTTATTGGGATGTAAGTCTCTTAAACCTATCAAAAAAGAGCATTTTTGTAGAATGATTGAATTGATAACACAATCTAGTCAACCTCTTTTATATGTAGGAGGTGGTGCTATTACATCTAATGCATCTAGTAGTATCTTAAAATTTGCTAATCTATTTCAAATACCAATAACAACAACTCTTATGGGTAAAGGAATTATTGATGAGAATCATTTGCTTTCGTTGGGTATGTTAGGTATGCATGGAACTGCTTATGCTAATTTTGCTGTAAGTGAATGTGATTTATTAATTACTTTAGGAGCACGCTTTGATGATCGTGTTACTGGTAAACTGGATGAGTTTGCTTGTAATGCTCAGGTTATTCATATTGATATTGATCCTGCAGAAGTAGGTAAAAATCGAATTCCTCAGCTAGCACTTGTTGGTGATGTTAATGATGTGATTACAGATTTTTTAAATTATTTAAGTTGTTCTCAGAAATTAATAGCTAATAATGAGCAAACAATTTCTTGGAAGCAAAGAATTTTTGCTTGGAAAAAGCAATATCCTTTGTTAATTCCAAGGAATGTAAATTTTCTATCTGCTCAAGAAGTTTTATCTACAATCTCTATCTTTGAGCCTACAGCTTATTTTACAACAGATGTTGGTCAACATCAGATGTGGGCAGCTCAGTTTTTAAATGTTTTACCTAGGCATTGGATGTCTAGTTCTGGTTTAGGAACCATGGGTTATGGTTTACCAGCTGCTATTGGTGTTCAAGTGGCTTATCCAAATCAAAAAGTTATTTGTGTTAGTGGTGATGCTAGTTTCCAAATGAATTTACAAGAGCTAGGAACTATTGCCCAATATAATTTACCTATTAAGATTCTTATTATAAATAATAAATGGCAAGGTATGGTAAGGCAGTGGCAACAAGCTTTTTATGGTGAAAGATATTCTCATTCGAATATGGAAAAAGGATCTCCTAATTTAATTAAGCTTGCTCAGTCTTTTGGATTATTAGGTTTAGAAATTGAATCAAGAAAAGATATTAAAAGTATTATAAAATTATTTTGTAGTTATAATGGGCCTGTTATTTTAAATTGTAAAGTTAAAGAAGAAGAGAATTGTTATCCAATGGTAGCTCCTGGTAAAAGTAATTCGCAGATGATTGGTTTAATTAAGCAGTCATCAACATATGGTTTTGAAAGCAATATTGATGTTTCAGTGAATTCTAAATAGAATTAAATTTATTTTTTATTGGGCCGGGTTGGATTTGAACCAACGTAGGCTAAGCCAACGGATTTACAGTCCGTCCCCATTAACCACTCGGGCACCGACCCTTTATTTTAATATTATTATCATATTTTTTTACAATAAAAACTATATCAAATTTTTTGATAAAAATCAATTATAAGTTATATAAAATTATTAGTGGATACAACCGGATTTGAACCGATGACTTTCATGATGTCAACATGATACTCTAAACCATCTGAGTTATGTATCCTATTTTGTTTTATGTTATTTTTTGTTTTAATCTAGTCGCTTTCCCTGACCTATTTCTCAGATAGTACAATTTGGATTTTCTAACTTTTGATTTTTTAATTACTTTTATTTCTATTATTTGAGGAGAATGTAGTAAATATATCCTTTCAACACCTATATTCTGTATAGTTTTTCTAATTGTAATTGTTTGATTAACTTGTGAATTATGTTTTGAAATTATTACACCCTCTGATGTTTGAACTCTTTCTTTATTTCCTTCCTGTATTAATTTCTTTATTTTTATAGTATCACCTATTTCTATTATGGGTATATTTTTTTTTATATAGTATTGCTCGATTCTATTGATTAAATCTGTTGCTTGTTTTAATTTTTTTATCATATTGAAATTTTTATTTAATATTTTTTAATTCTATTCTATTTAATCTTTTTACTATTAGTCAACTGTTTTAATTTTTTATTTCTTTAATAGTTATGGTTTTTTATTTCCTTATGCTATAATAAGTTACTATCGAAGGTAATCATTTTTTTGCTTTAAAACTTATATGTTTGAACGCTTTACTGAAAAAGCAATTAAAGTAATTATGTTGGCTCAAGAAGAAGCAAGGAGGTTAGGACATAATTTCGTTGGTACTGAACAAATCTTATTAGGTTTAATTGGTGAAGGTACTGGCATTGCTGCTCAAGTATTAAAATCTATGAATGTTAATTTGAAAGATGCTAGAATTGAGGTAGAAAAAATTATAGGTCGTGGCTCTGGTTTCGTAGCTGTAGAAATTCCTTTTACACCAAGAGCTAAACGTGTTTTAGAATTGTCTTTAGAAGAAGCAAGACAATTAGGCCATAATTATATCGGTACTGAACATTTATTAATGGGTTTAGTTAGAGAGGGTGAAGGGGTTGCTGCAAGAGTTTTGGAGAATTTAGCTGTTAATGTTGCTTCGATTAGGACAGAAGTTATTCAAATGTTAGGAGATAATGCTGATGTTAATGCTAATGGTAGTAATAATATGCAAGCTAGAAGCAAAACTCCTACTTTAGAAGAATTTGGTTCTAACTTAACAGAATTAGCTATAGAAGGAGTTTTAGATCCTGTTGTAGGTAGGCAGAAAGAAATTGAAAGGGTTATTCAAATTTTAGGTCGTCGTACTAAAAATAATCCGGTATTAATTGGAGAACCTGGTGTTGGTAAAACTGCAATTGCTGAAGGTCTTGCTCAAAGAATTGCCAATAGAGATATTCCTTCTATTCTTGAAGATAAGTTAGTAATTACATTAGATGTCGGATTATTAGTTGCTGGAACAAAATATCGAGGTGAATTTGAGGAAAGACTTAAAAGAATCATGGACGAAATTAAGTCAGCAACAAATGTAATTTTAGTAATAGATGAAGTTCATACTCTTATTGGTGCAGGTGCAGCAGAAGGGGCTATAGATGCTGCTAATCTATTGAAGCCTGCTTTAGCTAGAGGCGAATTGCAGTGTATAGGTGCAACTACTTTAGAAGAATATCGTAAACACATTGAAAAAGATGCTGCTCTAGAACGTCGTTTTCAACCCGTTTTAGTTGGGGAACCAACAGTTGAAGAAACAATTGAAATTTTATTTGGATTAAGAGATCGTTATGAAAAACATCATCAATTAAAGATGTCTGATGAAGCTTTGGCTGCCGCTGCTAAGTACGCTAATCAATATATTTCTGATAGATTTCTTCCAGATAAAGCTATTGACTTGATTGATGAAGCTGGTTCTAGGGTCCGTTTATTAAATTCGCAATTACCTCCGGCTGCACGTGAGTTAGATAGAGAGTTGAGGTCTGTATTGAAGACTAAAGATGAAGCTATCAGAGCGCAAAAATATGAAAAAGCTGAGCAGTATAGAACTAGAGAAACAGAGATTAAAGCTCAAATAGCTGCTATTGCTCAAAGTAAAAATACTGAACCAGATCTTCATTTGGAGGATCCAGTAGTTACTGAAGATGATATTGCTGAAATTGTTGCATTTTGGACAGGTATTCCTGTAACTAAACTTACTAAAAGTGAGTCAGAGAAGTTAATGCATATGGAAGAAACGTTGCATAGTAGAATCATTGGTCAAGAAGAAGCTGTTGTTGCAGTTTCAAGAGCAATTAGGCGAGCTAGAGTTGGTCTTAAAAATCCTAATCGTCCTATTGCAAGCTTTATTTTTTCTGGACCTACTGGAGTAGGTAAAACTGAATTAACTAAGGCATTAGCATCATACTTTTTTGGTGCACAAGAGGCAATGGTTAGATTAGATATGTCAGAGTATATGGAAAGACATACTGTTTCTAAATTAATTGGTTCACCTCCTGGTTATGTTGGTTACAGTGAGGGAGGATATTTAACAGAGGCTGTTAGAAAAAGACCTTATACAGTAATTTTATTTGATGAAATTGAAAAAGCTCATCCTGATATTTTCAATCTTCTCTTACAGATCTTAGAAGATGGTCGTTTGACAGATGCTAAAGGACGTACTATTGATTTTAAGAATACTTTATTGATTATGACTTCTAATATTGGGTCTAAAGTAATTGAGAAAGGTGGAGGAAGTTTAGGTTTTGAGTTGGGTGAATCTCAAGTAGATTCTCAATATAATCGTATTAAGTCTCTTGTTAATGAAGAACTGAAGCAGTATTTTCGTCCGGAATTTTTAAATAGATTAGATGAAATAATTGTGTTTAGGCAACTAACTAAAGATGAAGTTCGAGAGATTGCTGATTTAATGCTTAGAGAAGTTTTTGATCGAATAAAGCAGCAAGATATAACTCTAAGTGTTACTGATAGATTTAAAAATAAGTTGGTTGATGAAGGATATAACCCTAGTTATGGTGCTCGTCCATTACGTCGTGCAGTTATGCGTTTACTTGAAGATAGTTTGGCAGAGGAAGTATTAGCTGGTAGAATTAAATCGGGAGATAGTGCTGTTGTTGACGTTGCTGATGATGGATTAGTTAAAGTATTGCTTGGTGATAAATTACAAGTGTAGTAATTAAATTGTTTGTTTCATTTATTTTATGTTATATATTTAGATAACAGGTTTTTGTGAAGAATTAATAAAAAAATACCATTATTTATTAAGTAATACCTATTATCGTAGATATCACGAATGAGTATACCTCTGTAGTATGTTAAAATCTGAATAACATAATTTTTCTATTTAGTGTATGAAAAATTATCTAAAGGTTATTGATGAATATTAGATTTGAAATAGAAACTCAAAATTATTAAATAAGAAGTTTCTATTTCAAATCTTTTTAAATATGTAAGTAAGAATTACTATTTTTATAATTTGCCTTATTAAATATATTCTTAATTCTTTACTAATTTTTATCAAATATGCCAGGAACCAGATTTGAACTGGTGACACGAGGATTTTCAGTCCACTGCTCTACCAACTGAGCTATCCCGGCTTATTAATTTAATTATATTATAATTTATCATAAATGATCAAAAAATTTTTTTAATTTATGTTTCTGAATATACTGATTTCTGGTAAAAATTTTAATTCACAGTAACCTGTATAACCGTTGCGATTTTTACATATTTTTAGATCAACAATTTTGTTATTTTTTGATTTAATTTTATTTTTCATGTCTTCTTTTTCATATAAAATGAGTATAATATCAGCATCTTGTTCTATTGAGTTATGGGTTATTATCTGTTTACAGATTAAGTTAAAATGCTCATTTTGATTTAGGTCATATGACTGTGAATATGTGTTAAAAACTACGTCATTTATATATTTTTTGTAAATTAAGTATTTTTTATTTTTTTCTATTATATTGATTGTTGTTAATAGTAATATTTGATTAGTTTCGACCCATATATTTTGAGAAAGATATTTGTGATTATGAGTTAGTATTAGTCTGATTGTGTTATGAATACATTGAAAAATATACTGATTTGATATATTGATTGAAGTAATGATATTATGTATTTTTTTTTCTGATTTTACATTTTTATTTTTTGTTTGTTTGATATTATGTATTTTAATAATACTTATTGGTAAGTCTATTATATTATTTATATAAACATTCTTTGTATATTTTGATTTTATATTTATATTATTTTCTAATTTAAGACATCCACTTTCTTTGAGGTCAGAGAGTAATGGTTCTTTATTGTTTCTAATTTCTATGTTTCTGTTGAGTTGTGATATAACTATTATTGGTAATTTTAAAAATTGAGCTAATAGTTTTAGTTTTCTTGTAATATATCCAAGCTCTTGACTTCTGTTGTGTTTTTTTTGATTTTCTGTAGAAAATTCAATTAATTGCAGGTAGTCTATTATGATTAAATTAAGATATTCAGTTTTTTTTAGGTTTTTGGCTATTTGATTGATATATTTTATGTTTATATTGTTTTTATCATTAATATATATATTATTTTTTAATAAAGTATTGCATATATCACTAATTCTTTTCCACTGATTCTGATTTAATTCTGCTATACTTTTTTGATTAATATTAACTTGTGATGCTATAGATAATATTTTATTAAATACCTCATTTTTACACATTTCGAGGCTAAATATAAGTAGGCTAGTATTCTGATGAAAAAAAATATTGTATGCAATGTTTATTGCAAATGAAGTTTTACCAATTGATGGCCTACCTGCTATAATAATTAGATTACCTTTAGGTAAACTTGTAATAATGTTATCTAGTTCAAAAAATCCTGATTTCGTTATTTTATTTTTAGTTATATTTGTTGAATATACTTTTTGGTATTTAAGTGCTAATAATTTTTTTGCAACTAAATCTTTTATATTAATTATTGTACTTTGCTGATTTTCGTTGATTTGTGTTTCTATGAAATATATATAAGATAAAATTTTGGTGTATAAATTATAGTTGTCAGTATTTTCTATATGTCCTACTTTAATAATATTATATCCAAATTGAATTATAAGCCTTTTTAGGTGATTATCTTTTAATATTTGAATCAAGTTGTCAATTTGTTTGTTAATGTTTGATGATGATATAAAAATTTGGCTTTTTTTCATCATCTGAATAATCTTTTCTAAACCACCTATTTTTGATAATATTTTATTATTTTGTAATTTATATAATAGTTCGTATATGTTATTTTTGTTTCTTTTCTTAATATTTGATAAATTTAAATATATTATTTGGTTGGTTTCTAAAAAAAAGTATTCCTTTTTTATAATATTTTTAATTACATGAAAAATTTGTGGGTAAATGAATATTATACCTAAAAATATTTCTTCTGCTATGTGATTTTGTGGAATAAATTTATATAATCTATTCATAAAGCTTTGAGTTAATGTTTTGTTGTTTTATATGTTTGTAGGTATTATATATATTGGAATATTTATTGTAATTTTAGGATTGACTTGAATATTTATTTTTCTTATTCCAATTAATTTTGTTTCTATAATTTTAATTTCTATTTTATTTATTGATAATTTTGTATATTTGTTTATCCATTTTGTTATCTCTTTTTCTGTAATGTTTCCGAAAATTAGATTATTTTCTCCTTTCTTTTTATATACTGAAATTTTTTCAATTTTTTCAATGTTATGCTGTAATAATTCATTTTTAATTTGGTTGACTTCTTTTTGTTTTATTTTTATATTTTTCAACATTTTCATGTGTTTGATTCTTTTAGATGTTGCTATCTCTGCTATTTTGTTTGGTATTAAATAGTTAAAAGCATATCCATGATTAACACTGATTAATGATCCTTTCTTGCCTTGCTTGCAATTATCTTTTGCTAGTATAATATCTACTTTTTTTTTCATATTTTGAATTTATTCCGTTTCAATTGTTTTTTTATTAATATTACCAGATTTTTAGTTTTTGTATAAATATTTATTTGTTTGGATGTAAAATATAGTGGAGTATATTATTGTTTTTTAAAATATATGATGCTATTATAGATCTTTCTAGTGTGTTACAATATAGAATTAAGTTATTATTTGTTATGTAGTATTTAATAAGTTTTATTGTTTTATTTGATTTAAATTTGTTTATTGGAATGTTAATTGATTTTTTTATGTGTTTTATATTAAAATCAATTTTTGTTCTTAAATCTATTATTATGAACTTGTTGTTAATTATTTTAATTTCATTTTTTAGTAGTATATTTTTAAATTTAAAAATATTTGTCTTATTATTTTTATGTCTTTTTAGGTAAATTTTTCTCTTTTCATTTTTTATCTTAAGAGTGTTATATATTAATAAAAAATTTTTACATCTTTTTTCTAATCCTAAGATAATTTTAATTGTTTCAATTGCTTGTAATATGCCTGTATATCCACAAGTAATTCCCATTACCCCATTGCGATTACAATTGGTATTTGATAGTAATATATTTTTTTCATATAAATTTGTATATCTAATACCGTTTTTGTAGTTAAATGAAACAACTTGTCCTTCAAATTTGTCAATAGCACCATATATATAGGTTTTATGTAGTTGATAACAAGTTGTATCTATTGTATATCTTGTTTTAAAATTATCTGTTGTATCTATGACTATATCATAATAAGATATTATTTCTATACTATTTTCATTGTTTAAATAATATCTGTGTTTAATAATTTTACAATTATGATTAATCACTTGTATTTTTTGTTTTGCTGAATTAACTTTAAAATTTTTTATATCATCTATGTTATATAGTATTTGTCTATTTAAGTTTGAACTTTCTATTTTATCTCCATCAATTAATCCGATGCATCCAATTCCCGATGTAGCTAAATATATTATAATTGGGCAACCTAATCCACCTGCTCCTATTATTAATACTTTTGCGTTCTTTAATTTTTTTTGTCCTTGTATACCAATATTTTCTAAAATTAGTTGTTTAGAGTAGTTTTTATATTCTTCTTGTGATATTTTTATTGTTATGTCAGATTTTATATTTAACATTATTTATTTCTTTTTTCGAGTTTAGAGTATAATAAATCTAGCAAGTAAACATATAATTACGCCTTTAGTTCAGTTGGTAGAACGTAGGTTTCCAAAATCTAATGTCGAGGGTTCAAGTCCTTCAGGGCGTGTTTAGTGAATTGTTTAATTTTATATTGGACAAATGAATTATTAATCATGTAATATTGTATAATTTGTTAATAATGTATTTCTTGATTTTTTTATATTTATCTAAATATAATATATTTTTTAAAAAGTTTTGAATTTTTATGCCTAAAAAAGTTGTTGGTTTTGTTAAATTAGCATTAGCAGCTGGTAAAGCAACACCAGCTCCTCCTGTTGGACCTGCTTTAGGTCAATATGGAGCGAATATTGTAATGTTTTGTAAAGAATATAATGCTAAAACAGCTGATAAAGTTGGTTTAGTTGTTCCTGTTGAAATATCAATTTATGAAGATCGTAGTTTTTCTTTTATTTTAAAGACTCCTCCGGCCTCTGTTTTATTAGCTAAAGCGGTAGGTATAGACAAAGGTTCTGGTACTCCTAATTCAAATAAAATAGGATCTATTTCTCGATCGAAGTTAAATGAAATTGCTACTATTAAATTACCTGATTTAAATACTGAAGATATTAGTCAAGCTATTTTAATTATTAGCGGTACAGCTCGTAGTATGGGAATTTTGATTGAATAAATAAAGCGAAAATATTTTTTAAGGAGAGATTTACGTATTTTATGGTTAAACGTTCACGTCGTTTTGTAAGTATTTTACAAAAATTAGATAAAAATTTATTATATACTACTGATGAAGCATTATTGTTATTAAAAAATTTTTCTTCCGTTAACTTTGTGGAAACATTAGAGGCACATATTTCATTATATTTAGATCCTAAATATGCAGATCAGCAGCTAAGATCGACAGTAATTTTGCCTAAGGGTTCTGGTAAAGTTATGAAAGTTGCAGTTATTACACAAGGTAATAAAATAAATGTAGCTTTCTCTGCTGGTGCTGATATAGTTGGTTCTGAAGATTTAATTGAAGAGATATTTCAAGGTCGCTTAGACTTTGATAAGTTAATTGTAACTCCTGATATGATGTTGCTTATTGCAAAATTAGGACGTTTATTAGGTCCTCGAGGATTAATGCCTTCTCCTAAATCAGGTACTGTTACTAATGAATTAGAAAGTGCTATTAGTGAATTTAAGGCTGGAAAGCTGGAGTATAAAGTTGATCGTAATGGTATAGTTCATGTGCCTATTGGTAAATTAAATTTCTCTATTAATGATTTGCATTTGAACTTAAAAGCTTTACAAGAATCAATTGATCGAAACAAACCAATAGGCTCTAAGGGTAAATATTGGAAATCTTTATATTTATCTAGTACAATGGGACCAGGTATTCCTGTTGATTTGAATCTTTTAAGGATATAAAAAAAACAGGGTAGTTTATAATTAGTTATATTTATTTTTAAATTGAGTATGAGTAATAAAATTGATAATATTATTGAAGAATTAAAGTCTCTAACTTTATTGGAAGCTGCTGAATTAGTTAAACAGATAGAAGAAACTTTTGGTGTAGATGCTTCAGCTATGTCTAATACAGGTATGGTGATGATGCCAAATAATGTAAATAATCAAATAGTTGAAGAAGTAGAAGAAAAAACAGAGTTTGATGTAATATTAGAAGAAGTGCCTGCTCCTAAAAAAATTACAATTTTAAAAGTAGTTCGGTCTTTGACTGCTTTAGGTTTGAAAGAAGCAAAAGAATTAGTTGAATCCACTCCTAAAACAATTAAAGAAAGCATTTCTAAAGAAGATGCTGAAGATATTAGGTGTAAATTAGAGGAAGTAGGGGCTAAAGTTTCAATTAAATAAAAAAAATGCAATAGCGATTTTTCACATTTGTGTTATCTCTATTGCATTTTTTTATTTGTTAAAATAATCCTAGTGTTATTGCTTTTGATAAAGGCATTGTTGCTCCTATTCCTAGCCAAATTGTTATAAATGTGGATATTATAAATACTGTTGTGGCAATTGGTCTTCTGAAAGGGTTTTGAAACTTATTAATATTTTCAATAAAAGGAATAGTTATTAATCCAGCTGGTACAGATGCCATTGATAACACACCTATTAGTTTGTTTGGTATGACTCTTAATAAGTTAAATGTTGGAAAAAAGTACCATTCTGGCAGTATTTCTAGTGGTGTAGCAAATGGGTCTGCTGGTTCTCCTATTCCCATTGGCTCTAGTACTGCAAGGCCTATGCTACATGCTATTGTTCCCAAAATTACTACTGGAAAAATATAAAGTAAATCATTTGGCCACGCTGGTTCTCCATAATAATTATGTCCCATTCCTTTTGCTAATTTTGCCCTTAATTTTGGATCTGTTAGATCTGGTTTTTTTATAATTGACATATTCTAAATAACCTTATTTATTTATTTATAATGGACCTGAAATGCCTTGTTTACGTATCATTAAAAAGTGCATTAACATAAAAACAGCTGTAAGTAAAGGTAATACAAAAGTATGTAAACTATAAAATCTAGTTAATGTGCTTTGTCCAACACTTACACTTCCTCTTAGGAGTTCAACTATTGTACTACCTATGATAGGTATAGCCTCTGGAACTCCAGTTACTATTTTTACAGCCCAATAACCTATTTGATCCCATGGTAGTGAATAACCTGTAACTCCAAAAGAAACTGTTAAAACAGCGAGTATGACTCCAGTAACCCAGGTTAGTTCTCTGGGTTTTTTAAATCCTCCAGTTAAGTATACTCGAAAAACATGTAAAATTAACATTAGTACCATCATGCTTGCAGACCATCTATGGATTGATCTTATTAACCATCCAAAGTTTACTTCTGTCATTATATATTCTACAGAAGAAAAAGCTTCTGCTACAGTAGGTCTATAGTAAAATGTCATTGCAAATCCGCTTGCTACTTGAATTAAGAAAGATGTGAATACAATACCTCCTATACAATAAAATATATTTACATGTGGAGGTACATATTTGCTAGAAATATCATCTGCAATAGATTGAATTTCTAGTCTCTCTTCAAACCAGTCATATACTTTGCCCATATAGATTTTATTCTTTTATATTTTGAATTAATACGTTTAAACTGTTTTATTAAAATTATGTTGATTATTTTTTTATTATATATATTATAACATCTTAGTTCTTATTTTAAATCTAAGATATTGTTTATGTAAATAACTTTATTATTGAGTTGTTTTATGATACTTTTTTTGTATATTTTTGTTATTATTTTATTGATAGTGTTTTTACTAGTCCCTGTTAAAATTGCTATATTTTTGTTAGATAATTTAAATGGTATAAAAATTTTTTGGCTTTTTATTTTACCAAATTGTAAGCATGTAGTAAAAATTAGTTGCAAAATTCTATTCTTTATTTGTTTCTGACTCATTATATTGTTCATTGCTTCATATTTATCTATTGTTTTTTTATAACTATCAAATATCTTGATTCCCCTTAAAACGTTTATGCTATTTTTATGTAAATTATCTGCATTTAAAGTTAATATATATGTTTTTTCTAATGCAAATATTTTGTAATATGTTTTTACTTTTTTATTATTTTTAATTAATATATTATGTTTATCAAGTATTGCTAATGGTAGTAATTCTTTATTAGTAAAAACTTTTGTAATAAAAATGATACCAGATAAAATAATAATAATATTATTACTTTTTTTATTTAATATGATGAAATCTTCTTTTTTTAGTTTATATATGTAGTAAGGTATTTTATTTTGTGTTAAAAATTTAATCCATTTCATCATAAATGATAAACTGCTTTTTTGTATTTTTGCTTTATTGTATAATTTTTTATTAAATTAAAAAAGTGAAAAAAATTTTATTAATTGATGATGATCAGAATTTATGTAATTTTTTATCTTCTTATTTAGTTTCTTTTAATTTTTTTGTAGATTCAGTGAATAGTATTCGTAACGCTTTAGCTTATATAAGAAATGATTGTCCTGATGTAGTAATTTCTGATATAATTATGCAGGGTTTTAATGGTTATGATTTTATTAAATTGTTGAAACTTGATAATTTGTATATACATATTCCTGTTATTTTTTTTACTGCTAAAGGTATTACATCTGATAGAATTAAAGGATATAACTTAGGTTGTTATGCTTATCTAACAAAGCCTTTTGATCTTAAAGAGTTAATTGCTATTATTTGTAATATTTTTAATCAAATTAAGTTATTATGTAAAAGTAATTTAATTATTAATAGTAAGTTTTTTTGTGATTCTAATTTATTAGATTTTTTTAATTTGACTAAGCGTGAAAAGAATGTACTGACATTAGTTTTGGAAAATTATACGGATAAAAAAATAGCTATTAGTTTAGATGTTAGTCAGAGAAATATTGAAAAATATATTAGTCGATTATTCAATAAAACTAATACTCGTAATAGAATAGAATTAATAAGGTTGTTTTTGAGGGCGAATGACGGGATTCGAACCCGCGTATGATGGAGCCACAATCCATTGCCGTAACCTCTTGGCTACATCCGCCACATGTAATTTTGTTTTTATAAATATTATAGTATTTTTTTGTAACTCTAGTCTACTTGTATCTTTTTTATTTATTATCTATGAAAAGTTATTTTACTATATTTATTAATGGTGAACCTTTTAATTGTGATTCCTATATGTCTCTGTTCGATATTTTGTTATATTTAGATGTTGATGTAAATAATGTTATTATAGAATATAATAATGATATTGTGAATAAAATTCAATTTCATTCTTTATTATTTAAACCAAATGATTCAATTGAAATTATTACTATTGTTGGTGGTGGTTAGTAATATTTTTAATTTGTTTTATTGATACTGATACTTGGCCATATTTCATATTAAGATGTATGACTTTAACTTTTATAAATTTTCCTTTTATAAATATTTTAGTATTATTATTTATATTACCAATTTCTGATACATGTAGTAATGCTTTGATTCGACATATATTTATAAACAATCCATAAGATTCTAGCGCTATTATTTGTCCATAAAGTAGCTCACCTATTTTAAATTTATGTAATGATTCTTTTAATTCTGCACTTTTATTGCTTAATATAAGTTGATTTTTATTGTCATTGATCGTGAGTATTTTAGATTTTATGTTATGTTCTGTTACGTAATATATATGAGATTTAGGTATAAATCCTTGAATTCCTTCGAGATAAGTAATGATTCCTCCTTTGTTAATGTAGTGTATTTTCAGGTTAAATACAATATCTTCTATGTAAATTTGTTTTATTCTTTTCCAGGCTCTAATATAGTCTAATCTTTTAATAGATAGTATACATTGTTTTGTGTTTATATTTTCCACAATTAAAAAAAAATCTCTTGTTGTGTTAATAAGCATCAAATCATTATGAATTTTATTCTGATAGTTCATTGTTAATTCCTCTTTTGGTAAATAACCTATTTTTTCTGTTCCTATATCAACTAAAAATCCTATTTTTTCATTGTGAGTTATTGTACCAGCTACAATATCTGTGCTATGTAATTTATAATTATATTTTTTTAATATTTCTGCAAATTTATTTTTTCTTTTAATCATTTCATAATACTTCTTTTTTTTAGCTTTTTTTTATATATTGTTTTTATATTAAGGGTAAGCGTAGGTAATTGCAGATTTTGTACAAATCTGAGGAAAGTCCGGGCTCTATTTATAAATATATAGCTTTATAAAATAAAGTATAGGTAACTATAAGGATCGTGCCACAGAAATATACCGCCTAATGTTTAAAGGTAAGGGTGCAATGGTTCGGTAAGAGCGTACCAGAGATATTGTTAAAGTATTTGCTAGGTAAACCCCGTATTAGAGCAAAGAGTTTATCAAAATATATTACTACTATTTTTATAAATTATGTATATTTTTTGTTTCATTAATACTGCATAAAGTATTGAATTTGACTTAAGATTAATAATTACCCTTTTCATATAAATCTAATTAAATTAGTTGATTGAAAAGAACTAAACCCGGCTTATGTTTTGCCCTTTGTATCTGATTTTTAAGTCTGCTGTAATTCTTTGATTTTGTTTTCTAAGTTTGTATCTATCTCCTTGATGTCTTGACTATTGAGTGTTCTAATTTTTGATCTATAAGTAATTCTTATGCTTACATATCTTGATTTGTTATTGTTTTTATATTCATTTAATATCTCAAGTGATTCTATTAATTTGTTATTTTCATTGACTATGTTCTTCTTTATTTTTTCAATATGTATGTATTTTTGTAGTTTTATAGATATGTCTCTAGTAACACTTGGATAATTAGAATATTGTTTTGAAGTGTATTTTAAGTGATTTTTGGATTGAGTAGTTGCTATTAGTTGGTTTAAATTAATTTCAAATATATATATTGTTTCATCTTTATTAATAAATTTGTTGTTTAATTCTCCAATTATTCCAATTATATTTTTGTTTTTGGGGTTGTAAATGCCCATTTTTTTAGTTTTTTTAAATAAATATTCTGCAAAATTGACATGTACTTTTTTATTATTTCTTAATATTTCTTGTATTGTTGCTTCTGAGTTTATTGTTTCTAAGAATGTTTCTATGATGTTTTTAAAGTGAAATAAAGTAATACTGCTTGATTGATTTCTCCAACTATTTCTTGTATAATTTTGATTGCTTATTAATCCACTTAAGTGTCTTTTTTCTTGATATACTTTTGTATTGTTGTTATTTATTTCAAATACTTTACCAATTTCAAATATTTCTATATTATTTTTTGAATTGTTGATGTTTTGCTTATAGTTATTAAGTAAATTTTCTAGTATATTCGTTCTTAGATCTTGTTGTTCATATGTTATTGGATTATATATTTTAGGATTGTTAATATTATTTGGTATATTTTTAGTTATACAGCAATTTATTACTTCGTTTAATCCTAACTTACTCAGTGCATTTCTAATTTGTTTTATTTGTATAAAATTTTTAGATTTGTATCCTTGTAAGTTGTGCGTTGTGATATTGTTAAAAAAGTGTTTAAATTGATAAATTCTGCCAATTTCTTCTATTATATCTATTTCTCTTGTTAAATCGTTTTTTCTGTAGTTAGGTATTATTACTTTAAATGATTTGTCTTTTTTATTATATTTAGGTAATAGTTTTAGTTGTTGTAATATGCTTTCAATTTTATTTGTTTTTATATATTTTAGTTTTTTGCCTTTAATATATCCCAATGATTCATCAATCTTTTTTTTTCTAATTGTTATGATATTATTTTCAACTATAATTCTTTGATATGCTTCATGATATTTTCCTATTTTTGCTCCAATAAATGTATTAATTAATTTTATACTATCAATAAATGCATTTTCGTAAAATTCATTAGATTCATTATTAAAAAATTTTGTGTTTTCTTTTTTATTTATGGTTGTAAATATAAGTATTTTAGATTTGCTATTTATTGTTTTAGTTATTCGTGAATTAAATAATTCAATTAAATTTGAATATTTTATAATATTGTTGTTTTGATACATTTCTTTATTACTGATTATATGAAATGTTTGTCCCCATTTGATTCTTATGTATTCTTTTATATTATTTAATGTTTCACTGTATTCTATCCTATTTATTTTTAGTTGATTTAATATCCAATCAGGTGTTTGTTTTGTAAACATTTTTTCTAACGTAACAATTCTGGTATGAACTATGTGTGTATATCTAGTTTTTATTAATTTATTAGTATTATGTTCAACGCTATTTTTGTAGTTTAGTTTTATCGGAAGTATTGTTACTGGAATGTTAAAAATGGTACTAGTTTCAATTGCTAAACTTAATGAAGAACATATTTCTTCTCTATTTGCAGTAATATTTATGTCTATTATTTTATCTTTATATTTATCTATTGTTTCTAAACTATCAATTTCTAAGCCAGATAATGTTAAATTTTCTTCAAATTCATGGAATTTTATTTTATTTAAGTTAATGAAGTGGTTAATTGTTTGCAATGAAAATTTCATTTTTTTATTCTATTTAATTGATGTTGATTTTTTATGCTTTTGTAAATGAAAGATTATTGTTATTAGCATATCGTTCCATAAATCGCATGAATCTATCCCATTCTAATGGACTTTTTATTACATAGGTACATTCAATACCTTGTGGTTTACCATTAATAAATTTTGCGTTGACATTGGTTGTTATTATTTCTCCTTCTTCATCTTTTAAAAACATTCCTTTAATTTCTCCTTTTTCTTGCATTTCTGGTTGAATAATATCTGGTTGATTAAATCTAAATGTTGCAGTTCCAGTACTACCATCTCGTGATCTTGTTAATTTAATATTTGGTATACCATTTTCGTCTATTCCTTGAATGAATTGAATAACAGCCATATTATCTCCTTAGTATGTTTATTATTTTTTTCCTAATTATTTGTCATTTATTCACTACTTTTTAGCACATTTTTAATCTGGGGTGGGAGGATTCGAACCTGCGAATGGCGGAGTCAAAGTCCGCTGCCTTACCACTTGGCTACACCCCAATGTAATAAATATATTTTTACAATAACTATTAGTATTCTGTCAAGTTGTTAAATTTTTTTAAATACTGAATATATTTTCTTAAGTTTGATATTTTAATAGTTTGTTGGGTTCTTGTTTGTAACCATTTAATTGTTATTGATTTATTTTTAATCTCATCTTCTCCAAGAATAAAGCAAATTTTTGTTTTTAACTGATTTGCTTTTTTTATTTGTTTAGTTAAATTATTATTGCTTAGATCAAGTTCAAATTTTATATGATATTCTTTAAGTATATTTATAATATCCCATAAAATATTAATTGTGTGTAAATTTTGTATTGCTATATATATTCTGTCTTTTTTAATGTTTTCACTTAGATTTGTTTGCATTAAGATAATTAATCTTTCAAGACCAATTGCCCAACCTACTGCAGGTATACTTGGTCCTCCTAATTGTTTTATTAGGTTATCGTATCTACCTCCTCCGCATATTGTATTTTGTTGATTTAAATTTTTTGTTTTTATCTCAAATGCGGTATAATTATAATAATCTAATCCTCTAACTAGATGGTCATTGACTGTATATTTAATTTTTAAATATGTTAAATTTTCACAAATTGTTTCAAAATGTTCAAGAGAGGTTTTGTTTAAGTATTGCTTTAATTTGGGTGCATTTTTTAAAATTTTTTGAGTTTTTAGATATTTACTATCTAGTATTCTTAATGGGTTTTTATTTATTCTATTTCTTGAGTCTGTATCTAACTCATGTTCGTATTTTTTTAAATATTCAATCAAATTAAGTTTGTATACTTCTCTTTCTTGTAAATTACCAATTGAATTAATTTCTAATAAGTATTCTTCTTTGCATTCTATTTGTTTTAGTATATCAGTTGCTAGTTTGATGACCTCAATATCTGCAATAGGCATACTACTGCCTATACATTCAATACCAAGTTGATGGAATTGTCTTTGTCTTCCCTTTTGTGGCCTTTCATATCTAAACATGGGGCCTAAATACCATAGTCTATTAATAGGTTTATCTGTATAAAGCTTGTTTGTTATTAATGCCCTTGCTATACTAGCAGTACCTTCTGGTCTTAAGGTAATGTTTCTTTTTCCTTGATCATAAAAGCTGTACATTTCTTTATTTACAATATCTGTAAAATTTCCGATACTTCTTTCGAATAATTCTGTATTTTCAATTATAGGTGTTCGTATTTCTTTATAGTTATGTATTTTTAATATATCATTAGTTATTCTATATATTTTTTGCCATGTTTGTATTTCGTTAGGCAATATATCTTTTGTTCCTCTTAACGGTTGCATTTTTATTTCTCTTTGTTATATTTATTAGTTTTTTTATTAATTATACATCGGGCAAGGAGGGATTCGAACCCCCGACACCGTGGTTCGTAGCCACGTGCTCTAATCCACTGAGCTACAAGCCCATGATATTAACATCATATCATTATATAAGTGAAATAAAAAAATTATCTTATTTGTTCTTGATATTTTTGAAATATATTTATATTTTATAAATATAATTAATGTTTTAAATTTTGTTTTAATAGATACTTAAGGTGAATTAATTATGAGTAAAAGAATACTTTATCAAGATAATGCTCGTAAAGCATTAGAAAAAGGTATGAATATTTTATCTGAGGCAGTTTCAATTACTTTAGGTCCTAAAGGTAGAAATGTTGTTTTAGAAAAAAAGTATGGATCTCCTCAGATTATTAATGATGGTGTGACTATTGCAAAAGAAATTGAGTTAAAAAATTCTATTGAAAATACAGGAGTTGCTTTAATAAGACAGGCAGCTTCAAAGACTAATGATGTTGCTGGTGATGGCACTACAACTGCTACTGTATTAGCTTATGCAATTGTTAAAGAAGGTTTGAAAAATGTTGCTGCTGGTTCTAATCCAATAGTATTAAAAAAAGGTATTGATAAGGCAGTTAAATTTTTAATTAAAAAGATAGGAGAGTATTCTCGTCCTATTACTAGTTCACGTGATATTATGCAAGTAGCTTCTATTTCTGCGGGCAATGATTTGTATATAGGTCAGATGATTACAAAAGCTATAGAGAAAGTAGGAAATGAAGGTATTATTTCTTTAGAAGAAGGTCAATCGACTGATACTCTTTTAGATATAACAGAAGGTATGAAATTTGATAGAGGGTTTATTTCACCTTATTTTGTTACTGATACTTCTAGAATGGAAGTTATACAACAAAATTCTTATGTTTTATTAACAGATAAAAAAATAACATTAATTCAGCAAGAATTATTACCAATTTTAGAACAAGTTGCTAAAACAGGTAAACCTTTATTAATAATTGCTGAAGATATTGAAAAAGAAGCATTAGCTACTATGGTTGTGAATAAATTAAGAGGTACTATTAATATTGTTGCTGTTCGTTCTCCTGGTTTTGGAGATAGAAGAAAAGCATTATTGGAAGATATTGGTATTCTTACCTCTGGTGATTTAGTTACTGAAGATACTGGATTGACATTTGATAAAGTATCTTTATCTAATTTAGGTGTTGCTAAAAAAGTGCATGTATCAAAAGATAGTACAACTATTATTTCTGATAGTAATCAGGAGTTAGTTTACCTTAGATGTAATGAAATTCGTAAGCAAATGGAGATTAGTAGTAATAGTTATGAAAAAGAGAAACTTCAAGAAAGGTTAGCAAAACTTTCTAGTGGTGTTGCATTAATTAAAGTAGGTGCTGTTACTGAAACTGAAATGAAAAATAAAAAATTACGTTTAGAGGATGCTATTAATGCTACTAAAGCTGCTATTGAAGAAGGAATAGTGCCTGGTGGTGGTTCTACATATATACATTTATCTAAAGAACTTTTTTCTTGGGCAAATAGTAATTTAGTTGGTGAGCAGTTAGTTGGAGCTTTAATTGTTGAAAAAGCACTTTCATTTCCCCTTAGTAGGATATCTAATAATGCTGGTATTAATGGTGCTGTAATTGTAGAGAAAGTGAAACAAAATAATTTTCCTATTGGTTATAATGTAAATTCTAATAAATTAGTTGATATGTACAATTCAGGTATTATTGATCCAGCTAAAGTTGCTAGGTCTGCTTTACAGAATGCTTCATCAATCGCTTCTATGATTTTAACTACTGAATGTATTATTGTTAACAGTGAGTAGTTAATTAAATTTAGTGTAATAAGTATTTAATTAAAATATAGATTCCTTCTGGTTTTATTAGTTGAGATATTATATATAAATTAATAAAAGCTATATTACTTGTATTTAAGTAATATTTATTATGTAATAATTTATAGTTTTTATAGTATGTGTTTTTTGTACAATATGTGTTATAAAATTTTTTATTATACTTATTTATAGTATTGCATTTTTTAGACATTGCGTAGTTTTTTAGCATTTCATGTGCCAATTCATGTAGTAAATATTTTTCTACTAATAATTTAATTGTATATGTATATTTTATGATTTTAGTGAATTCATGATGTGTATCAAAATAATTTTGTTTAAAATCATAACGTAGTTTTTTGAACTCAATTATGTTTTTATTTTGTGTAAAATGTATACTCATAATTTCAAGACTTATTAATAATAAGTCTACTTTTTTGAAATAATTTTTTTTTTGTTCATTATAATTTATTTTTTTATATTAAAAATTATTGCAATTGATTTTCTTTATATTTAAATCATAGAGTGATTATTAATTAGTACCTGCAAATATAAATTCTGGAAATTTTTCTTGTGCTTCGTCTAATGATTTATGCTTTCCTTTTTCTTGCCAGAAGTTAATGATTTCAGTAGTCTTATTCAGTACATTTATTTTTTCTCCTTCTGATATCCATGGTTTTGAATCTAATTCCGTCTTTAATTGTTCCCATGCATCATTTCTTGGCCAAAAAAAATATGATGTTAATGGACTAATACTTTTACCTATTACGTGATCAATAGCTATTGCTACATTGTTGTCAAGCCATAAAATTCTAAATGTAAATTTTTGCAATATTAATTCCTTACTAATTTATTTATAGTAGTTTCTTATAATACTCTGAACAGTTTTTGTTATTTGTGCGCCCTGCTTTACTTTTTCATTTATTTTTATTATGTTTAATTGATTTTGTTTACTTAATGGGTTATAGAAGCCTATTTCTTCAATAGCTTTTCCGTCTCTTTTTCTTTTGCTATCTATTAGTATAATTCTATAGAATGGTTTTTTTTTTCTACCTAATTTTTTTAATCTAATTTTTAACATGGTTTAATTATTTCATTACTTTAAATTATATTTACTTGTTTTATTGTATCATATATCTTATTTTATTGTTTATTTATGTAATTGATTCAATTCTAATATTATTAAAAATTACTGTTAAGCATTGTAAAAAAATAATACCTAACATTGGTGACATATCCATTCCAAATATCATAGGTATTGTTCCTCTAAATAGTCTTAAATATGGATCGGTTAATCTATTCAGTGAACAAAAAGGTTCATTATACCAATTTACTGTGGGTAGCCATGCTAATGATAGTTTTAATAATATTAATATTAAATATATTTCAGAAAAGTTGGCTATAGATGTAAATATTAAGTTTAAAGATTGAGTTATCATAGTTATATTTTATATTGAGATAGTAGTTTTGTGTATTAATTATGTTTATATATAATTTTTGTAGTGTAAACTTTTAATTCTGGATAATGACTACCTATGTTATTTAAAGTTTCTTCATCACTTATAATAGAGCCAATGTTAATATCTTTGCTATGTAAATGTTTTTTGTTTTTTAAATATTTTAATAAGTTAATGATTGTATTATTGTTTGTTATCTTTTCTATGATTAAAATTTTACTTCTTTTCAAATTTATTGTTAAATGTTTGAGCGATTTTTCTGTTGTTTCTGTACTTTGATAGTTAACATGTATTATTTGTATTTCTGGTAAAATTGTCTTAATATCATTTATAATGTCATAATTATTTGATATATCTGTTAATATAAAATGTTTTGTATTTTTATTAATTAGATTAACGCTATTTACGTTTTTTATTTCTTTAATATATATTTTTTTAATTTCAATATATTTTCTAAAAATTTCGTATATGAATAAAAATCCAATATATTTATAATTTTGTTCTTCCTGATTCTGATTTAGGTTAGCTAATAATATTTTAATTACTGGGTGAGAAATATTGTAAATATTTAACTTCATTTTTATATTAGTGTATTTTTATTTTTTAGTTAAATTTTAATATTTTTTTATCCTAAAAATAAATACTATTTTTATACCTATAACTATTAATTGATTGTTATATCCCTGAATAAAATAAAAAAAGTATTCTTTAAAGTTGAATTTAAAGAATACTTTTTTATTTTATCTTTTAATTAGTCTAATGGTCTCATTGATAGTACAGCTTCATTTTCTCTATTAATTCCTTTCTCGAAACCGGCAGCAGCAGCTCTAGCTCTTCCGGCGTGCCATAAGTGTCCAATGAATAGGAAAAATCCTAGAAAAAAATGAGATGTTGTTAACCAGCTTCTTGGTGATACATAGTTAACGGAGTTAATTTCTGTTGCAACTCCTCCTACAGAGTTTAATGATCCTAGTGGAGCATGAGTCATGTATTCAGCAGCTCTTCTTTCTTGCCAAGGTTGAATATCATTTTTTATTTTATTTAAGTCTAGTCCATTTGGACCTCTTAATGGTTCAACCCAAGGCGCTCTAAGATCCCAAAATCTCATTGTTTCTCCACCAAATATAATTTCTCCACTAGGTGATCTCATTAAATATTTTCCTAGTCCAGTCGGTCCTTGGGCAGATGCTACATTTGCACCAAGTCTTTGATCGCGAACTAAGAAAGTAAATGCTTGAGCTTGTGATGCTTCTGGTCCAGTAGGTCCATAAAATTCACTTGGATATGCTGTATTGTTGTACCAAACAAAGTTTGATGCAGTTAAACCCATTATTGATAATGCTCCTAGGCTATAAGAAAGGTATGCCTCTCCAGACCAAACAAAAGCTCTTCTAGCCCATGCAAATGGTTTTGTTAGAATGTGCCATATTCCTCCGCCTATGCATATAACACCCATCCATACATGTCCACCTACTAAGTCTTCCATATTATCTACGCTTACTATCCATCCATCTCCTCCAAATGGTGATTTGAAAATGTAGCTGAAAATTATTGAAGGATTTAGTGTTGGATTTGTAATAATTCTGATATCTCCTCCTCCAGGAGCCCAAGTATCATATACTCCTCCGAAAAATAATGCTTTTATTACAAGCAAAAATGAGCCTATTCCTAGTAAAACTAAATGTATTCCTAGTATAGTTGTCATTTTGTTCTTGTCTCTCCAATCATATCCAAAAAAAGGAAATGATTCTTCAAGCGTATCTGGTCCTATAATAGAATGATATAATCCTCCAAATCCAAGTACAGCTGATGAAATTAAATGTACTACACCAACTACGAAATACGGATAAGTATTGATTATATCTCCACTAGGTCCTACTCCCCATCCTAAAGTTGCTAAGTGAGGTATTAAAATGAAACCTTGCTCATATAAAGGTTTCTCTGGAACAAAGTGAGCAACTTCGAATAATGTCATTGCACCTGTCCAAAATACCATAATGCCTGCATGTGCTACATGAGCACCTAATAGTTTACCTGATACATTGATTAATCTTGCATTTCCTGACCACCATGCAAATCCTGTTGATTCTAAGTCTCTACCTCCAACTAAGTTGTTATTATTAAAGCGCGTTTCCACGTGGTAAAACCTCCTCTGGGAATATAAAGTTTTCGTGAGGTTGGTCTTGTGCTGCCATCCATGCACGAATACCTTCATTTAATAAAATATTTTTTGTATAAAATGTTTCAAATTCTGGATCTTCTGCAGCTCTTAGTTCTTGAGAAACAAAGTCATATGCTCTTAAATTTAAAGCTAGACCTACTATTCCGAATGCACTAATCCACATGCCTGTTACAGGTACAAATAACATGAAAAAGTGTAACCATCGCTTATTAGAGAAAGCTACTCCAAATATTTGAGACCAGAATCTATTTGCTGTTACCATTGAATAAGTTTCTTCTGATTGTGTAGGAGTAAATGCTCTGAAAGTATCTGCTGCATCACCATCTTCAAATAAAGTATTTTGAACAGTTGCACCATGAATTGCGCAAAGTAGTGCTCCTCCTAATATACCTGCTACTCCCATCATGTGAAAAGGATTAAGTGTCCAGTTATGAAATCCTTGCAAAAATAATAGAAAGCGAAAAATTGCTGCAACACCAAAGCTTGGAGCAAAAAACCAGCTTGCTTGCCCTAAAGGATACATTAAAAATACTGACACAAAAACTGCTATAGGTCCTGAAAAGGCTATTGCATTATATGGTCTAATACCTACTAGTCTAGCTATTTCAAATTGTCTTAAGCAAAAACCGATTAATCCAAAAGATCCATGTAGTGCTATAAATGCCCATAATCCACCAATTTGGCACCATCTTGTAAAATCTCCCTGTGCTTCTGGTCCCCAAAGAAGTAATAATGAATGCCCTATACTATTTGCTGGTGTTGATACAGCTGCAGTAAGAAAATTACATCCTTCTAGATAAGAACTAGCTAGCCCATGAGTATACCAAGAAGTTACAAATGTTGTCCCAGTTAGCCATCCTCCTAAAGCTAGATATGAGCATGGAAATAGTAAAAGTCCAGACCATCCAACAAAGACGAATCTATCTCTTTTTACCCAGTCATCAATTAAATCAAATCTTCCACGGCTTTTTTCTTGTCCAATTGCGACAGTCATATATAATTTCTCCAACGCCAATTATTTAAGTAAATATTTCATTTTCAGTAAAAATATATATTTCATTATTTTACTTTTCGTTTCAATTATATATTATTATAAGATTAATATAATTTAAATTATATTGTATTTTTAACTATTTTATTGGTTCTCTAAGTTTATATATAATAAAAAAAATTTTTTATTAATATAGTTCATTAGTATTATTTTTAATTAATTTTCTCTTTGACTATAATTTTTTGAAATAAGTACCCAGTGCCTCTTGCTGTAAGAATTAAATCGGGATTACTTGGATCATCTTCTAACTTTGCTCTTAATCTTGAAATGTGTACATCTACTACTCGTGTATCCACGTGTCTTTCTGGGGTATATCCCCAAACTTCTTGTAATATGGACGATCTAGAAAATGCTTCACCAGCTTTACTTATTAATAGTTCAAGTAGACTAAATTCCATACCTGTTAGTCTTATTCGTTCGTGGTTCTTATATACTTGTCTTTTATTTGTATCAATTTTTAAAAAACCTACATTAATAATTCCTGAACTAGGAATCGATGAATTAATTGTAATTTTGTCAATTCTTCTTAGTACAGAACGAATTCTTGCTTCTAATTCTTTGGGAGAAAATGGTTTTACTATATAGTCATCAGCTCCTAATTCTAGTCCAGTTATTCTATCAGAGATATCTCCAAGAGCTGTTAACATTATAATTGGTACATCTGATTCTTTTCTCAATTCTTGACATACTCCATAGCCATCTAATTTAGGCATCATTACATCTAGAACTACTAAGGTTGGATATTCTTTTCTAAAAACTTGTAGAGCCTCTTCCCCGTCAGAAGCACTAATTACTTCATATCCAATCATAGATAGTTTAGTTTCTAGTATTCTTCTTATACTAATCTCGTCATCAACTATTAATATCTTTTCTTTATGATTATACAATTTCTTTCCTCTCTATTGTAGAAATTTTTATATTTGATATTTTAATTTAGTTTGGTTTAGTAACTTTTCTTATTATATTATTAGATCACTGTTTCTTTATCTTGCATAACAACAATTTATTTAATTATTTATATTTACCTTTTGTTTTACTTGTTATTATATTTTTGTTCAGAAAAGTTTGAATTTACTTGACAATCTTGATCGCAACGTATTACAATTATTTTAGTTTTTATAGGTGAGTAAAATATAGATAATAAAGCTTTTTTATATAGCTTAAAATTAAAATATTTTTTTGTATTCTGGAT